GGAGAGTTTGATCCTGGCTCAGGATGAACGCTGGCGGTATGCTTTACACATGCAAGTCGAACGAAAGCTTATGCTTTAGTGGCGAACGGGTGAGTAACACGTAAGAATCTACCTTCAGGAGGGAAATAACAATTGGAAACGATTGCTAATGTCCCATATGCTGCAAAGTGAAATATTTTTTGCCTGAAGATGAGCTTGCGTCTGATTAGCTAGTTGGTGAGGTAATGGCTTACCAAGGCTACGATCAGTAGCTGGTTTGAGAGGATGATCAGCCACACTGGAACTGAGACACGGTCCAGACTTCTACGGAAGGCAGCAGTGGGGAATTTTCCGCAATGGGCGAAAGCCTGACGGAGCAATACCGCGTGAAGGATGAATGCCTGTGGGTTGTAAACTTCTTTTATTAGGGAAGAACAATGACGGTACCTAATGAATAAGCATCGGCTAACTCCGTGCCAGCAGCCGCGGTAATACGGGGGATGCAAGCGTTATCCGGAATTATTGGGCGTAAAGAGTCTGTAGGTTGTTTAATAAGTCTGCTGTTAAATATTAGAGCTCAACTCTAAGCAAGCAGTGGAAACTGTTAAACTAGAGTATGGTAGAGGCAAAGGGAATTCCCAGTGTAGCGGTGAAATGCGTAGATATTGGGAAGAACACCAGAAGCGAAAGCGCTTTGCTGGGCCATTACTGACACTCAGAGACGAAAGCTAGGGGAGCAAATGGGATTAGATACCCCAGTAGTCCTAGCTGTAAACGATGGATACTAGATGTTGCGCGTATCGATCCGTGCAGTATCGTAGCTAACGCGTTAAGTATCCCGCCTGGGAAGTATGCTCGCAAGAGTGAAACTCAAAGGAATTGACGGGGGCCCGCACAAGCGGTGGAGCATGTGGTTTAATTCGATGCAACACGAAGAACCTTACCAGAACTTGACATGTCGTGGATTTTTATGAAAGTAAAAAGTGCCTTAGGGAACACGAACACAGGTGGTGCATGGCTGTCGTCAGCTCGTGTCGTGAGATGTTGGGTTAAGTCCCGCAACGAGCGCAACCCTTGTTTTTAGTTGCCATCATTTAGTTGGGTACTTTAAAAAGACTGCCGGTGACAAACCGGAGGAAGGTGAGGATGACGTCAAGTCAGCATGCCCCTTACGTTCTGGGCTACACACGTGCTACAATGGATATGACAAAAAGTTGCTAAACTGTAAAGTTAAGCTAATCTCTAAACATATTCTCAGTTCGGATTGTAGGCTGAAACTCGCCTACATGAAGGTGGAATCGCTAGTAATCGCCGGTCAGCTATACGGCGGTGAATCCGTTCCCGGGCCTTGTACACACCGCCCGTCACACCATGGAAGCTGGCCATGCCCAAAGTTACTGCTTTAATGTTGTACCTAAGGTAGGGCTAGTGACTGGGGTGAAGTCGTAACAAGGTAGCCGTACTGGAAGGTGCGGCTGGATCACCTCCTTATTAGGGATATTATATTAATTATTTATCTCAGGTCGTTACATAATTAGGGCTATTAGCTCAGTTGGTTAGAGCGCACCCCTGATAAGGGTGAGGTCCCAGGTTCAAATCCTGGATGGCCCAAACTAAGGGGGTATAGCTCAGTTGGTAGAGCGCTGCTTTTGCAAGGCAGATGTCAGCGGTTCGAGTCCGCTTATCTCCAAAACTATATTATATAAATTTGTAATCAAATTGACATAAGTAAATTAGGAATTTTGTAGTATTTACATAAATTCAGTAGTTAATATACTGATACTAAATTAAATTATTAAGAGCTTACGATGGATACCTTGGCATTTAGAAGCGATGAAGGGCGTGACTACCAACGAAATATTTCGGTAAGCTGGAAGTAAGCTATGAGCCGGAAGTTCCCGAATGAGGTAACTCTTTAATACTGTCTGTTGAATATATAAGCAGATAAGAGCAAACTTAGTGAACTGAAACATCTTATTAACTAAAGGAAAAGAAAGCAAAAGCGATTCTCTGAGTAGCGGCGAGCGAAATGGGAACAGCCTAAACCACTTTAATGCGTTTTAGTGGGGTAGAGGGACAGTAATTTATGAAATATAGAAAGTTAAGTGAATCAATTGGAATATTGAATCATAGAAGGTGAAAGTCCTGTAACTGAAAACTAACTATTATCTTAACTGTATCCCAAGTAGCATGGGACACGTGAAACCCCGTGTGAATCAGCGAGGACCACCTCGTAAGGCTAAATATTACTAAATGACCGATAGTGAACTAGTACCGTGAGGGAAAGGTGAAAAGAACCCCGGGAGGGGAGTGAAATAGAACATGAAATCGTAAGCTTACAAGCAGCAGAAGGACGACTTTATCGTTTAACTGTGTGCATGTTGAAGAATGAGCCGGCGACTTATAGGCAGTGGCAGGTTAAGATAGAAAATATCGGAGCCATAGTGAAAGCGAGCTTTAATAGAGCGTTTGTCACTGTTTATAGACCCGAACCCGAATGATCTAACCATGACCAGGGTGAAGCTTAGGTAACACTAAGTGGAGGTCCGAACCGACTGATGTTGAAAAATCAGCGGACGAGTTGTGGTTAGGGGTGAAATGCCAATCGAATTCGGAGCTAGCTGGTTCTCCCCGAAATGTGTTTTGGCACAGCGGTTGATGCTATAGCTTAGGGGTAAAGCACTGTTTCGGTGCGGGCTGCGAGAGCGGTACCAAATCAAGGCAAACTCTGAATACTAAGTGTGTAGTCAACCAGTGAGACAGTGGGGGATAAGCTTCATTGTCAAAAGGGAAACAGCCCAGACCACCATCTAAGGCCCCTAAGTAATTGCTAAGTGGTAAAGGAAGTAGGAATGCTTATACAACCAGGAGGTTTGCTTAGAAGCAGCAATCCTTTAAAGAGTGCGTAATAGCTCACTGGTCTAGTGATCTTGCGCCGAAAATGAATGGGACTAAGTAATTTGCCGAAGATGTGGGATGTTTTACATCGGTAGGGGAGCGTTCTGTTTTAGTTTGAAGCATCAACGTAAGTGGATGTGGACGAATCAGAAGTGAGAATGTCGGCTTGAGTAGCGAAAACATTGGTGAGAATCCAATGCCCCGAAAACCTAAGGTTTCCTTTGGAAGGTTCGTCCGCGAAGGGTAAGTCAGGACCTAAGGCGAGGTTGAAAAACGTAGTCGATGGATAACAGGTTAATATTCCTGTACTGTTTATTACTGATATTGAGGTACGGAGAAGGCTAAATCATCCGGATGTTGGTTACCGGTTTAAGCTAGCAAGGCTAAGATGAGTAGCGAAAATACTTTGAGCTGAGCAGTGAATACAAGATACTAAGGTATTAAAGTGATTGATGTCATGCTTCCTAGAAAATCTTATCATATCTTAAGTAATAAATACCTGTACCTTAAACCGACACAGGTAGGTAAGTAGAGTATACTAAGGGGCGCGAGATAACTCTCTCTAAGGAACTCGGCAAAATAGCCCCGTAACTTCGGAAGAAGGGGTACCCTTGTAGGGTTGCAATAAATAGGCCCAAGCGACTGTTTATCAAAAACACAGGTCTCCGCGAAGTCGTAAGACAATGTATGGGGGCTGACGCCTGCCCAGTGCCGGAAGGTTAAAGAAGTTGGTTAGTGTTAACACGAAGCTAACGACTGAAGCCCCGGTGAACGGCGGCCGTAACTATAACGGTCCTAAGGTAGCGAAATTCCTTGTCGGGTAAGTTCCGACCCGCACGAAAGGCGTAACGATTTGGGCACTGTCTCGGAGAGAGACTCGGCGAAATAGAATTGTCTGTGAAGATGCGGACTACCTGCACCTGGACAGAAAGACCCTATGAAGCTTTACTGTAGCCTGGAATTGAGTTTGGGTTTATTTTGCGCAGTATAGGTGGGAGGCTATGATATTATATTTGAGGATATAAAGGAGCCATCAGTGAGATACCACTCTGATTAAACTAAAATTCTAATCTTGAAGCCGTTATCCGGCCAAGAAACAGTTTCAGGTGGGCAGTTTGACTGGGGCGGTCGCCTCCTAAAAGGTAACGGAGGCGCGCAAAGGTTTTCTCAGACTGGTCGGAAATCAGTCGTGGAGTGTAAAGGCATAAGAAAGCTTGACTGCGAGACCTACAAGTCGAGCAGAGACGAAAGTCGGCCTTAGTGATCCGACAGTGCTGAGTGGAAAGGCTGTCGCTCAACGGATAAAAGTTACTCTAGGGATAACAGGCTGATCTCCCCCAAGAGTTCACATCGACGGGGAGGTTTGGCACCTCGATGTCGGCTCATCGCATCCTGGGGCGGTAGCACGTCCCAAGGGTTGGGCTGTTCGCCCATGAAAGCGGTACGCGAGCTGGGTTCAGAACGTCGTGAGACAGTTCGGTCCATATCCGGTGCAGGCGTTAGAGTATTGAAAGGATTTCTCCTCAGTACGAGAGGACCGGGAGAAACATACCGCTGGTGTACCAGTTATTGTGCCAACAGTATACGCTGGGTAGCCAAGTATGGATTGGATAACCGCTGAAAGCATCTAAGTGGGAAGCCTACCTTGAGATGAGTGCTCTTTAAGATCACGGTAAGATTAACCGTTTGATAGGCGTTAAGTGTAAGTGTAGTAATATATTTAGCTAAGACGTACTAATAGATCGAAAATTTAATTTAATATATGTAAGTACTATAATTGATGTCTTGATATTTATAGCGCAGTGGACCCACTCCAAACCATTCCGAACTTGGTTGTTAAACTCTGCAGCGACGATGATACTTGAGAGGACACTCTCCGGGAAAGTAGTTCAATATCAGGGCTGTATTATCTATGCTATTTTAATCTTGCCAGAATATCCCCATTTTCTTAAATGTAATATCTTTTGTTGTTCAATTATTGATAATGGTACTATTCTATGAATAGCATTTCTTATATCTATAGTGGTAAACTCTCGATTGTTATAAAATCCTACATACATCGCATCGATTATTGATTGTTCTATTTCTGCTCCTGAAAATCCTTTACTAATTTTAGATAAATAATAGATGTTATATTTATTCCAAGTCATTGGCCGAAATATTTTTAAATGTATTTGAAATATTTTTAGTCTTTCTTTAAAATTAGGTAAGTCCACAAAAAAAATTTCATCAAATCTGCCTTTTCTTAATATTTCTATTGGTAGTTGGTTTATTGTATTAGCTGTTGCAACAATAAAAACTTCTTGTTTTTTTTCTGATAGCCAAGTTAAGAATATATTTGTTACTCTTTGCTTTGTGCCACTATCATTATTATTATCATACTCATTAAATATTTTGTCTATTTCATCTATCCATAAAATACATGGGCAACTTTTTTCACAGATATTAATGATTTTTTCTATTCTATTTTCAGATTCTCCTAATATACCTGCAAAAATTTTGCTTATGTCTAATCTAAATAACGGCATATTCCATTGATTTGCAATAGTTTTTGCACTTAATGATTTACCTGTTCCTTGAATTCCGACGAGTAATATGCCTTTTGGTCTTTTTATTCCATATGTATGAGCTTTTGTTGTAAATGCTAAGTTTCTGATTTTTAGCCAATTTTTTAAATTTTCTAACCCTCCTACTTCTAATCTGTTATTGCGTGATGAGTAAAACTTCAATCCTTCTGTTTTTTGTACAATTTGTTCTTTTTCTTGTAAAATTTTTTCTATAATTTGATTTGGTGATAGATTATTTAATAATAATTTAGAAAGTGATTTACGTATTTTATTAATTGAAAACCCTGTATATGCCATACAGATTGTTTCTTTATAGTTTGACTCATATGTAATGTTCTTATATAAAAAACGGTTGAGTTCAATTAAAACCTCTTTTTTATTAGGTAGTGGCATTTGAAGATATGTAATATATTCTTTGAGTTCTATTGGTAGAGTGATTTCCGTTCCACTTAAGATTACATATTGATTGCTTTTATTTAAATGTTGGTATAAATTTTTTAATTTTCTACTAATACCGATGTCTTTAAGGAAAATATGAAAATCCTTTAGAAAGAATACTTTTGTTTTTTTGTTCTTATATTTTGTGATTGTATGTAATGCTTCTAATGGGTTTTGTATGCATTGAGATATATAGTTCGGATTATCTGTGTAGCCGTCTATGAAGTTCCATAAGTATATTTTTTCTTGAAACAGTTGATTAATTGTATGTTTTAAAATATATTCTAACCTCTCTTCTTCTTCTGTAGAAATATAAATTAAAAAGTTATTTGATATGAGCGTTGTCTTAATTTTTTGTTCGAAGTTCATTTAAATTTATAACTTATTTTTAAATTTATATACTCTATTTATAAATATAGAGTATAGTTTATTTATGTTATTTGATTAATTTTTTTCTTTTTTTCTGTCTTTTTAAGTTAATAATTCTTTGACCACTTTTCGTTTTCATGCGAGTTAAGAAACCATTTTTTCTTTTTTTCTTTATTGATGTAGTAGTTTTCATTTAAGTTTTGTTTATTTTATAATTAATGTATACTAACTTTTTTATTAATTATATATTCTTTTATTGAACTTTGTATAATATTTTTTTATGTATTTATGTGTAATAGCATTTTATTTTTTCGTTTGTACTTATCAATTATTTTAATTTTTTTGTGTGTTTTTTCTTTTTTTCTTTCGAGGCAGTTGTTATTGTTATTGTCTAATAATTTAAAGCTTTTGTTTTTATTAAATAATTGTAAAAAACAAGTGAATTGGAATGAAAACAATTATATTAGTCTTTTTAGTCTTTATATATTTCGTGAAAATTTATTTTTATCTATTGCCTTATCTGAGTTAATATTAAAAAATAACTATAATTTTATTCAGAAAGATTTAGTGTATTGTTCTTTAGCTTATGTTTACTATTGTAATTCTTTTTATAGTATTTCTGAGTATTATTGTTTAAAAATTTTGTCTGTTTCCCCATATAATTATAAAGTAATTTTAAATTTAGCAAATATTTATTCTGATTTAGGTTATAAAACTAAAGCAAATAATATGTTTATTCGTGCTAATAAGTTGAAATTTGATGATTTTTTGTTTAGCTAATTTATAGAAAAATCTAAAAATGTTTTCGTAATCAATGGATTCGGGATAGCAGGATTTGAACCTGCGGCATCCTGCTCCCAAAGCAGGCGCGCTACCAAGCTGCGCTATATCCCGTTGCTCTAATTATATATAACAACTTTGTATATGTCTAGTTTATGTTATAATAATCACTTGATAAGCTATAAACTTATTATAGCTTATTTATTCATTAGCTTAGTTTGGGTACCAAAACATTCCTTTTACTCCATCTGGATCTATAATAAAACCTATGTGTTTGTAGAATTTTACTACTTCAGGATCTGCAAATAAAGTAATTGTACTGATATCATGATTACGTAATTGTTTTATTACTTCATTCATCAAAGCTTTTCCTAATCCTTGTCCTTGAAATTCTGGGTCAATTGCTACATCCCAAATTGTCGCGTTAAATGAACCATCAGAGGTGACTCTAGCAAAGCCTATTAACTTTTTTTTACTTTGTTTGTAGTAAAATAATGATACTATTAAAAAACTGTTGTCTAATGCTAATTTTACTTTTTTTAATGGTCTTCTAACCCAACCAACTGAGTCGCAAAGTTTTTCTAAATCATATAAGTTAATATTTTGATTAATTGTCAAATATATATTTTGTTGTTTTTTGATTTTATTGTCTTCTGTAATAAATAGACTTTCTTCTTTACCTAATTTTAGCGAATTCTTAGAGTTAAAGAAAAACTTCCAAAATGTCATGGTTTCTATTCTTTATTTTTCTTGAAAATAATTATTCTTATGTTGAAAAAATGTTACTTTTTATACATAAAATATTTATGTGTATTATGATTTTATATTATAGCTTATTTTTGATTCTCTATATGATTTAACTATCTGTTGTTATATTTATATTTTGAAATTTAAGGAAAAATAATTGTGAAAAAATATATAGTTGTTTTATTATCTGCTTGTATCTTTGTATTTGTTTCTCAAGATGTATATGCAGAAGTTGCTGGTCTTGTTCCTTGTAAAGATTCTCCTGCTTTCACTAAAAGATTAAAACAATCCGTAAAAAAATTAGAAGCTCGTTTATCAAAGTATGATCCTTCAACTCCTCCTGCTTTGGCTATTAATAATCAAATTAAGAAAACACAAAGTCGATTTGATAAATATAGTAAAGCAGGTATCTTATGTGGTTCTGAAGGTTTACCTCATCTAATAGCTGATGGTAGATGGAATCATGCAGGTGATTTTATGTTACCTGGTTTATTATTTATTTATATTACAGGTTGGATTGGATGGGTAGGTAGGGGTTATTTGCAAGCTGTTAGTTTGTCAAATAAACCTTCTGAGAAAGAAATAATTATAGATGTTCCTCTAGCAATGAAGTTTTCTTTGTCTGGATTTGTTTGGCCATTAGCTGCTCTGCAAGAGTTTACAAGTGGTCAATTATTAGCTGCTGATGATGATATTTCCATCTCTCCACGTTAATTATAATAAAAAAATTTATTTATTAAGGAATAATTATGGATAACAATTTAATGAAATATTTATCGACAGTACCTGTTATAGGTGCAATTTGGATCACATTTACTGCAGGTTTTATTATAGAAATAAATCGCTTTTTTCCTGATATTTTATCTTTTTCATTTTAGTAATGATTTATGTAAAAAATGAGCTTATTCATTTTTTATATCATTAGTATATATTGATTAATGATTTTGTATATTTTTGTTAATATTACCATTAAATTGTATAGATTTTTAATTTTTTATATATTAATTATTATGAGTGTAGTAACTAAGATAATTCTTGATGCTGATAATGAGTTAAGGTATCCTAGTATAGGTGAACTTGAAGGATTAATAACTTATTTCAATAATAGTGATGAAAGAATTACAATTGCTCGCAGGCTGAGAGATAAACAGCAAGATATAATCAAGTTAGCTAGTAAAGCCATTTTTCAAATTCATCCAGAGTATATTGCACCAGGTGGTAATGCTGAAGGAGCACGTAAACGATCTTTATGTTTGCGTGATTATGGTTGGTACTTAAGGTTAATTACTTATGGAGTTTTATCTGGAGAAAAAGAATCTATTGAAAAACTTGGTATTATTGGTGTTAAAGAAATGTATAATTCTTTAGGTGTTCCAATTTTAGGTATGATAGATTCAATAGAATGTTTGAAAAATGCTTCTTTAGAATTTTTGTCCGATTCTCAGGCTAATTGTGTAATTCCATACTTTAATTCTATTATACAAGGTATGTCTAATTAATTAATGGGTAACTATAGTTGATTCATGTTAATTAGAATGTTATAATATGCATAAGCTCGAAATTTTACATAGATCATAAGTGAATTTTGTCAGAACTGAAAGGTAGCAGCAATTAACTTATCTGATTTAGGTATTTTTCGGGTTTTTGTTATTTTACCTAGTCTACGTGTAACTATTTATTATAAAGTTATTTTAAGATACTCAATTTAAATATTATATTTTTAATATAGGTCTATTGTAAAATTTATATGAAATCGTTAATGATTCAAGGAGCGAAAATACTCGCTACAGGCTCTGCTATTCCTTCTTCTAGTTTTAGCAATAATGAGATTAGTAAAGTTGTTAATACTTCTGATGAGTGGATTGTAACTCGTACAGGTATTAAAGAAAGAAGATTGTTAAAAGGAAGCAATAAGTCTATTATTGATCTGGCTGTTTTAGCATCTAAACAAGCTTTAGATAGAACTTCAATGGATCCTTCTCAAATAGACCTAATAATTCTTGCCACATCGAGTCCTAATGATCTTTTTGGAAGCGCTAGTAAAATACAATATGAAATAGGAGCACTTAACGCTGTAGCTTTTGACTTAACTGCGGCATGTTCTGGATTTGTTTTGAGTCTTGTAACAGCCTCTCAGTTTTTGCAAACTGGTGTGTATAAAAATGTATTGGTAGTTGGTGCAGATGTTTTATCAAAGTGGGTTGATTGGTCTGATCGTAGTACATGCATTTTATTTGGTGATGCAGCTGGGGCAGCTATCTTACAATCGTGTTCTTCTGTTGATAATTCTATACTTAGTTTTCAACTAAATACTGATGGAAATTATTCAAAGCATCTTTCCATTGCTTATGAGCATAATATTTCTCCTCATTCTAAGCTTAATTTATATCAAGGTTCTTTTAAATATATATCTATGAATGGTAAAGAGGTTTATAAGTTTGCAGTTTTTCAGGTTCCATTAAGTATATTAAAATGTTTAAATTCTTTAAATATGTCAGTAGATGAGGTGGATTGGCTAGTTTTACATCAAGCTAATGAACGTATTTTAACTGCTATTGCCGAAAAATTATCAATTAGTAGTAATAAAATTATTTCTAATTTGCATAAGTATGGTAATACTTCTGCTGCTTCTATACCGTTAGCTTTAGATGAAGCAATACAAGAAAATAAGATATCTAATAATGATATTGTTGTTATTGCTGGTTTTGGCGCTGGTTTAACATGGGGAACTATTGTAGTGCGTTGGTAATCTATGTTATCAATGATAGTATTGTTTTTTATATATATTAAAATATAACTATAACTGTGATAATTATTTGATTATATAATCAAGTAATTAGATAGTTTTAATTATATTTGTTATGAAATCAAATAAGGATATTTCAATGACTTCATCTTTATCTAGTTTTTTAAATAGTCTAGTTTTAGGAGCTTTGATAGTAGTTGTGCCTATTGGTTTAGCTTTAGTTTTTGTAAGTCAAAAAGATAAAACTTTGCGAGATTAGGTTATTTTGTATAAATTTTTAAACATATTTATATATATAACAAGTTAGTTCTACCTAATTTGTTATTTAGTATTCATTAATCTTAATTCATTTTTATATATTATGTCTTTATCTAAATGGTTGTCTCAGAAGAGAAATTTACTTAGTAATAATCATGTGAAGCAGCTTGACTTTAATTTATCTCAGAATCTTTGGATTAAGTGTAATCAATGTGGTTTACTGATGTACTATAAGTTACTTGAATCGAATTATAAAGTGTGTCCTAAGTGTAATTATCATTTTCCAACTTCAAGTCATGATAGAATTCATGATTTATTTGATTCTGATAGTTGGTGTCCAATTCATACTAATTTATCTTCCACTGATCCTTTAGGGTTTTCTGATCGTAAATTATATAGTGCTAGATTGTTTGATATGAAATTAAAGACTGGGTTATCAGATGCTGTTCAGACAGGTATGGCTTCTATAAGTAATATTAAAGTTGCATGCGGAATTATGGATTTTCGTTTTATGGGTGGTAGTATGGGATCAGTTGTGGGTGAAAAATTAACTAGATTAATTGAGAAGGCAACTAATGATAAGGTTCCTTTAATAATTATATGTGCTTCTGGTGGTGCTAGAATGCAAGAAGGTATGTTAAGTTTAATGCAAATGGCGAAAGTATCTTCCGCTCTTTATAGGCATAGTGAAAAATTTTTACCTTATTTTACCATTTTAACTTCACCAACAACTGGTGGTGTAACAGCTAGTTTTGCTATGTTAGGTGATATTATTATTGCTGAACCTGGTGCTGTAATTGCTTTTGCTGGTAGAAGAGTAATTGAGCAAACAATTAAAGAAGATCTTCCAGATAATTTTCAAACATCTGAATACTTATTTAAGCATGGATTTATTGACTTAATTGTTTGTAGGACAAAATTGCGTGAGAAGTTATATAAACTGTTGTCTTTATACTCTAATTCTAATTCTCTTCATTAATTTTAAAGCATATTTGTTATCCTATATTGTAATATATATATCATAGTAATATTTAAAAAATTTTAATAAATTTATTACTTAATGGCTTGAGTTTAGGTGTTTAATTTTTTCTCAAATAGTGGATTTAATTAATATTCTAATACTTTTATTATTTTTTATTAAGTGAGTGAACTATGATTAAAAAAAATGTTATTTTGTTATTATTTATGGCTGTTTTTATATCAGCAATGTATTGTGTTGCACCTGCTTATTCAATAGAATTGGATGAAGCTACTAGAACTGTTTCATTTGATACGTCTAGTAAAACTATTACTTTAACGCCTGAGCAAGTAAAAAGAGGTAAACGGCTTTTTAATAATTCGTGCGCTCAATGTCATAATGGTGGAATTACTAAAACAAATCCTAATATTGGTTTGGAGTTAGAGTCTTTAAGTTTAGCTACTCCTGCTAGAGATAATGTTGTTGCTCTTATTGATTATATGAAAGATCCTAAAAGTTATGATGGTCAAAATTCGATAGCTGAGCTTCATCCTAGTATTAAAAGTGCAGAAATTTTTCCTAAGATGAGCAATTTAACTGATGAAGATTTATTATCTATGGCTGGTTATATTCTGTTACAACCAAGAGTAGCTCAAGAAAAATGGGGAGGTGGTAAGATTTATTACTAGTTTTTTAATTTTATTGCTTAATATATATAAAAAAAAGATATAATTAAACTGTAAGATAGTTTTATTTTTATCAAAAAATATAAATCTATTTGTTGAATTTAATAATCATAGGATATTGATCATGAGATTTTTATTTTCTTTATTTTTAAGCCTTGTTACTGTATATACATTAACTATTCGTGTGTCATTTGGTCAGGGAATTGATTTAGATGCAGGTGAGCAGGTTTTTTCTCAAAATTGTACAGCCTGTCATGCAGGTGGTGAAAATTCTGTTAATCCAGTGAAAACTTTAAAGTTAGAGGCTTTAAATAAATATACTAAAGATAGTATTGAAGCAATTAAGAGTCAAATTCAGAATGGTGCTGGTCCAATGCCTGCTTTCGCTGATCGTTTGTCTGATGAAGAAATATCTAATGTTGCTCATTTTGTTTTAAATCAAGCTAAAAACAACGTTTGGTAGTTTTATTAGTATTATGCAGCTATGAGTAAAAAATTATTAATTAATTTTTTGCTCGTATATGTAACTTATTTGTAATATTGTATTAATCAAAAATTTTATATTTTTTAATGTCACATAGTTTATACCCAACCGTTTTACACTTACAGGATGGAACTTTTTATAGAGGATTTTCTTTTTTTAAGATATTGCCTAGTTTTGGTGAAATAGTTTTTAATACAGGTATGACAGGTTATCAAGAAATTTTTTCTGATCCTAGTTACGCTGGTCAAATGGTTGTTTTTACTTATCCTGAAATAGGTAATACTGGATTAAATAAGTATGATAATGAATCTAATTTTATACATATTAAAGCTTTGATTGCTAAAAATATTTCTTCAGTTTCAAGCAGTTGGAGATCTCGTGTATCTTTACAAGATTATATCATACAAAAAAAAATTCCTCATATATTTGGTTTAGATACAAGGTCTTTAACTAAGCATTTGAGATTATTTGGTGTTACAAATGGTGTATTATCTCATTCTAATTATAAAAATGTAATGGATTTGTTTAATGTTCAGTCTATAAATAATATAGATTTAGTAAGAAAAATAACAATCAAGACCGTTTATTCTATTTATAATGATGCACTTGAGAACTCGAATAGTTTTGGTTTTATGAATTTAAAACTAAGTAATATGAGTATTGTGTCTAAAAAATACAAAATTTTGGTATTAGATTTGGGTATTAAGTTTAATATTTTAAGAAAGTTATTATTATGTGGCTGTAACATATGTATTGTTCCAGCTACTTGTGACTATAGTTCTATTTTTGAATATAATCCAGATGGCATTCTTTTATCTAATGGTCCAGGTAATCCTCTAGTAGCACAATATGCTATTGATACAGTTAAAAGACTCTTGAGTTTTTCCAAAATTCCCGTATTTGGTATTTGTATGGGTCATCAAATTTTAAATATTGCTCTTGGTTTGCAGACATTTAAGCTTAAATTTGGTCATAGGGGTTTAAATCATCCTTGTGGTTTGAATAACTATTCAGAAATTACAAGTCAAAATCATGGTTTTGCTGTGAATGACAATGCGTTTGTAAGTCAAGAGTTATTAGAAATATTTTCAGTAAAATATTTGAATTTAAATGATTTTACTGTTTCTAGTACTTTTCATAAAAAACTTCCTATTTTTTCTGTTCAGTATCATCCAGAAGCTAGTCCCGGACCGCATGATGCTGAATATTTGTTTGAAGTTTTTATTAAATTAATTGATTGTTTTAGTAATCAATAATAATTTTTTAGTTGTAATGGTGTTATACTTACCATTCTATATTATTAAAGAGAAAATACAAAGTTTGTGTACCTCTTAATTGATTAAATAAAGGTAAATGTCCTTCTGGTGCATCTATTGTCCACATAAATTCTTGTGGATATCTTTTCATGTTTCCTTGTTTTAGCCAGTATATTTTTTCCCACAACTTGTCCCATTTTTTATTATTTTTTATCCATATTTTTTTCTGTATAGAGAATCCAAATTTACCTTTTGAATATATTTTCCATAGTAAATCTAAAATGAATAGATCTTCTTTTGGTACAAATTGAATATCTGTAAAATATAACCAATTTTTTTTCTTCTTAGTTTTAAGTTCTACTATTTCACATAGACATTTTTGTGTTAATTTGTCTGCTTCTTTAAATTTTTTATGAATTAACAATTTTTGTAATATTTGGTAGTTAGTATTTTTGAATTTTTTTGAATTTATTACTCCATTTGGTAATTGTTTTATTAGTTGTTCTGTAGTTTGGTGATCATTTGCTTCTATTATCTTTTGATATACTAGTCCGTCTATTAATTGAGTAGTGTTATTGTTTAAGTTAGAGCGTTTAGTTATTTCATTTATTATTATTTCTTTATTTTTTTGATTAATTAATATTTCGTCAATTATTTTTTCTATTTCAGAAGTTATTATTGAATAATTTTTTGTAAGTATTTTGATAATTTGTTCTTCAGTTAATGGTAACTTATTTTTTTTTGTTGTCATGAATCAGTTTAAAAGTCTTATTACAAACATTGATAATATAGTTGTATTGTTATTATATAGGTTTTTGATTGTTATATTTATTTATAAATTTTTATTTATTTAAATAAAAAACGATTATTCTAATTAAGATAAGAATAAGATTACTAAACAAGTTAATTGAGCAATATAAAAAGTACTTAGCTATTTGTATAATAAATTTCTCAGCTTTTGGTATTAGTAAATCTTTAATTTCTAACCAAAATAGAAATAGTATTTTAATTTGATTTAAACTTTGAATTTTTTTTCCTTTTGATAAATATATATATTTAGATATTATCCCTTCTGAGCTTATGATCCATACTTTTTGTCTTTCATTATAGAAAGATTTTATCTCATATATGTATGATTGTACTAAGTTTTGCAGTTTTAAGTTGTTTAAAAATAGTACAATTGACCTGTTTGATGTATATAGCTTGTTGCATATATTTTGTTTTTTTAAAAAATTGTTAATATTTAAAGAGTGATTTAGGTTAAATATTAGTTGCTTAATAATTATGTTTCCAATTTGTATTATAAAGTTCTCAAGTAAAACTTTTACATGGTTATATGGTGTATATGACTTTTCAAATAAAAATGTATCATCTTCTATGTATGATGAACCAAAAATTAGGTATATTAGTAAGTAGTCTGTTAAATTATTATGACTATTTTGTATTGTAATATTATTAAGTTTTACATGATCAAATTTAAATTTTACAAAAAATTTGTTTGATACCCTATTTATAAAAATTGATACAATTTTTTTATTCAGCTTTATTAGCATTTTAGTATTTAAGTTTATTTCAATCATATCTAAAATTAGTTCTTTAAATTCATTTAAGATAGATTGTAATAGTTCAATTCTGTTAATATTATTTAAAATATCTAAATATAAATATTCTTGACTTTCATTATCTGTTTTGAGTGCTAATTTTTTCTCTGTTTCGATAAATAAATCTACTACCGCATTATTTAAACTAATACTTTGTCGGTTAGGCCAGTATTTTATCATCATTTTTTTAGATATTATATAGATTTAAATTTGATTATTTTTTATTTATAAATTTTAAAAAAATTTTTCATGTTTGTTATTTTGTATTACAATAATTTTTAGAGTTTAACTATATTAATATATAATTACTTTTATTTTAATTTCTAATAATGTATAATTATCATTTCGCTTTTGCTAGTCAAAGTTTTTTTCTTGATCAAGAACCAATAGAAGAGATATTACGTGAGCGTACACAGTATTATAATAGCTGTAAAAAAGAGATAGATTTTTGGTTTGTTTTAAATCCACATTTTTTAAAATCATTAGATTATACAATTGATCATTATGATAAAAATCAATCATTTGCAGCCATAGTATCATTAGATAAACGTTTTATACAATGGTTAAAGTTAAGACTTGTGTTTGTTTCTATTGGAAGTTTTCAATCAACTTCAGTTTTTCTTCCTTATTAAATGTTTTAGTCTAAAAATTATTAATTTTCGTGTGGTGTTACGAATAATGTTAAAATTTCTCTACTAAAGGTTTCGGCTGCCTTAGATTTATATCTATTTGGATGAACAATAATAGAAAGCATTCGTTTTACAGTTACATTTTTGATTTTTGCCCAGTGTATAATTCCTAATTCTAGTTCTTTAGCTATTGCTGATACTGAAACAAATGCTGCTCCTAGGCCTGATTGAACAGCATTTTTAATTGCTTCTATTGAATTTAATTCCATCTCTATTGTAAACCTGCTGCTATCTATATCATGTTGGTGTAAAATTTTGTCAATTACTTTTCTAATTGTTGATTGAGTATCCAGTGCTATAAATCTGAGTCTGTATAAATCTTCTTTTTGTATATTAGGTGTTTTTGAAAAGGTATGTGATGTTGGTAAAATTAATGCTAACTCATCTTCTGCATATGATGTGATTTGTAATATGTCTTTTAATTCGTTAGGAACTTCTCCACCTATAACAGCTAAATCGACTTGTCCATTAGCAACGCCCCATGATATTAATCTTGTAGAATGTACTTGTAGTTGTACATTTACCTGAGGATATCTTTGTCTAAAAAGTCCTATTAATCTGGGCATTAAATAAGTTCCAGTTGTTTGACTTGCTCCTATTACTAGTGATCCTCCTTGTAAGTTTTGTATATCTTCTAGTGCTCTACAAGTTTCTTCACATAAGGCTAAAATTCGACCTCCATATCTTAGTAATAAATTTCCTGCTTCTGTAAGTGTTGCTTTTTTACTTGTTCTTTCAAATACTGGTATATTTAGTTGTTTCTCTAAGTTTTGAATTTGTAAACTAATTGCTGGTTGTGATACATATAAACTATCTGCTGCTTTTTTAAAGCTTCCTTCTTTAATAATGGCTTTTAAAATTCTTAATTGGTCTAATGTAAATGGTAAGTCTCTCATTTTGTGGTACTCAATTGGTTTATTGTTAATCTTGCTAAATTTATATTATAAAGTTTATTTTTTTTATATATTAATTATCATTTAAATATAGTATTTATAATATATACAGAGAGATTTTTTATATTAACATAATTTACTAAAAACCTAAGGAAGATTTTATCTATGGATATGAGATTAGTAATTGTATTTTTACCTTTAATAGCTGCCGGTTCCTGGGCAATTTATAATATAGGGAGAGTTGCTATTCAGCAATTTCGTAGCATGTAGTATAATATATATATAATTTGTTACTTTATATTGTAGTAGAAAATTTTTTATTTAAAATTTTCTATTTTTAGATATTGTTTATTTTTTTATAATAAGTGAATATTGAATTATGGCTGTTCCTAAAAAAAGAACTTCAAAATCTAAGTCTCGTAAAGCTAATTGGAGAAAAAAAGCTTTATTTGTTAGTCAAAAATCATTATCATTAGCGAGATCATTAATTAATGATAAGTCTACAACTTTTATTTATCGTAAGTCTTTAGATGATTATAAGGTGACTGAAGTAGTTTAATTTAATTACATCTGTTGATGCATAATTAATATGAATTAAAACAAAATATATTTATTTATTTATGATGTTGCGTTACTTAGATTTTGATACCTGTATTTTGAGAAGTACAAATATAAGTTTACTGGTTAAATTGCCGGCTATTAAAGATATTTGGTTATTTAATTGTATTGAAGGTTCTCAATTTAATTTTTTAAGTCAAAGTTTTAAGATTAATAATGTTTCTAAAATTGTGATACCTAATTTACATATATCAAATATTTCAGGCTTATTAGGTTTATTATCTACATTAAATTTGACAGGAAGAAAGAAGTCTTTACATATTTATGCTCCTATTGATTTAAAGTATTATTTAGATTTAGGAAAAAAGTATTCTAAAACTAATTTTAGTTATATTTTGTATATTCATGTTTTAAAAACAGGATTAATTATTAATCAGTGTGGTTGTCGAATATATGCATTAAATTGTCATGGTCATTATGAATTTTTTATTATTCAGTCTGAACAGTACGGTACTTTTTATTTAGATAAAGCGAGGAGTAATTATTTATTACCTGGTCCTTTATATGGTAAATTAAAGAAAGGTTTTAGTTTTCTATTTCCTGATGGATATATATTGAATGGCTCCAATTTTACTTCTAGTAATGTTTTAGGTTCTCAAATCTCTTGTTTGTTTTCATCTTTTTACAGTAGACAAGTGTTCGAGAGCATAAATCATGCTAGAGTAATATTGTTCATGTGATTCTTTTTATAAAATATTATATAATTGTTAGTAATTGAATTGATTATATTAATAAATACTTGAATCTATTTAGAATTAATTTATGACTTATGCAGTTATTGATGTTGGTGGTAGTCAAATAATTATTGAGCCGGGCAAATTTTATGACGTAAATTATATTGTTGCTAATCCTGGAGATATAATTCGTTTTAAAAGAGTGTTATTTTATTATAAATCTGATGGATATCATATTGGTACTCCTTGTTTAGATAAAGTGTTTGTTAAAGCTATTGTGCTTAAACATTTAAGAGGAAAAAAAGTAAAAATTTTTAAAGTAAAGCCTAAAAAAAATAATCGCACTAAAAAAGGTTATCGTCAGAAATTAACAAGAATATTTGTACAAGATGTTTTTGATTAAGCTTATAATTTATTTTATAAATTGTTCAAAGTTAAAAAAATATATATGGCACACAAAAAAGGTAGTGGTAGTACTAAAAATGGCCGTGATTCAAATTCCAAGAAGTTAGGAGTTAAAAAGTATGGTGGTGAAATTGTTAAACCTGGACAAATTATAGTTCGTCAAAGAGGTAGTAAATTTAAATTAGGGCAAAATGTTAATCAAGGTAAAGATTATACTATTTATTCTATAGTCAATGGAGTAGTTAAGTTTGAAGTGTTTAATAAGAATAGACGTCGAATAAGTGTAAATCCAAATTGAATTTTAGTTTTATATTATTTTAGTTAAACAGAAATTCATGTAAATGAATTTTCATTATTTTATGAATGGTAAAAAAAATTATAATTTCTTATTTCAATAGTATTGCAGCTACCTTGCAAAAAAGTAAAGTTCAAGAGGTTATTTTAATTAATAATACTTATCAAGTCAATGATATATATCTTGGGATAGTTCACAAGATCTTTTCTAGTATTAATGCAGCATTTATTAATTTAGGTCAAGATAGTAAAAGCGGTTTTATACATATAAGTGATATTAAAACTTTGAAGAAAGGCAACAAATTTTTTTCGATTAATGATTTGTTATCTATTAATCAAGTGGTACTGGTACAAGTAGTAAAAGAGCCAACATTTCATAAAGGACCACGATTAACATCTAATATCCATTTATATGGAAAGTATGTCGTATTATTACCTTTATGTAATATAGTTTTAATTTCTAATCTAATTTATGATGAAAATGAACGTATACATCTTTATTCTTTAGCTGTACTAATAAAACCTCGACTAATGGGTTTAATAGTTAAGTCTTGTGCTCAGGGAGTATGTGAGTCTCTAATACTTCAAGATCTAGATTTACTTATTCAGCAATGGTTTTTTATTCAGAAAAAAATTCTTGTAAATTCTGTTCCTTGTTTGATTTATAAAGATGAGGATTTGGTAAAAAAAGTTGTAAGAGATTCTTATGACAAGTCTGTAAAAAAAATAGTAGTTGATTCTATAGATGCTTTAAAATTAGTTTACTATTATCTAAAAAAATGGTCCTATATTTCAACTTCTATTGATACTAAGGTTCAATTATATGATAAGCATTTATGTATTTTAGATAAATTTTATATTAAACATACTATAAAAAAATTGTTGAAGCCTAAAGTAAATTTGTTATATGGTGGTTATATTTTTATAGAAAACTATGAAGCTTTGACAGTCATTGATGTTAATTCAGGCTCTTTTAATAAATTATATAATTCTAAAGAAACTATTCTCAGAATTAATTTTTATGCCGCAATAGAAATAGCTTATCAATTAAAAGTTCGTAATATTAATGGTGTTGTAATAATTGATTTTATTGATATGTATTCTAAAAGAGATCAATTAAAATTACTTGAACATTTTAATAAACTTTTGATTCATGATGATTGTAGTCCGCAAGTAGTTCAGCTCTCTGAGCTTGGTTTGCTCGAATTAACTCGTAAGCGTAAAAGTCAAAGTATTCGAGAGATATTTGATTTTTCTTATCTTAAGAGCTTTAATTATTCTCGTTTTTTTCTTGTTGACGATTTATATTATAAATTATTTTTTAACATCTCTCACGAAGAGTTGAAAAATCAGTTTTTTTTAAATAAGAGCATTCGTTCCTTATTTTTTGGTAAACAATTTAAGTTTTGTAAAGCTTTAAAAAATAAATTCATCATTTCTTATAATCCTTTGTTAAATAAGTATTTTTCATTAATAGATCGTTTAAACTTGTTATGTTTTTTATATCCGAAGGCTAATTATCTTGTGCCTTTATTCTTTTATTATAGAATTACGAGTTTACAAAGTTCTGATGATAGTTGAGATGATTTTTTAATATTGATTAAAGTTATAATATAAAAAAATAAGCTACGTTGATGTTTTAAAGATCAACGTAGCTTTATTTGATTAAATTGTTTTTTTGTTAACTTGTTTTACTTAAACTAATTATCCGTTAATAGATGGTGCAACTAAGGCTAGTGGTAAAGATTCTTGAGATGCTAAATCTAGAGGAAAGTTATGAGCATTACGTTCGTGCATTACTTCCATACCTAAATTAGCTCTGTTTAAGATATCAGCCCAAGTATTAATTACACGACCTTGGCTATCAACAACTGATTGATTGAAATTGAATCCATTTAAATTGAAAGCCATTGTACTTACAGACATTGCTGTAAACCAGATACCTACTACTGGCCATAAGCCTAAGAAGAAATGTAATGCACGAGAGTTATTGAAACTTGCATACTGAAAAATTAAACGACCGAAGTAGCCATGAGCTGCAACGATGTTATAAGTTTCTTCTTCTTGGCCAAACTTGTATCCGTTATTCGCTGATTCATTTTCAGTTGTTTCACGAATTAAACTTGATGTTACAAGTGATCCGTGCATAGCACTAAATAAAGATCCTCCAAATACACCTGCAACACCTAGTTGGTGGAAAGGATGCATAAGGATGTTATGTTCAGCTTGGAATACAAGCATAAAGTTAAATGTACCAGAGATACCAAGAGGCATACCATCAGAGAAGCTTCCTTGACCAATTGGGTAAACAAGAAAAACAGCAGCAGCTGCTGCTACAGGTGCAGTAAATGCAACTGAGATCCAAGGACGCATACCTAAGCGATAGCTTAGTTCCCATTCACGACCGATGTAACATAGTACACCTAATATGAAATGAAGAACAATTAGTTGATAGGGACCACCATTATATAACCACTCATCTAGAGAAGCAGCTTCCCAGATAGGGTAAAAGTGAATACCTATTGCCGCAGAGCTTGGAATAATAGCGCCAGAAATGATGTTATTTCCATATAGTAAAGAACCAGCTACGGGTTCACGGATACCATCAATATCTACAGGAGGTGCAGCAACGAATGCAATGATGAATACAGATGTAGCAGTTAATAGCGTTGGAATCATTACAACACCGAACCAACCAATATAAAGACGGTTTTCAGTGCTAGTAATCCAAGTACAGAAACGTTCCCACAGGCTTGCGCTTTCGCGTCTTTCTAAAGTAACAGTCATATTTAATTATTTTTATTTAGGATTTATTAAGGATACTTCCCAAGTATTTCTCACTTGTTAGATATATTATTACAAGATTGTATATAATATGTAAAGTGTTTAGCAAAAAAACTATTTTAGTACACTAAGTTATTTTTTATTAAGAAATAAGTCGTTTTTGTTTTTTGTTCTTATTTAAAAATATAATTATTTTAATTATTATTCTATTTTTATATTCAACATATGTCACATTTTAGTAAAATTAAAACAAATATCACTAATTTAAATACTTTAGTTAAAACTCTGAAGCAATTGGGTTTTAGTTATCGATTTTTTAGTAGTGATGGTAATACACATACTAATCAAGAAGGTAACAATTATGATATATTGGTTTACAAGTTAAACGAATATAATAAAGAAAGTTATATTTTTACTTTTACATGGAATATTAGTGAGTATAATTTGGTAGTCGATTTAGAATTATGGAATTTAGATATAGATTTTAACTACTTGTTGGATCGTTTGTTTCAGCAATATGCCTATAATATGGTAATTAATACTAGTGCTGTTAGTGGTTTTCAAAAAATTAAAGAACAAGTTATTGATGATGGATCAATTAAATTAACTCTTCAAAGATGGCATTATAGTTAGTTGGACTTAATTGTTGATTAGTTTTATCTGTTTGATATTTAAATTACGGACGGAGAGACTCGAACTCTCACGAGATACTCTCACTAGAACCTAAATCTAGCGTGTCTACCAATTTCACCACGTCCGCGTTAATATTATATTCCTATTACAAAATAGATTATCATTTTTATTTAATAAAAACAAGTTTCTTTATTGATGACTAAACTTGTTTTTTTTTAATATTAATGTTAAATTTCTATTGTCTAAATTCCTCAGTAGCTCAGTGGTAGAGCGATCGGCTGTTAACCGATTGGTCGTAGGTTCAAATCCTTCCTGAGGAGTTAAATTTCATTATTGTATATAAATCAAGTAGCAATGATTATTTTTTTATCTTTATATGATTTTGTTGATAAATACTATGTTTTTTTTTATGCTTTACAAAAGCAATGGTCTTCTTTATTTTTTTTATTAATTAATGAGCAAAGTATTTTTTTCTTTATCCTCTTGTTTTTGCTTGGATTAATAACAATTTTTACTCCTTGTTTTCTCTCTTTATTACCATTAGCATTGTCATATATTCATTCTAAAAAGACCTATAGTGGTTTAAATATAAGTTTATTTATTGCTGGTTTATTAACAAGTTTTGTCATTTTGATTGGATTTACAAATTTAGTCAGTTTTCCTGTTGTTATTTATAAATTGCCATTATTTTCTTATTTTTTTTTAATTTTAGTTGCATTAGATTTAATGAAAATTTTAAATATTTTAACATTTAATTTTCCTTTTAATAAATATCTTTCTATGTTCTATTATAATAGTTCGTTTTTACAAAGTTATGTGATCGGCTTAATTATTGGTTTTAGTTCATTACCTTGTAATACTTCTATTTTAGTTATCGTAACATTTTTAGTAAATAATTTAAATAATATTTTTTTAGTTTTATTGTCTGTATTTGTTTATTTAGCTGGTTGTATTTTGCCATTACTATTAATTTTAAATATAGAGTTTGATTATCATAATTTTCCGTTTTTGCTTTTTATATGGAAATCTGTTTTTCCTGTCAGCGGATCTTTTCTTTTTATTTTTTCTTGTTTTTCTTTATTAAAAATTATATTTATTTAAATATTATGTAAATGGATTAGTTTAATTATTATACATTTCTATCTTGATTATGAATAAAAATTTTATTTGGAAATTTCTAAAAAAGCTTGCAAACTTAAATTATGCTATTTCTATTTTATCAATGATTATTTGTTGTTGTATTTTAGGTTCTATTATTGAACAAGATAAAAGCTTTTCATATTATCAATTTAATTATCCTTATTATTCTTCTGTGATTATTTTATTAGGGTTAGATCATGTGTTTCGAACTTGGTGGTTTCTTTTAATATCTAGTATTTTTATTTCTAGCTTACTTATGTGTACATTTTCTACGCAATTACCTAGCCTAAAAAATGCAAGACGTTGGAAGTTTGTATATAATACTAGTGTTGTTAATACTAATAAATATTATTTGCAAAATATAGATTCTTCTCATTACTCTTTTACTAATATTATTTATTCTTTGATACGTTTAAACTTTTTTGTTTTTTGTAGAAATAATTCACTATATTCATATAAGGGTTTATATGGTCGTATAGCTCCTATTTTTGTTCATTTTAGTATTGTAGCAATTCTATTAGGATCTGTATGTAGTTTTCTTTTAAGTTTTGTGGTACAGGAGATCATTCCTAAAGGTGAAATTTTTCATCTAAAAAATATAATACATGGTGGTTTTTATAGTCATTTACCTGCTGATATGGTTTTTCGTGTAAATGATTTTTATATTAATTATAATTTCAATGGCTCTATTAAGCAGTTTTTTTCTTCATTATCGGTATATTTTCATAATTATCGAGTTTTATACTCTAAAATAATTTCTGTTAATAAGCCTTTACGATTTTTTTCGGTTACATTTTATCAAACTGATTGGCAGATAGATGCTGTTAGAATGAATATAGGAATAAATTTTTCTATACAGAAAAAATTTATTAAGACTAACATAAACGGAAAAAATTGTTGGTTATCAAGTGTTGCTATCAGTCGTACAAAAAATATATTTTTTGTCATATTTAGTTTAGATAATAATCTTTTAGTTTGTGATTCTAATGGTTCAATTTTACAAGAAGTTATTGTAGGTGAAAAATTTTATATTAATAATACATCGTTTGTAGTTCAGGATATAATCACAAGTACTGGCTTACAAGTCAAGATTGATCCAGGTATTGCTTTAGTTTATTTTGGTTTTTTTATAATGATGTTAAGTACTGCTATTAGTTATATTTCTTATTCACAAGTTTGGATTTATATGAGTTTTGAATCTTTAGAATTTTGGGGTTCTACTAATAGAGCTTCACTGCTTTTTGAGCAAGATCTTGTTTATTTAGGTAAAATATATTCTTATTATTTGCTCTGTATAAGTAAGACAATTGTTAAAATTGATAAAATTTTAATTGAGTAAAAAATTTTTGATTATAGATTTACCTTCTTGTGTCCATAAGCTTTCTGGATGAAATTGAATCCCTCTAAGTTTTTTATAGACCTTATGTCTACATCCCATAATTATTCCGTCTGATGTCCAGGCTGTAATTTCAAGGTTCCTTGGTAAGTTTTTATTACTTATTATAAGGCTATGATATCTACTTGCTTTGATTGGGTTATTTGTATTTTTAAAAATATCTTTTTGATTATTAATTATATAACTAGTTTTCCCATGCATGGGTTTAGAAAGCTTTTCTATTGTTCCACCATATACATATCCTATTGCTTGATGTCCTAAGCAAATTCCTAATATTGGTATGTGATTTGAATATTGACGAATAATTTTTAAACAAATTTTTGATTCTTCAGGTCTTCCTGGTCCTGGAGATAATATTATATGCGTTGGATGTATTTGATTAATATCCTCTATGGATAATTCATCATTTCTTGCTATTTTTATTTTATAACCTAAATCTCCTATATGCTGTGCTAAGTTTTGGGTGAAGCTATCGTAGTTATCTATTATAATAATCATTGATTTATGTAATATTTGTTAAGTTTTATGTATTTTTAAATTAATTTGAGAGCCCCATCATTAGGAGAGCTTGCATACGCCTGTGTTTTTCTATTCATTCTTCCTGCTAAATAGCATTTTCTTCCGGCAATGACTGCTAATCTCATTGCGTTAGCCATCATTTGAGGGTTTTTTGATTTGGCTATTGCTGTATTTAATAATATTGCAGAAGCTCCTATTTCCATTGCTTCATTTGCTTCACTGCTTTTGCCTATTCCTGCGTCAACTATTACTGGAACTTTGGCATCTTCTATAATTGTTTGTATATTGTGTGAATTTTGTAATCCTTGTCCTGATCCTATCGGCGAACCGAGCGGCATTATTGTTTTGCAACCTATATCTTCTAATTGTTTTGCTAGAATTGGATCAGGATATATGTATGGCAAGACGTTGAATTGTTTGTTTACTAAATATTCTGCAGCTTTTAATGTCCCAATAGGATCAGGTAGTAAATATTTAGAATCTGATATGACTTCTAATTTTATAAAGTTGTTATCTAATTGTCCTATTCTTTTGTTAATTTCTTTTCCTAGTATAGCTATTCTAATTGCTTCTTCAGCTGTTTCACAGCCAGCTGTATTCGGTAATAACCATAATTTTTTCCAATTTAGACCATCTATTAAGTTACTTTTTCCCATTTTTTTTGCATAATGCGTTCTACGAATGGCTACCGTTACTATTGAAGTTTTGCTAGCTTCAATACTTTCAATAGCTTCTTTAATGTTTTTGTATTTACCTGTTCCTACCATTAATCTTGATTGAAATACTTTATTTGCAATAATTAAGTTGTCCTCATTATTTTTTGTGTTCATTTAAAGTAGTGCTATTTAATTTAAGTTATTATTTTTTATTACTTTTGTTTTATTTTATGTTACATTATAATATTACTATTGATTATATATGACTTATAAATTGTTTATGTATTTGTATAGATTTTACAAATATTTATTTAGTAACTTTATAATACTGTTGATATGTTTAATTATTTCTTCTATTTTATTATTAGCATAATTTTTATATTGTTATTTGTTTTTTGTTGCTACAAATTGTACTTATTTTTTTTAAAGAATTATAAATTGCATAGCAATTCAATTACTTTCATTGATCGATTTGTTTCAATATTACCATATGGTTTGCCATTACTGGAGGGTTTACAAAATTTTGGACAACAAATTTTACCTGATTATCCATTTAGTTTAATGAGTATATATAAAAAAACTTTTATGCCTTTAGTTATTTTTTATGTTACTCATCCAGCATTAGCTTTTATTATCTTCTTTATACTTTATTATTTATTTGTAAGATCTAAAAGTCCAATACCGAATCGTCCTTTTGTTCGTTTTAATGTTTTACAAGCAATTTTATTATTTTTAATTAATTCTTTATTAGGTTCTGCTTTTAGAGCTCTACCAATAGAGTTCAGGGTTAGTCTTTATGGTTTAATACTATGTAATACGTTATTTTGGTTTGTGTTATCTACAATTATATATGCAATTACGAAATCTATAGAAGGTAATTATGCTAAAATCCCTGTCATTTCTCAAGCTGTTAGAATTCAAATTGATAGTCCATAGATAATTTATTAATTAAGGAAAATAATATTATGACATATTTAAATAATTATGAAACTATTTATATATTGAAGCCAGATGTAACTGATAATGTTAATTTGTCTTTAGTTAAATATTATAGAACATTACTTAAGCAAAAAGGTGCTATTAATGTTATTATACAGCATAGAGGAAGACGTCATTTAAGTTATAACATTTTACATTATTATGATGGTATATATGTTCAAATGAATTATCAAGCAAATGGTAGTTTAGTTAAGTTTTTAGAAAAATCTATGCGTTTGAATGATAGTATAGTTAGGTATTTAACTATTAAACAGAATAATCTTCAGTCTATTAATATATATTAAATTAATTTAATATCAAAGAATATTTTGAGTGATTTTACTTAATATAATAATGTATATTATTGATAATATTTTTATTTAAATTTACACAAATTTTTCATAAATTTTGGAGGTCTAATGTGATTACTGATAGTCAAATTTTTATTGCTTTATTATTTGCTTTAGTTTCAGCAATCTTAGCTATAAGATTAGGTAATGATTTATATCAATAATTTTTTTGTTGACTTTTGATAAATCGTAAACTTTTGTAGATGCTGCTAGTGATTTTTATCATTAAGTTATGCATCTTATTAAATAATCGTATTAGTATTCAGAAGTCATCTTGTCTAAATTAACCAAAGTAGTGTCTTAATTTAATCTAAATTAAAATTTATTGTGAATAAAATAAAAAATCAAACTCGTCCTGTTTTTCCTTTTACTGCAATTATTGGTCAAGAAGAAATGAAATTGGCTTTGGTTTTAAATGTTATTGATCCCAAAATAGGTGGTGTAATGATTATGGGAGATCGCGGTACCGGTAAATCAACCACAATTAGAGCTATTGCTGATCTTCTACCTGAAATAGAAGTGGTCAGTGATGATATGTTTAATTCTCATCCTTATGATTATGATATTATGTCAGACTTTGTCAAACAACAAATTGAAAATAAAGTTGATGTAACTACTCAATTAGTGAAAGTTCCAATGGTAGATTTACCTTTAGGAGCTACAGAGGATCGTTTATGTGGTACCATTGATATTGAAAAAGCATTAAATGAAGGTGTAAAAAGTTTTGAGCCTGGTTTATTAGCTAAAGCGAATAGAGGTATTCTTTATGTTGATGAAGTTAATTTATTAGATGATCATCTAGTTGATATTTTATTAGATTCTGCTGCTTCTGGCTGGAATACTGTTGAACGTGAAGGAATTTCTATAAGACATCCTGCTAGGTTTGTATTAGTTGGTTCTGGTAATCCTGAGGAAGGAGAGCTAAGACCACAGTTGCTTGATCGTTTTGGTATGCATGCTGAAATTAGAACAGTAAAAGATGCATCTTTACGTGTTCAAATTGTTGAGCAAAGAACTAAATTTGATCAGGATCCATATGCTTGCATTAATGAATTTTGCGATAAACAAAATGAACTTAAGCAATCGATTATATCAGCACAAAAAAACTTAGCCAATGTAGTGATTGACTATGATTTAAAAGTTAAAATTTCTCAAATTTGTGGTATTTTGAATGTTGATGGTTTGCGTGGAGATATTGTGACTAATAGAGCAGCAAAAGCTTTTGCTGCATATCAAAATAAAGATGAGGTTGATCTTCATGATGTAAAAAAAATAATAACTCTTTGTTTACGTCACAGGCTAAGAAAGGATCCGTTAGATACAGTAGATTCTGGAACTAAAGTAGATAAAATTGTTAATGAAATTCTTGTTTAATTGATTATATATCTTTAAAGTTGAAAAATAATAGGCTTAGTAGGATTCGAACCTACATTAGAGACTTAGAAGGTCCCTGTCCTGATCCCTTAGACGATAAGCCCTTGATCTATTTTTTATTAGTGATTTTATTAAATTATTAATTTATGAGTTAACATATATGGATTGGGCGGTACTGGATTTGAACCAGTGACCACCTGCTTGTAAGGCAGGCGCTCTACCACTGAGCTAACCGCCCTATTCAATAAAAATATAATAAATTATTAAAAAAAAATCAATACGAGTGTATATAATAAGTGAGTCGAAACTCAAATTTTGATATATTTTTTGTGATCATATTGTATAGTTATCTTAATATGAATAAATTTATTTGTAGAATTAAATTGTTTTTTAAAGTATTAGTATCTTTAGGTAATCCTATTATTTTTCTTCGATTGGATTACAAATCTTTATTAGATCAAATGATATTAATTGGTCCAAATTCTTTATTAATTACTATGGTTACTTCTTTCTTTATTAGTTTAGTTCTAAGTTTACAAGTTGTGAAAGAATTTTTGTATCTAAATGCTACTGAATTAGTTGGTTCTATTCTGGCTATTTCTTTTATTAGGGAATTATCTCCTGTTTTAACGTCTATTATAGTGATAGGTAAGGTTGGATCTTTTTTTACTGCTGAAATTGCTACTATGAATGTTACAGAGCAAATTGATGCTTTATTTATATTAGGTATAAACCCAATCAGTTATTTGCTTTTGCCTCGTATCTTCGCAACACTTTTAATGTTGCCTATGCTTAATTTATTTTCTTTACTCACAAGTTTCATGAGCAGTTCTTTTATTTGTTCTATTATTTATTCAATTGATCCAAGTTTTTTTTTTCAATCTTTATTATATCGTTGTTTATATTTTGATGTTGGTAAGTCATTGTTAAAAACATTAATATTTGGTTTGTTTATATCTATTATTAGTTGTGTATGGGGTATAACGACAACAGGGGGTTCAAAAGGTGTTGGTTTATCAACAACATCCTCTGTAGTCACTTCATTGCTTGTTGTGTTTATTTTAAATTTTCTTCTATCTTACTTGATGTTTAATAATTTTGTGAGCTCTTTTGAACTTTTGTAAAAAAAATTAATTTATTTTTTTATATTTGAGAAAAATATTTACTATGTAATAAAATAAATATGATATGTATTACAATATTATCATATATATTACTTAAGTATATATTTTCATATTTAATTTTATTTATTATTTATGTATTTTTAGCTAGGAGGTATTTCTATGTCAGGAGGATCAACGGGCGAACGTCCTTTTTCTGATATTATTACAAGTATTCGTTATTGGGTTATACATAGTATAACAATTCCTGCTTTATTTGTTGCAGGTTGGTTATTTGTTAGCACTGGTTTAGCTTATGATGTTTTTGGTACTCCTCGACCTAACGAATATTTTACTCAAGATCGCCAGCAGGTTCCATTAGTAAATGATCGTTTTAGTGCTAAACAAGAGCTTGAAGATTTAACAAAAGGTATTTAATTTAGGAGAAATGTGTGACTAAAAGAAGTTCTAATCAGCCAATATCATACCCAATTTTTACTTTTAGATGGTTAGCTATACATGGTATAGCTATTCCCACAGTATTTTTTTTAGGTGCTATTACATCTATGCAATTTATTCAAAGATAGGAGGTATTTAGTATTATGAGTGGTCCTAATCCTAATAAGGAACCAGTTGAATTAAATCGTACATCTTTGTTTTGGGGTTTACTATTAATTTTTGTTTTAGCGGTTTTATTTTCTAGTTACTTTTTTAATTAGAGAACTTATTAATTTTATGTATCTAAAGATACTATATTTTTTATTTAATTTTATAATTTAATTATTGGAGAATTAAGTGATATGTCAAACACAGGTAGAGTACCATTATGGTTAGTAGCAACTGTTGGTGGTATACTAGTTATTACTGTATTAGGAATTTTTATTTATGGTTCTTATTCTGGGATAGGCTCATCCCTTTAAAGTTTTAACTATATTTTATAAAGATTTATTAATTAATTACCATTTATAAACCATATATATACTTATGTATAAAATGGTTTATTTTTATTTATGAAATTGAATCTTGTTCGATATAAATAAAGAGTAATGCCATTGCTATTCCAGGAAATATTATTCCTGTTAAAGGTACTAAAATTGATGGTAAATATGATGTTGTCATTGCTTCTATTATTATGTTATATATTTTGTTGATTAAAGTATTATCAATTTTTGATATACAATTATTATATTAGATCTTTCTTGAATATCATTATAATCTTAACATTTTGTTGGATGTCATGATAATTTTCTTTTTTTGTTTGTTAACTACTGTTTATTAAATCAATTTATTTTAGAAAGTTTATGGCTAATATTCAAAATAATAATGTTCCAGTCAGTCTTGAAGCTATGTTAAAATTTTCAGAAGCTTATGCTAAACGAACTGGCACTTTTTTTTGTGTAGATACTAGTGTTACTGCTGTCGTTATTGAGGGTCTTGCTAGACATAAGGATGAATATGGAGCTCCACTTTGTCCTTGTCGTCATTATGATAATAAAATTAGTGAAGTTTCAAGTGCATATTGGAATTGTCCTTGTGTACCTATGAGGGAAAGAAGGGAGTGCCATTGTATGCTATTTTTGCCTAAAAGTAATGAATTTGCTGGTGATCATCAGTTATTTGATATGAATATTCTCTTGAATTCATTCCTTTAAATAAAATAATATAAATAAGTTAAATATTGATATCTATTTAATCTTATTTATTGATATTTTAATAATAAAGTAATTATTTATAAGTTACTCTTTTTTAAAGAAAGTAAAATAATTACAGCGGGTCCTACAAGAACAATAATACCTAGTGAAACTAGTTGTCCAATAACTTGCCAATTAATCATAATATAGTTCCTTATTAATGTGTTTTTTTTGTGATATACAATTTCTTGTATCTATAAATTATATACTTTTTTTTATTATATTGATTTCATATAAATTTTAATATATTTTTTTATCTGTTTATACTTAAATAAAACCAATTGTTATTAATAAAAAAATTAAAATTTTTATGTTTTAAGATTTTTAATAAATTGCTTGATTGATTATTTATCTTATTTATAATTTTAACGATTTTAGAATTTTCTAAATATATTTGGAAGTTATCAAAACAAAATAATTGTATGATTTTAATTTGTAATATAAAATTTTGTTGATTGATTTTTTTATAGTTTATTGCTATACGTTTATTATGTCGACTTTTTAAATATAATTTAATAACACTCTGTTTTATATATTCATTTTGATAGTAATAATTATTCATTAAAGATTTGATGTTATTTTCAATATTTTTGTGTAAATATTTCTTTATATATGGTATTAATTCTTGACGAATTCGATTTCTTTGTATTTTGTAAACGTAGTTAGTGCTATCTGACCATATTGGTAGATAGAATTTTTTGCAAATCCAATAAATTATTTCTCGATCTAATTTAAGTAATGGTCTTAAAAGAAATATGTTTTGATAAATTTTATTTTTTATTCCTAAGTTATTTAAACTTTCAATGCCACTTCCTTTGATCATGTTTTGTATAAATGTTTCTATTTGATCTGTTGAGTTGTGTCCAGTGATAATTAATTTAAAGTTATATTTTATGGCATGTTGTATAATGATATTATATCTAAATGTTCTACATTGATCTTCTGATAATGTAATTTGACTAATTTGATAAATTATAATATGAGATTTGATAGATTTAATATAGTTTATAATGTGTTTTATTTGCTCATGACTATTATATTTCCATTGATGATCTATATAAATATATGATGTTTGTAATTTTGCTGTAGATAATTGCTTTTTTAATGTTTCTAAAATTTTTATTAAATAAATTGAGTCTTGACCACCAGAAATAGCTAGCAAGATATTTTTAGTATTATGTTTTATTATAAAGTGTTTAATTAAGCTTCTAGTATTTTCTAAATCAATTTGTTTCATTAAGTGTTTTGTAGTTGTTATATGATGTTTATTATGTTATTTATTTATATAGATGGGTTGCTAACTCAATGGTAGAGTACTCGGCTTTTAACCGATTAGTTCCGGGTTCGAGTCCCGGGTGACCCATTGTAATTTTTTTTAATCATTATCGGATTAGTTTATACTATACTATTTATTTATGAATTTAATTTCTAAAGTTTTGCAAAAAAAACGCCAAAATTCTAGGTGCGCTCTAGTTCCTTTTGTAACTGCTGGATATCCAAGTATTGAATTAACAATAGATATCCTGTTTACGCTTGATAAAAAAGGAGCTGATATTATTGAGTTAGGTATACCTTATTCAGATGCATTAGCAGATGGCCAATTAATTCAAAATGCTTCTAAATTAGCATTAAATAATGGTGTTTATATTGATCAAGTTTTAGGTTTGCTTAGTAAAATAGCATATAAAATACATGCACCTATCATCATATTTACGTATTATAATCCTATATTAGTACGTGGCTTAAGTCGTTTTATTCAAGAAATTTCTCATTTTGGAGTTAAAGGTCTAATTATACCTGATCTTCCTATAGAAGAAACAGATTATGTTATTCATTTGTGTAATTATTATCAATTGGAGTTAATACTTTTTATTTCACCTACTAGCTCTCAAAATAGAATAAACAATATTCTTTCTAAAGCTCCAGGATGTTTGTATTTAGTTAGTAGTACAGGGGTTACTGGAATTAGAGATTCTATTCATTCTGATATTAGGTTTGTATCATATGATATTAGCTCTAGAACTGATAAATTAGTTATGTTTGGTTTTGGTATTTCTTCACCTAGTCAAGTCTCTGGTATATTAAAATTAAAATTGAATATAGATGCGATTGTTGTTGGAAGTGCATTTACTCAAATATTATCTAATTATTCAAATTACAATTCTGTTGATATTATTGAAGAAGTAGGTTCTTTTTGTAGCAAGATGAAGTTAGCTATGATCTAGTGTATAGTGCTTATATCTGTTTTTTGATTACCCCCAGGGGAATTCGAATCCCCGTTACCTCCGTGAAAGGGAGATGTCCTAGGCCTCTAGACGATGGGGGCCTACTAAGCTATATTATCAGAATAAACAATTTTAAATGTTATGTCAATATGGTTTATATAACTTCTTTTTAATTATACATCAACAATTAATCTAGATCTCATAATTAAATACACCACAGTTTGTCTTATATAAATAATCATATTAATAAATAAATGAAATGCTTCATTTTTATATTCTATTAGTGGATCTTGTTGTCCATAACTTCTCCATCCTATATATTCTTTCAGTAGGTTCATTTTTTCTATATGTTCTTGCCAGGCTTGATCGATTTGTTGCAGTAAGTAATATTTTTCTAGTTGTCGAATTAAACCTGGTCTTAATTGTTCTAAGTAAATTTCTTTAAGATCATAACTGATTCTTAACTGTTCATTAAGGTAATACTTAATTTCATTAAAATTCATAGTAGATAAATTTTGTGTATTATTTTTTATATTTAATAATTTTATAATCTGTTTTAAAGTATTATTTTCTTTATTTGTTTTTATGTATATTGTAAGCATTTCTTCTATCGTATATTCAGCATATTCTAGTATGCAATCTCTTGTAAATGTAGCATTTAATATTTTTTTTCTTTCGTTATATATAGCTTTTCTTTGATTATGAATTACATCGTCGTATTCATATAGCTGTTTTCTAATATCATAGAAGTATGCTTCAACTTTTTTTTGTGCTGAGTTTAAACTTTTTGTTAGTAAAATTGATTCTATTGGTATGGCGTCATCTATATTAAGTTTTGTTACTAATTTTTCTATGTTATTACCACCAAAAATTCTAAATAAATTATCTTGTAGGCTTAAAAAAAAACGTGATGTACCTTGATCACCTTGTCTACCAGCTCTTCCTCTGAGTTGATTATCAATTCTTCTTGATTCATGTCTTTCTGTTCCAATTACATAGAGTCCTCCTAATTTTAAAATTTCTTCTTTTTCTTTTTTAAATAGGTTGGTATATTTTGTTCGTAACTTTGCCTCTATGTTTTTAATTTTACTTATATATCTTAAACTTGTTTTTATATTATTCTGTAGTTTATTCTTATTTTGTAAATATTTTATTTCATCTTCACTTAATATATCTTTTATATTATTATTATTTACATATTTATTTTTACTTTCAGATCCCAATTTTTCTATTGTTAATTCAGTAGTCTTTTCTGGGTTCCCGCCTAAAATTATATCTGTGCCTCTTCCAGCCATATTTGTTGATATTGTAATTGATCCTTTTTGACCAGCTTGTAATATTATTTCTGCTTCTTTTGATACATTTTCGGGTTTAGCGTTTAGTAGGCTATGCGGCACTTTCATTTCTTTAAGCATGTCTGATAATAGTTCTGATTTTTGAATACTAGTCGTTCCAATTAAGGTTGGTCTTTTCATGTTATACATATCTAAGCATTCATTTGCTATTGATTGCCACTTATTATATTCATCTTTATACACAAGATCAGATAAATCTTTTCGAATACATTTTTTGTTTGTTGGTATATTTACAACATTCATTTTATATATGTTTAAAAATTCGTTTTCTTCTGTTTTAGCTGTTCCTGTCATTCCAGCTAATTTGTTGTATAATAAGAATAAATTTTGATAAGTAATTGATGCTAAGGTTTTATTCTCTGCTTCAATTTTTATGTTTTCCTTTGCTTCAATTGATTGGTGAAGCCCATCACTCCATCTTCTTCCATCCATTATTCTACCTGTAAATTCGTCTACTATAATGACTTGATTATTTTTAGTAATATAGTCTTTATTTTTTAAAAAAAGTTCTTTTGCTTTTAAGGCGTTAAGAATATATTTTATCCAGTGATTTTGGGTATCATATAGATTTTTAATTTTTAATATCTCTTCACATTGAGATATTCCTTGATCTGTTAAAATAATGCTTTTTGATTTTTCATCAATTTTATAATGTATTTTATTGCTTAATAAATTTGAAATTTTATTAGCTTCGAGGTAAGGTTGATTTTTAATCTCTGTAATTCCTGATATTATTAGTGGAGTTCTTGCTTCATCTATTAATATAGAGTCTACTTCGTCTATAATTGCATAATAAAAGTTTCTTTGAACGATATTATTTTTATGAATTGTCATATTATCTTTTAAATAATCAAATCCAAGTTCACTGTTTGTAATATATGTGATGTTGCTGTTATATTCGTTTTTTTTCTGATTGGGATTTGTTTTTTGAGTAACTAATCCAACTTTTATATTTACATATGAAAAAACTTTTTTTGCTAAACTAGAGTCTCGTTCTGCTAAATAGTCATTAACTGTAATTATATGTACTCCTTCTCCTGTGAGGCAGTTTAAGTAAGCAGGTAATAGAGCAACTAATGTCTTTCCTTCTCCAGTTTTCATCTCTGCTATATTATTTTGATTTAGAATTATTCCTCCTAAAATTTGTACATCAAATAGAGTAAGATGTAGGGCGCGAAAAATTGCTTCTTTTATAGTTGCAAATGCTTCAATTAAAATTGTATTTGTGTCTAAATTATTATTGAGTAGTTTTAACCTCAAGACTTCGGTTTGTTTTTCTAGTTGTGTATTGGAATATTTTTTTAAATTTTCATATTCTTTGTTAATGCTGATTAATGTTTTTTTGTGCCTATTTATAGGGTTATTAGTAAATAATTTAAGCATTGATTTATACCTTGATTTATTTAAGTTTTAATTGGGAAAAGTACAATTTGCTCGAAAAAAATTCTTGTATTAGAATAGAGGAATTTTTGTCGTAATTTAATTTATATTTTCTCCCCCAAATTGCTTTTTTAGATCTTAGTTCTTTTTCTAAACCTTTGCAATAACAATAAGATAATTCATGAATTTCTTTCTTGATATCTATTTTTGAGTTTATAAAAGATTGACCTATTGGTGAGCTTCTTTTAATTTTATTAATAGTTAATTCTTTTTCTTTTATTGTCCATAGGGATCTAGCAAATGTTATTTTTGTATATGTTGATGTTTCTAGCCAAACATATCGAATCCTTCTTTGAATTTTTATTAACTTTTTCTCATTGTGCTGTAATATTTGAATTTTTATTTTTTGGTTAGCTAAATATTGTATTAACCTAGTGTGTGATCCTTCGTTAACTATAGAAATTTTGAGTGAAGTTTTAATGAAATTGGGTATGTTAGTACTTATGGGTTGATTGTGTTGTAATTGCAATACGCATATAGGATGCAACGTATTAAAGTAAAATTGCATTACTAATATGATGTTATTTATATTTAATTTATTGTGTTGAGTATTTGTTTTTGTTGATTTGTTATTAATGATTTTCCATTCATTTCTTGTGGAATTTTAATATTGAGTAGATCTAATATTGTAGGCGCTATATCAGCTAGATTACCATTAGACTTCAGTATGTATTTTTTATTTTGTTTTTTTTCCACAATCATGAAAGGAACTAAGTTGGTGCTGTGTGATTTACATGGTTGATTATTTTCATCTATCATGTAATCCGCATTTCCATGATCTGCTGTAATAATTAGTGTTCCATTAACTTCTTTGATTTTATTAAATAATGTTTTAATACATTTATCTATAACTTCTACTGCTTCAATTGTTGCTTTTAAATTTCCAGTATGTCCAACCATATCTGGATTTGCATAGTTCACAATTATTAAGTCATAGATATTTTTATTAATTGCATTTATTATGCTTTCTGTAATTTGATAGGCAGACATTTCTGGTTGTAAGTCATAAGTTTCTACTTTAGGGCTTGGTATAAGCTCTCTATCTTCACCTGGAAATGGTTCTTCTATGCCACCATTCAAAAAGTAAGTTACATGTGCATATTTTTCAGTTTCAGCTAATCTTAATTGTTTAATGTTATTATTTGATATTATTTGTCCTAAAAAATTTTTAGGGTTTGAATTTGGAAAAACTATGGGAAATTTTAAACTTGAGTCATATTCAGTAAATGTTGTAAATAAAAGGTTATTAATTTTTGTTGTTGTAAAACCTTTAAAGTTATTTTTAGCTAAACATTGAATTAATTGTTTAATTCTATCTGGTCTAAAGTTAAAAAATAATATTCCATCATTTTCTATAATTTTGCCTTTGTATATTCTTGTTGGCGGAATGAATTCATCAGATATTCCTATTTTATAAAAATCGTTAATTATTTGTTTATAATCGAGTCTATTGGCATTTTCATTGTTCTCTGTAAGAATTTTGTATGTTTTTTCTGTTCTAGACCATCTGCAATCTCTATCCATACTATAATATCTACCACTTATGGTACAAATATTTATATTTGTGTTATTTTTAATTTCTTCTTGAATGATATCTAAAAATTGAATTGCCACTTTTGCTTTTGTGTCTCTTCCATCGGTAATTAAGTGTAAACATATTTCATTATCATATTGTTTAGTAATTTGTATAATTGCTTTTAAGTGATCAATGTGAGAATGTACACCTCCGTTTGAGCACAATCCTATTAAATGTAATTGAGATTTTCTTTTATTAACTTGGTGACATAATCGATGAATTGTTTTGTTATTAAAAAATTCTTTTGTATCTATTGATTTTTTTATACGTACTAAATCTTGATTAATAACTCTACCAGCTCCAATTGTTGTATGTCCTACTTCTGAATTACCCATTTGATTTTTTGGTAGGCCTACATCTTCACCTGATGCACTTAATAAAGAGTGTGGGTACTCTTGCCAAATTTTATCTATATTTAGAGTATTTGCTATTTTAATGGCATTCCCTTTAGTTTCTTCTGAATAGCCCCATCCATCTAATATTGTTAATATTATAGGAGAAATCGTTTGATTAGACATATCAAGCAAGTTATATGATATTTAATGATTGTTAATTTTACGCGAATAAATAAATATTGATTCTATAATTTTATGAAGTTTTTGGTCATAGTTGTTAACTAGAAATAATAATTTCTAGTTTTTAGTATTTATTTGATATTAATTTTTTTCTTGCTTAAAGAATATTCAATTATTTAGCTCAGAACGTTTATAGCGTAGTCTAGGTAAGTGTTAGCCTCATTTGCTGCTTGTCCTGAAAGTCCATGAGTATTTTTTACATATTCAATAGCTTCTATAAACCAACTAGGAGATAATTCAAAACTTCTATTGATTTCTTCTAAGCCTGCAACTAAATATTCATCCATTGGTCCAGTTGCTCCAACTACTAGACAGTATGTTGTCATTCTTAAATAATATCCAATATCTCTGGCACATTTTGCTTTACCAATGGCACTAGATGCATAAGTTGGGCCAGGCATTTGAGTTACATATGGAAATTTTGTGTATACTGCCTGCGCTGCACCTGTTATTAGTCTTTGTGCATTAGCTGTTAATACTTTTGCAGCTTCTAAACTTTGTGACGCTCTTTGGTAGCGCCCATTAATTGATTGTAATTCTGCATTACTTAAAAATCTACCCTGGCTATCTGCAGATGCTATAGCTTCTGTAATAGGTGTTTTCATAATTATTTATATCCTTAAAGTTAATTAATTTTACTTATATTTTTTGCTGTAAATGGTTTATACTACAGCAGCAGCAGCTCTATCAAAGTATATGCTAATCTCAGAGGTTAATGAGCTACAATCCCCTGCTGTAACTCCACTTAGTTCATTTACTAAGCTTATTGATGCTTCCTTCATTTTTTGTACTGCTACAGCTACTGATGAACCCGGTGTTCCAAGCGCTTGATAAGTTTCTCTAAGCCCATTTAAACATCTGTCATCTAATACGCTAGAGTCACCTGCAATCATTGCGTAGCTTACATATCTTAGGATAATTTCCATATCTCTTAGACAAGCTGCCATGCGTCTACTAGTATATGCATTACCTCCTGGCTGAATTAATTGAGGCTGTTCAGCAAATAGCGCACGAGCAGAGTTTGTTACTATTGCAGAAGCGTTAGAATTAATTTTATTTACAGCATCTAGTCTTTTATTGCCTTCTTTGATTATTGTTTCTAGTGCATCAAGTTGTTTGTTGCTTAAAAATTCACCACGTGCATCAGCTTGTGCTACTACTTTTGCAAAAGCATCCAACATATTTGTTTCTCCTTTGTTATTTATTTTGATAAAATTTTCTATATATGTTTACTTTAGATATAATATTATAATATGAGTAAATATTTTATATTAAAAAATATTAATTAGTTGCCTTTCTGTTTTAGTCTTCTAAAATTTCTGGTTCTGTAATTTCATCAACCATTTCAATAATAGCTTTTATGATTGGTTTATTTATTGGATCATCAATTATATCTATATCTTCATATTTTCTTCTTTTTGCTCTATTAGCTACTTGTATTGTTATCTTATATCTATTTTGCGCTAATTCTAGAAGTTCTTCTGTTTTATAAGTAATATATTGTAAATCAATTTTATTATATTCTTCACATTTATTCATTTCATTCCTTATTTATCTTTTGATAATTCAATTCAACGTGTATATTTTATTAAAATTTATGCAATACTATAGGAATAATAATTTAAATGTTTATTAATTGTAATACATTGTAGATATTTTACACTTATTAATTATTGGTAATAAATATCTTTGTATATTCTTATTGTTTAATTATATGTATTAACATTGTATTTTATTGCTTGATTATAATTTATACTGAATATATGCAAATATCAAAAAATTTTACTTACAAACTAAGTCAGTTTTTAGGTTTTCCTTCTATAATTAATGAAAGAGACGCTTGTGGAGTTGGTTTTGTTGCAAAAATTAACTCTTTACCTTCACGAGATATTGTTGTAAGTGCATTAAATGCATTAAACTGTATGGAACATAGAGGTGGTTGTAGTGCTGATGGTAAGTCAGGTGATGGTGCAGGCATTACCACTGAGATTCCTTGGAATATATTTTCATTACCTTTAAATCATAATGATTCAGATGATGATATAAATAAATCATTAGCTATTGCCATGATATTTATTGCTCCAGAACATCTTGAATATATTAAAAGTGTATTTGAATGGATTTTAAGTCAATACAATTTTTCAATTATTAGTTGGCGTTTAGTTCCTGTTGATTCTAGTGTTTTAGGTAGTAATGCTGCTAGTAATGAACCATCTATTATACAATGTATAGTAAGATATAATAGTCATCAAACTGATCAATTAGAAAAAATTCTTTATATTGTTAGAAAAAAGATAGAAAAAGTGGTCAGTAATACTAATGTAAGTATTTATAAAGAGTTTTACATTTGTTCTTTCTCTTCTCGCTTAATAACTTATAAAGGAATGGTACGTTCAGAAGCTTTAGCTGATTATTATTTTGATTTACAGAGCAGTAGTTATTGTAGCAAATTTGCGTTATATCATAGGAGGTTTAGTACTAATACAATGCCTAAGTGGTCATTAGCTCAGCCTATGAGATTTCTTGCTCATAATGGAGAAATTAATACTCTTTTAGGTAATCTTAATTGGACTAAATCAAGGGAGCCATTGTTTCTTGATAGTTTGTGGAGTGGTGACTCAGAAGATTTAATGCCAATAGCAAATCTATTTAATAGTGATTCAGCTAATTTAGATGCTGTTGTTGAATTATTAATAAAGTCAGGTAAAGAACCAGAGGAAGCTTTAATGATTCTTATTCCTGAGGCTTACCAGAACCAGCCTTCTTTAAGGTCTTTTCCAGAGGTTGTTGATTTCTATGAGTATTATAGTAATTTACAAGAACCATGGGATGGTCCTGCTTTAGTAGTTTTTAGTGATGGAAAAAAAGTTGGAGCCACTTTAGATAGGAATGGATTAAGACCTGCTAGATATTTTATAACTGATGATGGTTTAGTTTCATTGTCATCTGAAACTGGTATTTTTGATGTAAGTTCTTATAAGGTAGTGCAAAAAGGTCGTTTGGGTCCTGGACAAATGCTATCGGTTGATTTATCTAATAATCTAATTTTAGAAAATTTAGTAATTAAAAGAAAAATATCGCAAAAATTACCTTATAAGTTATGGTTACAAAATCAAAATATTAAGATTCAGTATCAAACTTATGAATCTGATACTCAATCAGACTTAATTTATGTTTCTCGTTTACATACGGCTTTTGGTTATTCTAATGAAGATGTTGAACTAGTTATTGAACATATGGCCAGTTCTGCAAAGGAACCAACCTTTTGTATGGGAGATGATATTCCTTTAGCTGTTTTATCTCGTAAACCAAGATTAATTTATGATTATTTTAAACAGCGTTTTGCTCAAGTCACTAATCCGGCTATTGATCCATTACGTGAAAATTTAGTTATGTCACTGGTAACTCATCTTGGCCCTAAAGGTAATTATTTAGATCCTCATGAACAAATGGCTAAATCTCTTTGTTTAAATTCACCAATAATAAATGAAAAAGAGTTAATCTTAATTTCTAAGAGTATATTTAAGGTTTCTTATATTAGTACTTTTTTTAAGCTTGATTCTTCTACTAACAGTTTTGATAAACAAATTCAATATATTTGTAATCAATGTGTTATTGATATAAATGATGGTGTACAAATAATTATCTTGACGGATCGTTTAAATTTGTTAAATGGAGACAATATCTTTATTCCGCCTTTATTAATAGTTGGTGCTGTTCATCATTATTTAATTAAAAAATGTTTAAGGCATAAAGTTTCATTGATTATTGAGACTGGTCAATGTTGGAATACTCATCATATTGCTTGCTTAATAGGTTATGGTGCTAGTGCTATATGTCCTTATCTTGCTTTTTTAACTGTTCGTCAGTGGTGGCAAAATCCTAGGACGCAAAAATTTATGGTTAATGGTAAGCTTCCAAAAATTACTATTGAAGAGTCACAAAATAATTATCGTAATGCTTTAGAAAAAGGGTTATTAAAAATTCTTTCTAAGATGGGAATCTGTTTAATATCAAGTTACCATGGTGCACAAATTTTTGAAATATTAGGTTTAGGGAATGATTTAGTAGATACTTCTTTTCTAAATACAACATCTAGATTAGGTGGTATAAATTCTGTAGAGTTTTTTGAACAAACTGTATTTATGTATCGTTTTGCATTTGTTAATAAATTGCCTAAAAAACTACCTAATTTAGGTTATGTGCAATATAGACCTGGAGCAGAATATCATGTTAATAATCCAGAAATGTCAAAAACTTTGCACAGGGCAGTTCGTAATTCAGATATTAATTTATATAATAAATATAAATTATTACTAGAGGATAGGGAACCTTCTAATTTACGAGATATGCTTTCTATATTCAGTGTTAGAAAAAGTATTGAGATTAATGATGTTGAATCAGTTGATCTTATACTAAGTCGTTTTTGTACAGGAGGTATGTCTTTAGGTGCTTTATCTAGAGAAACTCATGAAACTTTAGCTATAGCAATGAATCGGATTGGTGGAAAATCTAATTCTGGCGAAGGCGGTGAGGATCCTATTAGATTTCAAGAAATTACTGACATTAATAATTCAGGAGTTTCAGAGAAATTTTCATATCTTAAGGGATTAAAAAATAAGGATCTTGCAAGTTCCGCAATTAAACAGATAGCGTCTGGTCGTTTTGGTGTAACTCCTGAATATTTAGTAAATGCTAAGCAATTAGAAATTAAAATTGCACAAGGTGCAAAACCAGGAGAAGGAGGTCAATTACCAGGTAAAAAGGTTAGTCCTTATATAGCTACTTTGAGGAATTGTAAACCAGGAGTTACTTTAATTTCTCCTCCGCCTCATCATGACATTTATTCTATTGAAGACTTAGCTCAGCTTATATTTGATTTACATCAAATTAATCCTAATGCTAGTGTTTCTGTGAAGTTAGTTGCTTCAGTTGGAATTGGAACTATTGCAGCTGGTGTTGCTAAAGGAAATGCTGATATTATACAAGTGTCTGGTCATGATGGTGGTACTGGTGCTTCTCCTCTAAGTTCTATTAAGCATGCAGGTATTCCTTGGGAATTAGGTCTTACTGAAGTACATCAAACATTAGTAGAAAATAATTTAAGAAATAAAGTAATCTTAAGAGTAGATGGTGGTTTAAGAACAGGTAAAGATATTGTATTAGCTGCTATTATGGGAGCAGAAGAATTTGGTTTTGGAACTATTGCAATGATTGCTACTGGTTGTGTAATGGCAAGAATATGTCATACAAATAATTGTCCTGTTGGTGTTGCTACTCAAAGACAAGATTTAAGAAACCGCTATCCGGGTATACCGGCGGATTTAGTAAACTTTTTTACTTATGTTGCAGAAGAAGTTAGACAAATTTTAGCTAATTTAGGTTATAAAAGTTTAAAAGAAATTATTGGTGTAACTAGTTTATTATCTCTTAGTTCAAAAAAATTAATTAAAACAAGTAATTTAAATTTAGATATTTTATTGAACTGTTCGGATTCAAGTAAACAATTGACTTTTCATAATAGTATACATGATAATGGTCAGGTTTTGGACGACTATATACTAAATGATAAAAATCTTTTAAATGCGATTAATTCACAGTTAACTGTCATTACACATGTTGCAATATTAAATACTGACAGATCAGTTGGATCTAGAATTTCAGGTCTAATAGCTAAAAAATATGGTAAAAAATATTTTAAAGGCAATCTACAGATTAATTTTTCTGGTATAGCAGGTCAAAGTTTTGGTTCTTTTATTTGTCATGGAATGTATTTAAGTTTAGTAGGTGAAGCAAATGATTATGTAGGTAAAGGTATGAATGGTGGAGAAATTATAATTTGTCCTTTATCTGAATATAAGAGTCAAGCCTCAAATTTTGTTATTATTGGCAATACTTGTTTATATGGTGCAACAGGTGGTTATTTATTTGTGAATGGTCAAGCAGGAGAAAGATTTGCTGTTCGTAATTCTGCAGCTGAAGCTGTTATAGAAGGTGTTGGTGATCATGCTTGTGAATATATGACTGGAGGTTTAATAGTTGTTTTAGGTGTGGCTGGGCGTAATATTGGTGCTGGAATGACTGGAGGTTTAGCATATTTCTTAGATGAAGATGATGAATTTATGTCTAAAGTTAATTTAGAAATTGTTAAAGTTCAGAAAGTCTTAACTCAAGAAGCAGAAGAAAGTTTATTAGATTTAATTGAATTATATGAGATTAAAACTAAAAGTTTAAAAGCAAAAAAAATTCTTGATAATTGGAAAGATTATGTACATCGTTTTTGGCAAGTTGTTCCACCGTCTGAAGAAAATACACCTTTAACAAATATTGAGTATTCATCTTATTCAAGTATATTAAATTAGTTGTATATACTATTTATCTTATCATTGATTAAAATTTTTCTTAATATATGATAATACTTTATATTAAGTCAAGTATTTTATGTTAAATTATAATTTATGTTGTAATAAGGATACATAATCAATATTATATATTAAGGAATAGTTAAAACCATATGGCACATAGTGTTAAAGTTTATGATACTTGTATTGGATGTACTCAATGTGTTCGTGCTTGTCCTTGTGATGTATTAGAAATGGTTCCATGGAATGGCTGTAAGGCTGGTCAAATAGCTTCAGCTCCTAGAACAGAAGATTGTATTGGTTGTAAAAGGTGTGAAACAGCTTGTCCTACAGATTTTTTAAGTGTTCGAGTGTATTTGGGTGCTGAAACTACTCGTAGCATGGGGCTTACATATTAAATTAATATATATATGTAATTAAATTTAATAATTATTTAAGTATATGTATACTTAAATAATTAATTTCTTTTTTTATAGTTTATTTTATGCTATGAAATTACCTTAATTAATAATTATATTTATGAATTTATCTAATATTCAACTAAATAAATCTTTTGAATCTAAAAAAGTTATTAAAGTAATAACTGGTATTCACAATACTAATATTTATCAAATTGCTCAAATAGCTAAAGCAGCTAATTTAGCAAAAGCAAGTTATTTAGATGTGAGTGCTAATACTAAAATAGTTAAATTTGTAAAATCTTTTTCATCTTTACCTGTATGTATTTCTTCAATTGATCCAATTGATATTTACAATTGTATGTTAGCAGGTGCAGATTTAATTGAAGTTGGTAATTATGATGCCTTTTATAATAAAGGTATTTATATTACTTCTGTTCAATTAATAGAGTTAATAAAAGAAATAAAGTATTTAGTTGGTAATATTGATCTTTGTGTTACTATACCCTATTATCTGAATTTAAGTGAACAAATTTACTTAGCTCAATTTCTTGAGGATTTAGGTGTTAATATTTTACAGACTGAAGGTGTATTTAATCATAATTTACCAAAAAATTTATCAAAATTAACAAATTCGTTATCATCGTCTTTATTGTCTACATATTTTGTATCTGATTTTGTTAATATTCCAGTTATTACCTCTTCTGGAATAAATAGCATGTTTGCTTCTACAGCAATTAGTTGCGGAGCATCTGGTATCGGTATTGGTTCAGCTATAAAAAATAATAATAATATTATTGATATGACTAATTATATTAATGAAGTTAAAAATTGTATGTTTACTAACAATATTAATTTTTATCAAGTTCAAGATTATTTTTCCACTTATAATACTAAAAAACAAATAATAGAAATATAGAAATTGTATATAATGTATGAATAATACTTCTCGATATAATAATACGAATTTTAAAAAATATTTAAGTATTTTGATGTTATTTTTATGTATTATTATTTTCACTTTTTCTTTTGTTGGTTTAAGGAAAAATCAAGGATATTCTTTATTTGTTGAATTTAGTGATGCATATGGATTAAAAGAAGGCACAAGTGTTAACTTAAGAGGCGTCAAAATAGGTTATGTTAATCGTATAACTATTCATTTGAATAAAGTTATTGTATTATTAAATATTAAAGCCAAAGATACTATAATTCACAGACAATCTATATTTGAGGCTACTCAAATAGGACTTTTTAATGATATAGTAGTTACAGTTACACCTTTAGAATATATTAAATCTAATAATTTGATGTCAAATTTTATTTTATCTAGAGATTGTAAGTCTTTATCTATTATATGTCCTAATTCATATATCAGAGGTTATAAAGGCATAAATTATGATGATTTGATCAGAGCAACTACTAGAATTTCTCAAAGATTTGATGATCCACGTTTTTTTAACTTACTTTATGTATTGTTAAACAGTGTTATTAATATTTCTGATGAATTATTATTTTTAATTAATGATTCATCATCTTTATTGTATTTATGTTTTGAATTGATCAGTATCATAATATTGAAATTTCCTTTTTTATAGCAAATTTAAGTTTATTTTTGAATTTATTATTAATTAATATAAAATTATTTATTTTATTTATGGTTTCTAGAAAAATATTAACTCTTAATTTTTTAAAGCCAGTACTAGAATTTGAATCCAGGTTACAACAATTAGAAAAAATTTTATACTCATATAATCAATTTAATTTTTCTTGTTCAATAGAGCAAAAAATTAAACAACTTCATGCGGAAGTAAATGAAATAAAAAATAATTTATTTAATTCATTGACGCCACTTCAACGATTACATTTAGTGCGTCAATCGGATAGACCTACGACATTAGATTATATTTCTTCTATAATGGACGAGTGGGTTGAGCTGCATGGTGATAGAGGTGGTAACGACGATGCTGCTATAGTTACTGGTGTAGGCAGTCTAGACTCAAAAACAGTTGTTTTTATAGGTCACCAAAGAGGTAAGGATACTAACGACAATGTCGTAAGAAATTTTGGGATGGCTTCTCCAGGTGGATATCGTAAAGCTCTTCGATTGATGCAGCATGCTGATAGGTTTAATTTTCCTATTTTAACTTTTATTGATACTCCTGGTGCTTGGGCAGGTATTCAGGCAGAGGAACTTGGACAAGGTCAAGCTATTGCGGTTAATCTTAAAGAAATGTTTTCTTTTAATGTTCCAATTATATGTACTATTATTGGAGAAGGTGGTTCAGGAGGAGCATTAGGTATAGGTGTTGGAGATGTTATTTTGATGCTTGAGTATGCAGTTTATACTGTTGCTACTCCTGAAGCTTGTGCTGCAATTTTATGGAAAGATAGCACTAAATCCCCAATAGCTGCAGAATCACTAAAAATAACATCTTCTGATCTAAAATTATTAGGTATTATTGATGATATTGTTAAAGAGCCTATAGGAGGCTCTCAATCTAATCCTGAGCAAGTTTACTCTACTTTGAAGCACAAAATTATTCGTGAATTAAATGATTTATTATCTTTATCTAGTGAAAATAGAAAACAAATAAGGTACCATAAATTTCGCAAAATCGGGAAATTTTACGAATCTCCTTTGAAATACAGTTAGTACTTGAATCTCTATTTAATTCTTTAATTATGATATAAAATTGATACTTCGTAGTCCTAAAATTGTTCCAGCGCCGATAATATGCCCTAAACTTGTAGTGGCAAGTAACTCTGGTAATCCAAGACCTTCTAGGCCTAAAATTGGTATAGAAGGTCCTAGCCCTCTTACTTTTATAGCGTATCTACCAATTCCTATGCTAATTAAATTAGATAATATCATAATAATTGCAATCTTTGCTGACCATAATTCATTCATTGATATAATCTCGAATATATTATAATTATTGGGTTCCATGGTTTGATTATATATTTTTTATTTTTTATATCACATTATAATTTAATTTATTTAATTTCTTATGTTGTATAAGATATATTAAGGTTTTATGATAATAACCATCCATAACTATGTAGACCTTTACCCAAAAAATTAACACCTAAATAACATATCCATATAATTACAAAACCTAATGATGCTATGATTGCAGGTGTCTTACCATTTATTTGTTTATTTAGTCTAGAGTGTAAATATATTGCAAATATTATCCAAGTTATTAATGCCCATGTTTCTTTTGGATCCCAGCTCCAGTATGTACCCCATGCATCATTTGCCCATACAGCTCCAGAAATAATTCCTATTGTTAGTAGAGGAAAACCAAATCCTATGATTCTGTAGCTTAAGTTGTCTAACAATTGCATAAGGTTTATTCTACCACTACCAATTGAATTGTTACTATTTAATGATTTTAGTATTTGTTGTCTATCGTTTAATTGATATTTAAAAAAAACTTTTTTTAAGTTATTATTTGAATTGCCTTGTATATTAACAATTGTGTTATTAGAAATAATTAAGAATAGTATAGAGAGCAGAGAACCAATAATTAGAGTTGCATAGCTTATTATCATAACTGTCACGTGCATCATTAGCCAATTAGATCTTAATGCTGGAACTAAAGGGCTAGCAACTTTTAATTCATTAGGTAATACTAAACTAGTAAATGCTACTATAAATAGTACTGTAGGTATAGCAATTGAGCCAATAATTTTATTTTTTGTTTTATTTTCTAAAATTATTTGAATTAATGTGATGGACCATGCTAAAAAAATCATTGATTCGTATAAATTACTTAATGGAAAGTATTTGTTATATATCCATCTTGTAATTAGCGATAATCCTAACGTCATATTAATTAAAATTGTTAAGCTTATACATAAGCGGTTAACTTTTTCATTGCTTGTGATCGTTAAGTTTGACCAGTAAAGAATCAATCCTGTAAGCAATAGTCCAAATGATGTGTTGATTAAAGTACCTTCTATTAAATTTGCATTCATTTTTTTTCAATATCATTTTAATTTTTGTGCTTATAAGATATATTATAATCTATAAATTTTAATTGATGCATGTGTAAAAATAAAATCGAATTTCTTAACAAGAAATTCGATTTTATTTTGATTATAAATTTATTGAAAATTTTAACTTAGATTAAAGAATTAATTAAATAATCTAATGCTGTACAAAACTCAACACCTGCCTGTGCACTCATATCTCTAGGAATACATAGTCTGTCTCGTGTAAATACAAATGCTGCAACATACGCTGCGCTAGGAAGATTTAAAGTTTTATAAACTTCACGAGCCCCAGCAATTCCCCATTCATCAAGTGGACCTGTTCCGCCTACAACTAAACTATAGTTAATTAAACGCATATAGTGGTCAATATCTCTATAGCATTTGTTAATTTTTTCTTGACTATCACCAGCTTCACCTGGATTTTTTAGGTAACCATATTTACTGAAACAAGCATCTCCTGCTTCTTTTACAACTGCTTCGTGATTTGCTCCTAATTTTTCTGCAGCTTCTAATCTTGCTGCAGCACGTTGAATATTTCCTTGTACTGATTGTAAATCAGAACTAGAAGGGTAGCGTCCTGCAGCGTCTGCAGCACTAATAGTAGTAGTGATAACTGATTTCATTTTGATCTCCTAAATCTTATTTCTTTAATGATTTAATATTTTTAATTAATTCAATTTTGATCTTAACTAATTGCTGCAACAACTCTATCACAATAGCTACATACTTCTGATGCTAATGCAGAGCAATCCCCTTCAGCAATTTCTATTTTTCTTTGAGGAGCAGTGTTGTTAACAAAACAAACAGCTGCTGCTTTCATGATAGCAACAGCTCTAACAGAAGAATTTGTTGGTACACCTAAAGCAATATAAGTTTCTTTTAAACCATTTAAACAACGATCTTCTAATACAGATGCATCACCTGCAAGAAGCGCGTATGATACATAGCGTAAAATAATTTCTCCATCTCTTAAACAAGCTGCCATACGACGATTAGTATAGCAGTTTCCACCTGGAGTAATTAGCCCTGGATTTTCACAAATCATTCCAGAAACAGCATCAGAAACTATACAACTAGAATTACAAACGATAGAATTTACTGCATCTAAACGTTTGTTTCCATCGTTAATAAATGTTTTTAGTGCTTGTAAGTCACTTCCGCTTACATATGCTGCCTTTGAATCTGAATTTATTACAACTCTAGAAAATGCATCAATCATTGAGCTCTCCTTAATATTTTTTATGTTCTTTTGGTATTTAAGAAATACCAGGTTTCAGCTGCTATTTTTAACTAGCTGATGTATTTGTATCGAATTATAATATAAAAGATATATTTGGTAAATATATAACAAATTAATATTAATTAATATTTAGTTTAATTTTTTAATTACTAGTATTTTTAATACAATATCTAATTATATTATCTTTTATCATCATTTTTTTTAATACATTTACTAAGTACTTTTTTGTATTTTTTTTATCTAATAGATATATTTTATTGATGTAAAGTGCTATTTTGAATTCTTGTTCTAATGTTAACCTATTTATGTTAGTCATTTCAAATTTTTTTGTTTGTAATCTTGTATTTGTTATTTTATTTTACATCAAATATTAGTGTAAATTTCAGTATAATATTGTTATAAACTTTGTTTTATTGCATTAGTATAAAATAATTTATCTGTTATATCTATTCGCTAAGGTATGTTGCTCAGTGTTTATTTAGCTTGGTAATTATTAAGTATCTTTGTACTTATCTAATATACTGATATAATAAAAAAAATTATTGTTTTTATTAGTTTAGAATTAACATGGAGACTAATTTATGTCTATTCCTATTTTAAAATATTCTTTGTCTACTCATAATCATAGAGTTAATAGTTTTGAGTTTCTAGCAGGAGAAGAGCAACCTAAGCTATATACAACAGAAAATTTACCTTCTTCTATTGAAGTAGATGAAATTATCTGGGCATGTTATAGACAAATCTTTAGTGAACATCAAACACTATCGAGTACTCAACAACCTTTTTTAGAATCTCAATTAAGATTTAGCCAAATTACAGTTAGAGATTTTATTAAGTCTTTACTATTATCTTGTCAATTTCGTTATTTAAATTACGACGTTAATAATAATTATCGTTTTGTTGAGATGTGTGTTCAACGTGTTTTAGGTAGAGATATTTATAATGAAAGAGAAAAACTGGCATTTTCTGTTTTAGTAGGTTCTAAAGGTGTTGAGTACTTTATTGACTTACTCTTAAATAGTGAAGAGTACTTGGAAAACTTTGGGGACCATATTGTTCCTTATCAAAGAAGACGTATTATTTTTCAGAGAAACAAGGGAGAAGTGCCGTTTAATTTAAAAACTCCTCGCTTGAATTATAGTTTTCTTCCTAAACAATTTATGCCTCAAATATCTTGGTCAGGTCCAGTTCGTAGGTTTAGGCCTCAAGAACAAAAGCCTAAAGCTGGTGATCCAGCATTGTTTTTAAGTATGCTTGATGATATTTCACTAATATAAAATTTTTTCATATTTTTTTATTTTGTATCAGAGATTGATAATGATTTCTATCATATTATGATTCTAATTAAATAGAAATTATTAAACTTCCTGATACTTATTTTGTTTCGGTAAAAAATTTTAGTTTATTAACTACCTAGTTTAAATGCATCTACAAATAATCCGTATATAATTCCTATTTTAATATTATTAATTAATCTAAAAACTAAAAATTTATCTGTATTATTCGTTTTATATATAAACTTATTTGTTAGTTCGTTTAATGTAATAATTATGGAGCCGCTCATAATATTCCAGTCTCCTGTTTGTGCTGGTATAGTTGATAGAATATTTGCAAAAAAAAAACCTAGCATGAGGCTTAGTATGCTTATATTAAACAACGTAAAGTCATAGTATAGTTGTTTTTTTAAAAATTCAATTATATTAAAATATTTTTTCACTATGTCTTTTATGATTTTAATAATTAATTTATTATTTTTTGTATAGAACTTATCAATTAATATAATTATATGTTTTGTTCGCTTAAGTTTGTACTTATATATTCAAATGGTTTAATACAAAGTTTTTCATCTATAACCTTAATATTATTATTTTGTATTTCATGTATTACTACTTCTTTCAAAATTTCTATACTTCTAACTATTGGTCCTATTGGTACACTTAATGAAAGATAAGTTTCTTTTAATCCGTCTAATAGTCTTTCATTTAATATATCAGTATTGCCCGCAATTAGTGAGTAGCTTGCATAACGTAAATAATAGTCAATATCTCTTAAGCATGTTGCGTACCTTCTTGTTGTGTAAGAATTACCTCCAGGTCTTAATAGCTCAGGTTGTTCTGTATATAGTCTATTAGCTGTTTCTTTAACTATTTTAGAGGAGTTACTTGCAATAATCTCTGTTACTTTCAATCTTTCGATTGCAGTGTTAAAGTAAGTGTCTATCTCTTCTATGCCTATAGAATCTAAATATTTACCTGTTATATCGTATCTATTTAAAATGTTAGTTATTGCGTCTTGCATGATGTTTTCTCCATGACATTCAATTTTTTGTCTATCTTTTTTTATTTTATATATAATATAATTAAATTTTAATACTAACACCTAATTTTTTGATATTTTGATAGACAATGGTTATGTTATAATTCGTATTTTGAACCAAGAAAAAATTGAACTTTATTATTTTAGTCAAATGAATAATAGTATTCATAATTATCCGGTGTGTTTTGTAGTTTGCTTAAAAAGTTGTAATCAAATATTTATATTGCTATCAATATTTGTTAATGTTCAACAATTTTGCACATATCATAAATTATATTTAGGTCAAGAAATTTATAAAGCTAATTTGTCTCTTAACTTACGACAGTTGTATATTCAGAGTTAATGATTGTATGTATAGAGTTTTTATATATATTTAAATTTATTTGTAATATTTAGTATAATTTCTAAATTACTAAAGAGGCATGTAACTCAGTGGATAGAGTACCAAATTCCGACTTTGGTGGTCGAAGGTTCAAATCCTTCCTTGCCTATAACTATATAAAGGTTGTAGTTTTTGTAGTAAAAAATTATAATAGTGTTTACTATTAGGGACTGAAAGGATTTCTACATTTTGATATTTTAATTATGTTTTATTTGACTAATTCAACTTATTAATTTTTTATACATTTGATATATTTGTTTTTGATAATATTAAAGATGGAAAAATATTAATAATTGTAATTTAATTGCAAAGCACAATATTATATCTTTTTCTAAAAATTTGGTAATAGCATAAATTATTAGAATTTTAAATTGTATTTTCTTGATTCAATTTATCTATTCATTTCAAGAATGCTCTAATTGTTAAAGTGTAGTTTGAGCTTGTTTGATTATTTATTTTCAATTAGTAAAGTATAAATGGTCTTAATTTAAAAGTTCAGTAAAAATTTATTAGTTAAATGGTACCAACTTAATTTTTATATCAATATGGACGTGGGTTCAAATCCCACCAGTTCCAAAATGTATTTTTATGCTTTTATGAATATTGTGTTTTTTGTTTGCTTGAACACTTAATCTTTGTTGTAATATTTTTCATTATTATATATTTTTATATATATTTAATTATTATTTATCGTTAAATTTAATGATTTTATTGAATTTCATTCTATTTTATAAGCTTGGACAGTATTGCGCTGAAAATAATCAATTTTGTCAATTGCAACTTAATGAAGAGTCTCATAACATTAGTAATAAATATCCTAATCAATACTTGAAATTAGATCACTTTAATTTGAGTAATTTACTGATATCAAATAATTCTAATCAAGAAATCTCTGATAATTTGTTTAGTAAAGAAATTGATAATGATAAGATACTCTCTCGTAATTTTTGGCAAAAGCTTATTAATAAGTATTTACAAGAAACTATTTTTCTCTCATCAGCTAGTAGTCTATCCAGTAATTATATACTTAAATTAAAAGCATCGGGTCTTTCTGTTTATAAAAGTAATGAATATAAAGACTTTTTGCATAAATTTAGTAAAGATTTACTTGATGGTAAAGTAAATGTTCTAACTAATGATGTGGATGATTTAAAAAATTTTATGACTATACACAAACACAATACTTATTTAAAGTATAAGTGGTTTAAATTATTTAATTTAACAAATTTTACTTTTAATAGAGATTTATTAAGTGTTTTTATGGGTAAAACTTCAACTTTATTTAATTTTTCACTTCCTTTATTTATTGTTATTAATAATGATCAAGAAATTATTGTTTCAGAATCTACTGATCAATTATTAAAATCTAGAGTTATCTTTAACATTTTTAGTTATTTTATTAAAACAAATAAATATAACAAAAATTTATATACCGGTTTATTATTTGTTAATCCACAAGATGCAATGGAGTATAGAGATCATATTAAAGCTAATTTTTTAAATTCAACTTTTTCTAGTAATCTTCAGGTTGTTCCAGCTAATATAAAATTATACTACAAATTGATGGCTTTACAAAATAGCAATATAGAGTTTAGATTAATACCTGATCTGACAGAGGTTAGTAATTTGGTCTGTAGATATAAAAAATATAGAAATGTTTCATTTCATACCAATCAAAAATATAGTCGTAACTCTTTTCAAGGACAGCCAATATATTTAATTAAATCTTTAAATGTGAAGAACAAATTTTCTAAAAATATCAAAAAATTAGATTATTTATACGTTATTAAGAAAGATGACATACATTTTCAATATAAAGTAGCTTTTCTTAATTATAAAACTTTGATAGGTGCATGGAAAAAGTTTAAAACAGAAAATTTTGATTATAATTTACCTGATATACCGGAAGTATCTGTGTCAAATTTTGAATCTTTCATTAAAGAAAAGAATTATAAAAAAAATTATAGTAACATAATTTTTTTACCTTCATTACAAACTTATGGTTTTATAGAGAAACATTCAAATATAAATTTAAAACATCAACAAGAATTAAAATATTGGTTATTAAATAAAAGTGTGTATTTAAAAACACTTGTTTGTAGAGTTTTTTGGTCTCTTACTAGTAGGCAGCCTACTAATTGGTAATACTATATTATTATATTTGAATAATTTAAATTGATTAATTGGAGTATTATTTTCTAGAATAGTACTCAACTACGAGAAGCTCGTTAAGTTGTATTCCCACATATTCTCTTTCAACAATACCATTAATTTTTGCTGTTAATTTATCTTTGTCAAATTCTAAATGATTAGGTAAATTTACTAAACTAGGATATTCCATATATTTTTTGATTATGTTTTGAGATGAATTTTTATTTTTAATTGAAATAATATCAGCAGGTTTACATTCATAGCTACATATAGATACAGTTTTATTATTAACTAATATGTGTTTATGATTGATTAATTGTCTAGCTGCTGGTATTGTTGGTGCGAACCCAAGCCTAAAGAGTGTATTATCTAATCTCATTTCTAGCATCTGTAGTAATACAATTCCTGTTGATCCCTGAACTTTTTTAGCTAACTTAATATTTTTTAGTAGCTGCTTTTCACTTATCCCATAATTATATCTTAATTTTTGTTTTTCTTCTAGTCGTAAAGCATATTCTGAAGGTTTCCTTAATTGCTGTCCATGTTCACCAGCTGGAGCTATTTTTTTACTTTGTTTCCTAGTTAATCCTGGTAAATCGCCTAATCTTCTTAGTATTCTTAGTCTGGGCCCTCTATAACGAGACATATTTTAATATTCCTATTATTTTTTTATTCTTTATATGTATTTTATTTTTTACTAGGTGCCAAAATCATTGTAATATTTTTACCATCTTTAGTTGGCATTTGTTGTACGGTAGAGATTGTATTTAGATCTTCAGCCATCTTATTAAGCAGTTCAATGGCTAAATTAATATGTTGAACTTCCCTTCCCCTAAATGTAATAGTTGTTTTTACTTTATCTCCTGATTGTAAAAACTTAAGTGCCTGATTTAATCTAACTTTATAATCATGATTTTCTATTTTGTATCTCATTTTTACTTCTTTAATGGCAGCATTATGTTGTTTCTTTTTAGCTTCTTTTGCTCTTTTCTCTTGACTAAATTTATACTTGCCGTAATCTATAATTTTACACACAGGAGGATTAGATTTATCACTTATTACTACTAAATCTAAGCCTTGATTAGAAGCGATGGATATTGCTTCTTCAGATGAAAATATTCCTAATTGTTTACCTAAATCGTTTATGAGGCGAACTTTAGGATATTTAATAGACTTATTTATTAAAGATTCATTTTCGTATTTTTTTTTCAATATATTGTTAAATTTAACCTTATTAAAATTGTTGTTCTGCTCAATTTATTTTAGCTTATTGGTAAATACATGTAAATTATTATAACATTAAATATGTATTTGTATGTATTTTTTAGTGTATTTAAGGAAGATATTATGAAGCATACATTATCTGTTCTTGTAGAAGATGAATCCGGTGTTTTATCTAGAATATCTGGTTTATTTGCTAGAAGAGGATTTAATATAGACAGTTTAGCTGTTGGACCAACAGAAAAAGATGGTATATCCAGAATTACTATGAGTGTTCGAGGTGATAATAGAACAATTGAGCAATTAATTAAACAATTATATAAACTTATTAATATTTTGGATGTTCAAAATGTAACAAATATTCCTTGTATTGAGCGTGAATTAATGTTGGTAAAAGTTTCTACGATACCCGACAATAGATCTAATGTTCTAGAGATAGCTAACATATTTAGGGCAAAAATCGTAGACATTTCAAATGTTTCATTAACTTTAGAGGTAACTGGAGATCCTGGTAAAATTTTTGCTATTCAACAGATATTGAATGAATATGCTATACTTCAAATAGCTCGAACTGGAAAGATTACATTAGTTAGAGAATCAAATGTAAATACTGAGCTACTAAAAAAATCGTTAAATTATAATAATTATAGTTTATATAGTTAACTATTGTAATATTTAATTAATCTGTTTACATTAATGAAGTCCATCTTCCTGGTTGCTCTACAAATGATGAACATTCTTGTAAGTCCCAGTCAAAATAAATATTGAAATTTTGTTTATTAATGTTAACAATAATAACTGTATTAATTGGTATAAAATTATGCTTATTGTTGCTGGTTTTATGGCTATTATGTTGCTTTTCTATGAATTCATATGTTTTACATAAATGAATGTGTCTACAGTTTATACATATACACATATGTTTTGTGATTTAATTATATAAAATATTCGCTATATTTAATTAATGGGGATGGAGGGACTTGAACCCTCACGATCAGTTAAAGATCAACAGATTTTAAGTCTGTTGTGTCTACCATTCCACCACATCCCCCAGTAGTTTATTTTTAGGCGGTACCCAGATTCGAACTGGGGATAAAGGATTTGCAATCCTCTGCCTTACCGCTTAGCTATACCGCCTAAGTGTTTTTATTCACAATTGACGAAAACATATATTTAATGTATATAATTTTGATGCAAATTGTCAATAAATTTTCTCAACTTAATCGATTTATTTTATGTTTGATTAAATAATCTGCTTTTCATGATATCTTCTGATTGAATAGTAATTAAATCAGATTTTGTTAACATTTTGTCTCCACTAGAAAAAATTCGATTTGCTTGTCTCATTCTAGCTCTATCAATAGCGTTTCTAATACTTCTAGCATTTGCAAAATGAGGTTGCTTCATTCTTCGTTCTGCATAATCTAGCAATACTTCATCTGCATCTACTGCAAATTGGTACTGCTGTTCTTCTAACATTAATTTAGCTATTTCAAGTAATTCTTGAGCAGTATAATCTGGGAAATCTACATGATTTGTTACTCTTGATGATAATCCTGGATTAGATTCATAAAACTTATCCATTTTTTCTTTATATCCTGCAAAAATTACCACTAAATCATCTCTTTGATTTTCCATAACTTGAAGTAAAATTTCAATTGCTTCAGCACCATAATCTCTCTCATTATCAGGTTTATAGAGATAATAAGCTTCATCGATAAAAAGTACGCCACCCATTGCTTGTTTCAAAACTTCTTTTGTTTTTGGAGCTGTATGTCCAATGTACTGTCCAACTAAGTCATCTCTTGTAACTGTTAATAAATGACCTTTTCTTATATAATTTAGTCTATGTAGGATATCTGCCATTTTCATAGCAACAGTTGTTTTTCCTGTTCCAGGACTTCCTGTAAATGACATATGTAATCCAGGACTTCCTGATACTAAATTTAATTGATTTCTCAATCGGTCAATAAGTAATAAAGCTGCGATCTCTTTAATGCGAGTTTTTACTGGCTTTAGTCCAATTAGTTCTTGCTCTAGCTCATCTATAATTTCTTGTATCTTTGTTTTGTCGTATTCTTCTTTTAGATTTAATAAAGTATTTTCTGTTTGTTGTGTAGTCATTAATTTAAGTTTTTATGTTTGTATCAATATTATGAGATATAGGTAAATTAAAAAGAATGCAATAAATTACTCAGTTATTACATTCTTTAATTTTATATTTATGCTATTTAATTTAGCATTTTATTAATATCTAGAACCTTCTGGCTTGCTAGTTGCGTAACTACGGAAGCAGTATTTTTGATTTCTACCGATATCCTCTGATCTTACTAATTCAAATCCAGGCTCAAGAGATGGTCTGTTAACAATAAAAGATAATACGCAACTTTCAACACCTCTAGTGTTATCAAATGCATTTACTTTTACATATAAGTTTGAGCATTGCTTACGACAGCTATTAATTTCATACATAATTGTTGCAGCGTCTTTAACATCAAATAGTGGTAAACCCCATAGGTCCCAGTAGTTATTTCTAGGATGTGGATCATCAGTATATTCAATGTTAATAGCCCAATTTTGAGAAATAGCGTAATTTAATTGACTTTTAATTTGTTCATCAGTTAGGTCAGGTAAAAAGGAAAAAGTTCCTTGAGTTAGTCTCACTTTTCTATACTCCTTATAGTGATTAATGTTTTTTGATAGATTTTATTTAATGTTAATAAATAAACTATCTAAAGATGTGTTTCATATTAATTATTTTTTTGATTTAAACATTAGCTGTTGGAGTTTCTACAAAGTCAGCTGTGTCTGTAGAAGTATAGTTAAATGTAATATCTTTCCATAAGTCTAATGCTGTTTGTAGAGGGCCGCATGTTTTTGCTGCATCTTGTAGTATTTGAGGTCCTTTTGCTACATAATCATTTCCTTCATTACGTTCAATTACCATAGCTTCTAGAGCTACACGGTTTGCTGTTGCACCTGCTTGAATACCATCTGGATGCCCAATTGTACCACCTCCAAATTGTAGAACAACATCATTACCTAAATAATCTAATAATTGATGCATTTGACCACAATGAATACCACCCGAAGCAACTGGAGTAACTTTACGTAAAGATGCCCAATCTTGCGCAAAGAAGATACCTTGCGGTAGATTAATATCTAAATAAGGTTCAAGTAAAGTGTTATAGAATCCTCTAATCATTAAAGGATCTCCTTCAAGTTTTCCTACTACTGTACCAGCATGTATATGATCTACACCAGCCATACGCATCCATTTGCAGATAACACGGAAATTCATTCCATGAATTTTTTGACGAGAGTAAGTTGAATTACCAGCGCGATGTAAGTGTAAGATTAGATCATTTTTACGAGACCAAATTGCCATTGTTTGAATTGCTGTATATCCAATTACTAAGTCAATCATTATAATAACTGTTCCTAGTTGTTTAGCAAATTCAGCTCTCTCGTACATATCTTCCATTGTTGCTGCTGTGACATTCATGTAGTGACCTTTAATTTCTCCTGTTGCAGCAATTGAACGGTTTACAGCTTCCATTGAATATAGGAATCTTTCTTTCCAGCGCATAAATGGTTGAGAGTTAATATTTTCATCATCTTTTAGGAAGTCTAATCCACCTTTAAGACCTTCGTATACTACTCTGCCGTAATTTTTTCCTGATAGACCTAATTTTGGTTTTACAGTTGCACCTAAAAATGGACGACCAAATTTATCCATACGTTCACGTTCTACAATTATTCCTGTAGCAGGACCTTGAAAAGTTTTTAAATAAGCTACAGGTATACGCATATCTTCTAATCTTAAAGCTTTAACTGCTTTAAATCCAAATACGTTACCAATAATTGAAGCTGTTAAGTTAGCAATAGATCCTTCTTCAAATAAATCTATATCATATGAAATATAAGCGAAATATTGATCAGATGTATTTGGTACAGCATCAACTTTATATGCTTTAGCACGATATAGATCACACGCAGTTAATAAGTCTGTCCATACAACAGTCCATGTAGCTGTAGATGATTCTCCTGCAACTGCAGCAGAAGCTTCTATTGGGTCTACACCTGGTTGTGGAGTAACCCGGAATAAAGCTAAAACATCAGTATCTTTAATTACATAATTAGGATCCCAGTATCCCATTTTTGCATAAGGAATTACACCAGATTCATAACGTTCGTTTTTAATTCGTGTCCGTTCTTGTACAGAGTTAGACATTTGCTCCTCCTTGAATTTAAGGCAGTATCATTATATATAAAGTTAACTATTCTAATAATATAATTCTATATTATGATTATGAATCATATTCATTTTAGTTATCTTTAGATATAAAGATATCACTATATTGTTATCACATAATTGTAATATTATTTATTAATGTGATAATTTTTTTTAATAAGTCATTGATGAAAACTTATTAAATTTTACTTATAAATAGTTTATTAAATTATTTTATGCTACGATTAGAATAGCAATAAATAACTAGTGGAGAGATTGATTGTGTCTATTGTACAAGTTGTAGATTCTGATTTTGATTCAGAAGTTATTAGGTCTAGTAAAATTGTTTTAGTTGATTTTGGAGCACCTTGGTGTGGTCCTTGTCGAATGATAGCTCCTGTTATTAGTGAAATAGCTCAAGAATATGATAATATTATAAAAGTTGTAAAAATTAATACTGATTCAAATGCTAGTATTGCAGCAGAGTATGGAATAAGAAGTATTCCTACACTAATGATTTTTAAAAATGGAGTTAAAGTTGATACAGTTATAGGAGCTGTACCTAGATCTACTTTATTGAATACATTAAATAAATATATATAACTTAAGTTTTTATTAATTATATTGATAACGAGGTACTATGTCTAAAATTTGTTACATATCTGGTAAAACTAGAAATAATGGTTATCAAGTATCACATTCAAATGTAAAAACAAAAAAAATTCAAAACGTTAATTTACATAAAAAAAAGATTTGGTCAACTAAAAAAGGTTGTTGGATAAAAATAAAAGTTTCATCAAAGATCATAAAATCATTACATATTATAAAATTGTAATTGTCTAATTTGAAATTTTTTATAGTGACAATTTACAATTTATATGGTATAATTATTTATATGTGATTTAAATTAATAGTATTGGATTAAATAATAAGGATATAATATGACATCAAATTTAAAAAATATATATCATGAAAAGTATAGTGATGTTGATGTTCATGATTCAATAATAAACGAAGAGAATGTCGAAGAAAATATTAATATGCCGACTGGTTGGTCATTCATATGTCTTGATGAAACAATTAACTACTATACGGAACATATACATAAAGCAGTCGATTCTACAAACTAATTAGTAATCAATTCATTAAATTAATAACAAAATAAATAATAACATATTATTTATTTTGATCTTACAATATTAATGTAGATAAGATATATTGTTTCATATAGTAATACATGCTAGTATAGCTCAATTGGTAGAGCAGCTGATTTGTAATCAGCAGGTTGTGGGTTCAAGTCCCTTTACTAGCTTATTGTATAATGATTTCAAAATTTGTGTATTCTGATATAGGACTATAAATATTATTTATGATAATCCTAAATTTTGTACATTTGGAAGATTAGCTAAAAGTAAATAAGCAAAACCCGAACCACCTACAGCACCAACAAAAAAACCAGCAGTGAATTGACTCCATCCACCTGAAGTTTGTAATATATCTTTTGATTCATCTGAATTATTAGAAAAAGTAACAGATCCATACATAGACAAACAAGCTGTTAGAATAACAATTAAGCCAACAGCAGACAAAAATCCAGATAGTAAAGCAATATCTGTATTTCTTAAAGGGCCTAGTTTATCAAATGGTCCAATAAGAAAATAACCATGAGCCATGCCAATTTCTAAACCTCTTAGTAGAGGAGACAATCCTCTTCGATACGCAGGAAGATTACTTAACAGACTTTTTGTTAAGCTTGATGTGCTAATAGGTGTTGATAAATTGCCTACAAAAGGGTCTCTATTATAAGGTTTAATAAAGTTTGTCATAATTTTACTGTAAAAAAAATAATAAGTTTACTGTTTATAAGAGTAAATATTAACAAATAATTTCGGTTTTAGGTTAAAATATTAACAATTTTATAATAAAAATTATAGATTAATTAAATATCATGAGGAGTGAATAATTTATGTCAATTATTATTAGCTATACATTGTTTATAATACTATTTATGACTTTAGCTGTAGGCTTATACTTTGGGTTACAATTTATTAAACTTATTTAATTTTATTTGTAATATATTTTATTAAACAATATTAACAAATCATAAAAAATAATTTTTCATACATTGTTAATATTTAGATATTATTTAAATTTTTTAAACATATTAGGATATAAATATATGAATAAAATTAAAAAGGATATTATATTGGGATCACGTAGATTAAGTAATTATTGGTGGGCTGCTATAATTCTCATAGGTGGTTTCAGTTTTTTTTTAATAGGTATAGCAAGCTATTTGGAGTTGTATTTTAACAATATGTCTTTTTTTCATCATCAAAACATCTCATTTTTACCTCAGGGAGCAGTTATGACATTTTACGGAATGACTGGAATTTTAACAAGTTTATTTTTATGGTATACTATTATTTTTGATGTTGGTAGTGGATATAATGAATTCAATCACTATACAGGTATTATTACTATTTTTAGATTTGGATTTCCAGGAAAAAATCGTGTATTAAAATTGCAATATAAAATAACTGAAGTGTATTCAATTAAAATAAATATTCAAGAAGGTTTATCTCCTAAAAGGGAAGTTTATCTTAAAACTAAAGATCAAAGAGAGATTCCTCTTACTAAAGTTGGAGAGCCATTATCTATTGAAGAAATAGAACTTCAGGCTAAAGAAATAGCTTTATTTCTTAAAATAAAATTAGAAGGATTTACATAAGTATTTGTCAAATATTTGTTAATATGATATATTCTTTGTAGTCATGATTTAAATAGCGGGTATAGTTTAGTGGTAAAACCTTAGCCTTCCAAGCTAATGATGCGGGTTCGATTCCCGCTACCCGCTTTATTAAACTAAGTTAATTCTTGTTATCTGTGCTTATCATTATATTGCATCTGGCTGGATTCGAACCAGCGGTGTCCACAAGGGATGGCGGATTATTGGAGTAGATTTTTGTTAAAATCGCTCTTACAAAACCGTACTTGAAACTTTCATTTCATACGGCTACTACTTATTTATTAAAAAAATGGATATTTTGGTCAAGCATGTTTGTAAAAATGCTTAATATTACAAAAATAAATAAATTGATTTAATATTTGATTCATTATTTTTAATTTGTATATATATTTAGATTTGATTGCAGTTGTACTTATTTGTTTTCTTATTAATATATAAGTAAAACAATTTACTAATTTATTACACCTTTCAATTAAATCTATAAAAATAAATGAGATTAAATGCAAGTAGTAATACTGATATAAAAACTTAAGCTTATTAAGTACATTGTTATTAAAAGTATTAATTTTGTTAAAGCCTTTATCTGTTTTTCTATATAATAATTTTTTTAATATTATATTAAATGTTTTTAATAAGTTATTAATTATTTGATTATTATCCAATATTACTAATTGTGTATTATCAATTTCTTTACAGAAGTTACTACTTATTCTGGCATAATTAAATATATGCCAATATAAATCATTAATTACTACTTTATTAATTAACATGTATAAACATTCTGAATTTTTTGTAATTAATGTTAACGCATTGATTCTGCTTTCCAAAACATATTCTTTATATTTTAAATTATATATTTTTGATAAATTTAAACAAACATTTTTATATAGCCATTTACTAATTGATTTATTAATATAGTTGTAAGAACCTAATTTTTTAATAACAATTGTAGTTAAAAAATATTTTTCATTTGTTTTACTAGAAGTACTTAAACTATTTTGCAATCGTGTAGTTTTGATAAACTCAGTTAACTTTTTTGATATTTTTGCTGTCCATGTAGGTTCTATTGATATATAAACTAAATTTTGTTTAACATATTCAATAACTATATAATTTAGTTGATTACTGTGCAATTTTTTTACAATTAATGAACTTAATATATCTAATTTATTTATATTATTAATTAATAATTTTATATTTTTGCAATTACTATAGTATAGTATTAAATTGCGAAAAATTTTATTAATTAACATCAATTTGGCTTCATTACAATTAATAATATATTGTTGTAATTGATATACACGTATTAAATTATATTTTTTCATTGCTATATATAGCTGTTTCTTAATCATTAGCATGCGTAGATTAATTTTTTGCCATGGAAGCTGTCTCCAAACAGTAACTTTGTTTATTACACAACTAAGCTTTTTTTTTTAATCATTAGTATATAGATATTGTACCTAACCGTTAAATATTTTATATTTCATAATAAGCACAATACGTCAGCTTTAGCTTTTTATTGTGTCTCTATAAATAGACTGTTTTGCCTAATAATTTTCTTTATTACATAATTAGAATAAAAAATTGCTATTTATTTACTCCGTTCCATATTTTTTTATTATTGTTGACTTAAACTCCATTTTATATATTAACAACCACTTAAATTAATCATACTCATACTAACTCACAATAATTAAGCATAAGGGTTAAATATTTATAAGTAATAAAATATTATAAATACTTTTTAATTAATACTTCGAACAAAGGTTTGTTTAACTAGTTATATCAACTATTTATATAGTCTGCTTAATTTAGAATTACTTAAGGCTAAAATATGACTAAATTGACTACATAATTATATTCATGATTTAGAATAGCTAGAATTAACTAACATAATAAAATATAGTTAACTAAATATTAAATATATTTAGTTTTTAGTTAGCTTAAAAGGTATAATTAGAACCTTTAACACCTAAAAACGGGTCGCACATGAGTCCGCTGCCTTCGGCCTCTCGGCCACAGATGCATTAAAATTAATGTATAAATTATAGTAAATATTGGTAAAAAAGTAAAATTTTATAATAAAATATCTCTAATAATTATGATTATAAATAATTGATTGATAAATATAGCAAAATTTAACTATGTTCTAAAGATATTAATATAATATTTGCTGTTGTATAAAAACTAAAATTGAGTGAATTGGTATAAATATATTGAAGAATTATGTAATCTATTTTTTTGTGCCATTTTATTCAACTTGCGTACATAACAGATGAATTATATATTAAATATTAATATGTTGTTGAAAATGTTGTTACTCTTAATACTTATATTCAAATTCTAATAATTATAAATTTACTCATTCATATTATGATAAGTAGCAACAGCAGAAGGAGATATTTTATTTAGATATCTAAATATCCAATATTTAAATATTGTGTCTAATATAACAGGAAAAGTTGAAATAAAGATAAAAATGAAGTCTCTACTTTCAGGCAAACCAAAATGTCTTAAAATTGCTTCGATTACTATTTCCCATCCATGAGGAGAATGAAATCCAACAAAAATGTCAGTAAATAAAATAATTAAGAAAGCCTTAGCTGTATCACTTAAACCATAAATTGACTCATTAATAAAAGATTTTAATATTGAAAATTGTCTTTTATTAATGATTAAAATAGAAAGAAAAATAATAATTGAAATGAGATCAGCTATAATATTTTTGATAGCATTTGCACTCTCTTGAGAGTATTCTAGTGCTATTTCCAATGCCTTATCAGACATTCTTTTTTGAACACTTTCTATAGGTAAAGAATCAAGTTTACCTATTAAAATTTCAAAATGTAGTTTTTCTTCAAAACGCTGCAAATCAGCAAATGCTCTTTCTTCTTGAGAAGGATTTAAAAAAATATAAGCACTACTGCTATTCCATAAATGATTTATCAATGGGTCTAATATAATAATTTTTGAAAATTGATTAATTAAGATTGGAGTAATCATTAAAACTATAATATATTTTACAGATGTTGATGTTTGATATTTAGCTACTTTAAATTCCTCTAATGCTTCAACCTCTGCATTTGGGTTGAGTTCTTGTTTAAAACGATTAAAAAGTTTATTCATTGAACGCGGAATAATTCCTGTTTTCTCAAAGGCGGATTGATTTATTTTTTTTAAATTCCAATATTTCATTCTTTAATATTTTAGTTAAAAAATACTTAAAAATATCTTTTTATACTTAATTAAAGATACTATTAAGCTAGACAACATATATTTTATATTATATATTCAATTTAGAAATATAAGCCATGACTTTATTATAATAAAGTATATTATTCACAGAAAATAACTCATTTTTTATCATCAATGTCAGAGAATTTACATCTATTGCTAAATAATATTAAAGGAGATTGGTTTTTACAAGAAAATTTTTATTTTTTACATAATAAAAAACAAAAAAAATATAAAGAAAGAGTAAGTTTTTTAAAAAACTCACAAAATACTAAATTTAATACTGTTGATTCTATAATTAAAAACATCAATCAACAACAATCAGGATTTAAAATAGAGAAGGTTAGTAAACATTTTATTGCTATTACACATACAGATAAAAATCAACAAGTGAATTATAAAGAATATATATACTTAATAAATAATAACTTTATTATATCACTTATCATGATTAAAAAATTACAAAAGAAACATTATGTAGGCTTAAAAATATCTTCATATATCAGGTTACTACAAGAATAGAAGAATTTATAAATACTATATTAATAGCAACATATTTATTACAATATTACTTTAGTTAATCTTAATAAATAGATACTATTCCAAATCTTTTCTATTAGGATTACGAGAAGGATCATTAGATAAAAAACCAAAGAAAAATAAAGAAATAAAAAAAACTACCGTAGTATAGACAAAAATTTTCAAAGTGAGCATAGTCATTCTCCTAATAAATAACACAATATGTATAAATAGTATATAGCATAAACAACAAAAATTATTTATAGATTAAATTAAATATAATTATTAATATAAATATTTTCTAAATTGACTACGAATGATGTGAATTTACATATATCTACAAAGCATTATTTTTACTTTCATTTGAACTAATAGAAAAATTATGCTTATTTTCTGTAAAAATATCTTAATTCAAATTACTTTCATGTGTTGCAATATTAAGAAATTATTCATAGATCGTTCAGTGATGTAAAGAAAATTAACACATTAATACGGATAAATTTATTGATATCAATGAGAAAACTTTTCTAATTTATATAAATTTTATTGATAATTATTATTTACAGGGTTTTATTAGTATTAAAAAATTATATCAAAATACTATGCTAAATATATATAGCAAGAAACTTATATAAGAGGAAAAAAAGCATATATGTTGGAAATTTTCAAGAAGTAACGAGACTTATTTATTCAATAGAATAAAGGCGATTTAAATAACTATAAAGCATTACAAGTACATATTATATTACTAAACGCAATATATTATTTATTAGGTTTAAAAAGACTATATAAAGTAAACCATATGATAATATGTTAATGTTTTAAATCTATTATTAATATTTTTTCTAAACATAAAAAATATTCTATGTATTTACTATTTTAGTATCTCAGACTATGATATTGCAATTAATAAATTGTATAAACTTCTGAGAAGTTTTTTATAATTCATAATTCTTTACTGTCATACAAACACTTTAAGTATAATGATGATTGTTTACTACAAACTAAACGTAATTTTTAATAGTTTATATGATAATTAAATGTATTAATAAGCGCTATATAATATTAGTAATTCAATAGTGTACAGCTTTCCCTATTAATATCACACAAAATGTAGATGCTTAAAAAACTCATAATTTCTATAAAAATACTACCTTTTTTATTAAAATTCTATTTGATTCACATTTTTTTCATTATTTAACATTTGATAATTTAATTCTTTGAGTTTCTTCATAACACGTCCAAAATATTCTTGTAAATAAACTTCTAGCCCTTCTAATTCTTTTATGTCAATTTGTAATATATATAAGATCTCTTTCATCTGTGCATTAGTATTATATCCATGCGATAGCATCTCAATAAATGCTAACCTTTCTGAAATACTCCAAGTCCATTTAAAAAGTTTAGTCAAATTTTTTAAAAAGTTAAGTAAATCAATAGGAATTGTATTAATCTGAGCACGACGACCTGAGATCTGTTCACATAGCTTAATTATATCTAATGATTTCCATAATTTATTTCCTACTAATGGAAGATTATTTTTATTAAATTGCTCAATAGACAAACTACGAATTGTCATTTTCGCTACATCCTGTGTATTAATATAGGAAATTAACGAAGATTCACTTGTAATCCAAACAAATTGTTTATCTAAAATTGGTAAAGCATATTGTGCTATTAATCCCTGAAAAAAACCTGGCAAATGAAAAACTGTATAATTTAGACCTGATGCTCTAAGACGATATTCAATCATTAATTTTAAAGCAACTAAAGGTATATCTTGATAATTAAATGCATTAAATATAGAGAAAAAAATGTAGCGTTTAATATTAGCTTTAATCGCAGATTCTATTAAAATATATTTTGATTTTAGCTCAATTAATTCAGCATTATATAATTCATGTGCTCTACTTGTTGAACAATCAATTATTGCACTAATCCCATATAAAGATAATGGTATACTTTCTACTATTGAAAGATCACCATATATTAGTTCTGCTCCCCATTCTTTTAAAAAAGCGCCTTTACGAAAACTTCTAACCAAACATTTTACTTGAAATCCTTCATTTAAGGCATTTCTTACAACTTGTCTACCTAAAGTACCTGTACTACCAATAACAAGTAAAGCCATTTAATATAATCCTCAATACGCAATTTGTTTTAATATATTAAGTTATATTTTAACATACTAAAAATATATTTATTAATAAAATTAAAAGATGAGTAAGGAGGGACTCGAACCCTCAAAACAATGTTGTCATATTTTGAATATGATGCGTATACCAAATTTCGCCACTTACTCTTAATAAATATATTAATATTTTAACAGAATAAATAATTTATTGAAAAACTTTTATTAATCAACTGAAAATGAATTTTTTACACGATATTTCTTCTAGAGTTTATATTAATTTAAATTTTAATTTACCCAATAAAAAATATATTTATTTAGCCAGGTTAGTTGTTATATCATTTTTAATAGCTTTGCCTTATATATCAAATATAACTTTAATAACATTTATATTGTTTATACAAATCACTTTAGTAATAATAATGCGTAGTTGCTATTTAATCAAATTACTAGCTTTATATATCAAAATATTTTTCTTTTCTTTGAATACAATAATTGCCAATTATTTTATGAAAAATAACTATTTTATGCATATATCTGTTAGCCATATTTCTTTTGTTTATTACTTAAAAATAATACCATTATTAATTATCAAAAGATTTATATTGAAATTTCATATATATTATATTATCTTTCAAATACCTAGATATATAAAAACAATTATTATTTTAAACACATTATATATGATAATATGTTATCATATTACAATTTTTATTAAAGGTGAAATTATAAATAAAACTTTATATACTGGTTATAAATATCTAAGTACACTAAAATTCAGTGTATGTAATAAAATGATTATAAATATACTTATAAGTAGTCAAATATTAGAAAGGATTATTGAAAGAGTCAACAGTTTATATTTAGGTATTAAAATAAAAAATAAAAATCATAATAAAGAAGTAATAAGATATGTTATTTTTTACAATCGTAAACTTTTTAATAAGATCTTAAAAGATCAAAATGACTTAAATATAACACTATGGATTAGATCCATTAAAAATAAGTTTAACAATAAAATATATATAGATTAATTTTTAATATATTATAATTCTTATATTATATAATAAAATTATATAAATATATATTCAAAACAATAAAAATACATTAAAATAATGTGAATAATCATTCAAAAAACTATTTAGATAATTTAATAAATGAACCTTATAAATATGGATTTCACACAGAAATTGAGTCAGCTTACTTTCCAAAAGGATTAAGTGTAAAAATTATTAAGCTTATTTCAAAATATAAAAAAGAACCTAGTTATTTAAAAAAATTTCGATTAAAAGCATATGAAAGATGGATAAAGATGAAAGAGCCACAATGGAGTAATTTATTTTATAATTCTATTAACTATAACAATATTTTATATTACTCTATTCCTAAAGATAAAAAAGAAGTTAAAAGTTTAGATGAAATAGATCCAGCAATACTTACAACATTTGAAAAATTAGGCATATCTCTTGATGAACAAAAAAGATTAACAAATGTTGCGATTGATGCAGTTTTTGATAGCGTATCTATTGCTACAACATTTAAAAAAGAGCTTGCTGATCATGGAGTTATCTTTTGTTCTATTAGTGAAGCAATTAAATTATACCCTAACCTTCTCCAAAAGTATCTTGGATCAGTTGTACCAATTGGAGATAACTTTTACTCAGCACTTAATTCTGCAGCTTTTAGTGATGGATCTTTTTGTTATATACCTAAAGATACAAAATGCCCTTTAGAATTATCTACTTATTTTAGGATCAACAACAAAGAATCAGGTCAATTTGAAAGAACATTAATTATAGCAGATGAAAATAGTTATGTGAGCTATTTAGAAGGTTGTACTGCACCACAATTTGATACTAATCAATTACATGCAGCAATCGTAGAGTTAATAGCTCTAGATAATGCAACAATAAAGTATTCTACAGTACAAAACTGGTACTCAGGTAATTCAAAAGGAGAAGGTGGAATTTATAATTTTGTCACAAAAAGAGGCATGTGTATAGGTAAAAACTCTAAAATATTATGGACTCAAGTTGAAACGGGTTCAGCTATTACTTGGAAATATCCTAGCTGTATTTTAGTCGGAGACCATTCAATAGGTGAATTTTCTTCTATTGCACTAACCAATTATTATCAACAAGCAGATACTGGTAGTAAAATGATACATATAGGTAAATATACAAAAAGTAAAATAATATCCAAAGGTATTTCATCTGGTAATTCAGTTAATACTTATCGAGGTTTAGTAAAAATGGGGCCTAAAGCATATCAGTCTAAAAATTATTCTCAATGTGATTCATTAATTTTAAGCAATAATTCTACAGCTAATACTTTTCCTTATATACAAGTAAAAAATCCTTACTGTAAAGTTGAACATGAAGCTTCAACATCAAAAATAGGAGAAGAACAAATTTTTTATTTTTTACAAAGAGGCATTAATTTAGAAGAAGCAGTTGGTTTAATGATAAATGGTTTTTGTAAAGATATTTTAAATGAGCTACCTATGGAGTTTGCTATGGAAGCAGATCGTTTATTAAATTTAAAACTAGAAGGAACTATTGGATAAAAATCAATGAGTAATAAACAAGAAATATTAAAAATTCAAAATTTACATGTTAATACCAATAATAAAGAAATTATTAAGGGTTTAAATTTATTAGTAAACAAAGGAGAAATCCATGCAATCATGGGCAAAAATGGATCAGGAAAAAGTACTCTAGCTAAAGTAATTTCTGGTCATCCTTCTTACCAAATAATAAAAGGTAATATATTTTTTAAAAATGAAAATATTACTTATGAAGAACCAGAAAACAGATCTCATAAAGGAATTTTTTTAGCTTTTCAATATCCTATAGAAGTTCCAGGAGTAAGTAATATTGATTTTTTACGTTTAGCTTACAACTGTAAACAAAAAAAATTAAATAAACCAGAAATAGATCCTTTATCATTCTTTAAACTAATTAATAATGAACTACAAAAAATTGACATGAATCAACTATTTTTAAATAGGTATTTAAACGAAGGATTTTCTGGAGGAGAAAAAAAGAAAAATGAAATTCTCCAAATGTCTTTACTAAAAAGTGAGTTATCTATTTTAGACGAAATTGATTCTGGACTAGATGTAGATGCTTTAAAAAGCATATCAAAAAATATTAAAACATTTGCAAATAAAGACAATGCTATATTAATAATTACTCATTATCAAAAATTAATAGACTATATTAAACCTGATTATGTACATATCATGGATCAAGGTACAATTATACTTACTGGAAATGCTGCAACGGCATCGGATATAGACCAGTACGGATATGAATATATTTCATTAAAGACACAAAACTTCTAATTTTTTATACTTCACTTGATTTTTTATTAATAAACCTAGGAAAGGGTATATACTATCCTAAGTTTCAAAGCATTAAATAAGATGTTAACAATATAAATAAATAACACTAATTAAACAGAAAATGCTTGTTGAACATCTTGTATTGACTGTTTTAATAGATCTTCAGATTCTGGAGTTAGTTTTTTACTATTACGAATATTTTCTCCAAATTCAGGCTTAGAATTTTGTAAATCTTCTCTTAGAGCTAAAACAAAACCGTTTACTTTAGATAATTCAATTTCATCTAAATAACCATTAACACCAGCATAAATTATAGCAATTTGATCTTCAACAACGAGAGGAGAATTTTGAGCTTGTTTTAATATTTCCCTTAATCTTTGACCACGAGCTAACTGATTCTGAGTTGCTTTATCTAAATCAGAAGCAAATTGTGAAAAGGCTTCTAATTCAGCAAACTGAGCTAATTCTAACTTTAGTTTACCTGCGACTTGTTTCATTGCTTTTATTTGAGCAGCAGAACCTACTCTTGAAACTGATATTCCTACATTTATTGCTGGCCGAATTCCTGAATTAAATAAATCACCTGATAGAAAAATTTGACCATCCGTAATTGAAATAACATTTGTTGGGATATATGCAGAAACATCACCAGCTTGTGTTTCAATAATAGGTAAAGCAGTCATACTACCACCACCTAAATCAGTACTTAATTTTGCTGCTCTTTCTAATAACCTAGAATGTAAATAAAATACATCTCCAGGATATGCTTCTCTACCAGGTGGACGACGAAGAAGGAGAGACATCTGACGATAAGCTTGAGCTTGTTTTGTTAAATCATCATATATAACCAAAGTTGCTTTACCTTTGTACATAAAGTGCTCTGCTAAAGTAGCACCTGTATATGGAGCGATATATTGTAAAGTTGCAGGATCATCAGCATTAGCAGCAACTATAATAGTATATTCTAATGATCCTTTTTCTTCTAAAGTAGAAACTACTTGCGCTACAGAAGAAGCTTTTTGTCCAATAGCTACATATATACAAATAACATCTTGACCTTTTTGGTTAATAATTGTATCTAATGCAACTGCTGTTTTACCAGTTTGTCTATCACCAATTATTAATTCTCTTTGTCCTCTTCCAATAGGAATCATAGCATCAATTGCTGTAATTCCAGTTTGTAATGGTTCGCATACAGATTGGCGTCCAATAATTCCTGGTGCATATGATTCAATTAGTCTTGTTTCATTAGTATTCGGAGTACCTTTAGCATCTATTGGTTTAGCTAAAGGATTAACAACTCGACCTAAAAAATCATCACCAACAGGAATTTGAGCTATTTGTCCAGTTGATTTAACTGAGCTTCCTTCGAGGATATTTCGACCATCACCCATTAATACTACACCAACATTATCACTTTCTAAATTTAATGCAATACCAATAGTTTGATCTATATCTTCAAACTGTAAAAGCTCTCCAGCCATCACTTCATCTAGTCCATAAACACGTGCAATACCGTCACTAACTTGTAAAACAGTACCAACATTAGCAACTTGTAGCTCTTGGTTATATTTATTAATTTGTTGACGTATTATATTACTAATTTCGTCTGGTCTAATGTTTAACATATGATTTTATAATTTATATTTGCAAATATTGATTTTAAATGTACACTTCAACTTAATTTGTATCAAGATACAAAGACATTCTTTTTAGTTTACCAGCTAAGCTAGCATCTATAATTTTTGATCCAATCTTAATTACAAAGCCTCCTATTAAATCAGTATCTTTTCTCATAACTAATTTAACTTGATTACTTTTAGTCATAAGTTTTATTTTCTGGATCAAACTCTCTTGTTGGATTTCAGTCATATCAATAGCCGAGTATAATTCAGCAATCGTAGTAGATTCTAATACATATATTAATTCCAAATATTTTTGTATAATACTATGTAAAAGAGAAACTCTTCGTCTATCAACTAAAATTAATAAAAAATTCATTACAAAATTGTTTATTTGATTTTCAAAAAGTTGCTTTAATATTTCTTTCTTTATAGAACCATTAATTAAAGGATTTTGTAAAAAAATCTGTAAATCTTTAGACTCAGATAAAATAGTTGAAATCGATGATAGGTCTTTTGTAGCCTCTGTTAATAAATTTAGACTTTGAGCATGATAAATTAAAGCTTCAGCATACGGAATAGCTATTTTTTCTTTAAAACTTTGATTACTCATAGATTAATTTTACCTTCTAAATGCATAATACCTTGATCTATTATTTTTTCTTGCATAATAGAATTCATTTGACTTTTTAACTCAACGCTAACTTTCTGTATTGCTAGTGCTGTAATTTGTTGCTGTATTTGTAGTCTTACCTGATTTTCAGCAAACTTAACACTAGCTTTACTTGATTTAGTTAGTTTTTCTATGTCAAACTTACCTTGTTCTAATATAGATTCACGAACTTTTTTTGCTGTAATTTCAGCTTCATTGATAATCTGATTAATAATTAACTGTGTTTGCGCTAACTGCTTTTCAGCCTCATTTAATCTAATATTAGCTTGTTTTAAACGTTCTTCTGATTCACTAATCGCAAATAACACTTTACTTTGTCTATCAATTAAAATTGATCCCAAAAAATTTCGCAAAACATAGATCAAGCCAATTAATAAAAGTAAAATATTCAATACATTTGCTTCTAAAAAGTTTGAGTTAAAACTAACACCTGAAGATAATAACTCTTGACTAAGAATTTCAAAAATTTTCATTTGTTTATTATCTAATTTTGATATTATTAATAATTATTAGCAATTTTGTACACAATATCACATACATACAATATTAATTATCTAATAATTTTTTCTGTATTTGATCACTCAAAATATCTATTTGGACTTCTAAACTTTTTAACGCCTGTTCTTTTTGTATATTTAACTCATCATAAGCATTCAAAAGTAATTTTTCTGCATCTTTTTGTGCTTCTTTAATTTTTTCTGAAACAATAGATTGAGCTTCCTGTTGAGCACTTTTTATAATTTTTTGAGCACTTTTTCTTGACTCAGCTAATTCAAATTCATATGTTTTTGTTAACTCGTCTGCTTTTAATAAAGATGCTGAAGCGCTAGTTAAACTATTACGGATATATTCTTCTCGGTCATCTAAGACATTACTTACAGGCTTATAGTACAACAAATTTAAAATTACAGTTAATGCAAGAAATTGTAAAGCCATCAAGGGTAAAGTTGCATTAAAATCAAATAGTCCACCTTTCTCACTTGTCTCAGATATTTCGCTAAGTAAAGAAATAATTATATGCATTAAGTACCTTTGTTAATAATTAAATAAAAAATTAGTTATTAATATTAATATTATAAAAACACTTAGTTTATTAATATATGATTACAATAAACTAAGTGTTTACACAAAACTAACCAGTATAAGGATTAGCAAATAATAATGATAATGCAACTACAAGTCCATAAATTGTTAAAGATTCCATAAATGCTAGACTTAATAATAATGTTCCTCTGATTTTACCTTCAACTTCAGGTTGTCTTGCAATACCTTCTACTGCATTTGCTGCAGCACTTCCTTGACCGATACCAGGTCCAATAGCAGCTAAACCAACAGCTAAACCTGCAGCTATAACAGAAGCCGCTGAAATAATAGAATCCATAATTATTTAAAATTTTTTGTTAAAACTATAGAAAATTAACATATTTCATTTATACAACATAATTTATACAAGATTATTAATAAATAATATATTAAACCAAATAACAACTAACTAATGGTCTCCATGTCCTTCTAATGCTTCACCAATATAAGCAGCAGATAATGTTGAGAATATTAATGCTTGTATTGAACTTGCAAAAAATCCTAATATCATTACAGGTAAAGGGATGAAAATAGGAACCAATAATGTAAATACAGACACAACTAATTCATCTGCTAATATGTTACCAAATAGACGAAAACTCAATGACAACGGTTTTGTAAAATCTTCAAGCACATTAATTGGTAATAAAACAGGAGTTGGTTCAATATAACGAAGAAAGTAACCAAGACCATTTTTACTTAATCCGGCATAAAAATATGCCAAGGATGTCAATAATGATAATGCTACTGTAGTATTTATATCATTAGTTGGTGCAGCTAATTCACCCTCGGGCAAATTAATTAACTTCCATGGGATTAGAGCACCTGCCCAATTACTACCTAATATAAATAAAAATATAGTTGAAATATATGGTAACCAAAATCTATATTCATGTTCTCCAATCTGATTTTTAGCAATATCTTGTAAAAACTCTAAAATAAATTCCATAAAATTTTGAAATTTTCCTGGAATTCTTTGTAAATTTCTTGTGCCTGCAAAAGATAATGTTATTAAAATAAATATAACTATCCAAGAAACAATAAAAACTTGGCCATGTATATCATAACTTCCTATTTTCCAGTATAAATGCTTACCAACTTCTACACTAGATATAACAAAAGAAGATGATAAATTATCAATATCTTGTTGAAACATATTATTTTTCCAATTAATTTATAGTAAATAATTTTAAAATAGAGAATAGATACTATTGTATAATAGATTTTACAATAATAATACCATTATAGTGTACGCTATATTGACATAATTATTTGTTGTTACTATTTATTTTGAATCATATTTGAAACTTCATCTCTAAAATTATTAGTTTTCACTTCTAAACCTTCACCAAGAAGAAATCTTTCAAAACGCCGAATTTTTATATTTTCACCCCATAATGCAATATGTTGTTTAACTAACTCTTCAATAGTAATTTCCATATTTTTTATGAAATTTTGATCCATTAGAGATAATTCTTTCAATCTTTTGTTTAGTCGACCATTAGCTATTTTATCTCTTATATTACTTGGTTTATCTACTAAATCTTCTTTCTGCAACTCTAAACTATATTCATAAGTAACTATGTTATCAGGTATATCACTTATAAAAACATAAGCAACAGATTGACATGCTGCAATTTGCATAGCTATATCTTTAGCTAATTGATGAAACTTAGGTTGTCTAGAAACAAAATCTGTCTCGCAATTTATCTCAATCAGTACACCTATTCTAGAACCAGCATGTATATAACTTTCAATTAATCCTTCGGCCGTAATTCTACTAGATTTTTTATCAGCAGAAGCCAGTCCTTTTTTTCTTAAAGCTTCTATTGCTATATCAATCTGACCATCTGAAGCTTCTAAAGCTTTTTTACAATCAGTCATCCCAGCTCCAGTTTTATTACGTAATTCTTTAATATTTTCAACAGAAATTTTTTTAAACATATATGTATTAAATATAAAAATAAAAATGTATCATTTATATAGCAATAAATTAAGTTGTTAATACTTTAATCAATAAATTACAGCGCTTTACCCTCTAAGATAGAATCAGCTATTTTAGATAAAACGAGCTTTATAGATCTAATTGCATCATCATTAGCTGCAATAGGAATATCTACTATTTCTGGATTACAATTAGTATCTAACATACATATTGTAGGTATACCTAGCTTTATACACTCTTGTATTGCTGTCATTTCTTTTTTTTGATCAACAATAATCACTAAATCGGGTAACTTTTTCATATCCTTAATTCCAATAAGATGTTTACGTAATCGATCTAACTCTTTACGTACCATTGAAGCTTCTTTTTTAGGCAGTTTATCAATTAAACCATCACGGTCTTTCTGTTCAAGTTGATTTAATCTCTCTACCCTAGCTTTAATAGTAACCCAATTGGTTAACATCCCTCCTAACCATCTTTGATTTACATAAAATGAATTAGACCTCATAGCTTCTTTTGAAATAATACCAGCAGCTTGGCGCTTTGTACCTAAAAACAAAAAAGTTTTACCTTCTTGAGAAGATTTTTTTACAAAATCACATGCATCATTAAGAAGTTGAGCTGTTTGAACAAGATCAATAATATGTATTCCATTTCTTTCCGTATAAATATAAGGAAACATTTTAGGATTCCATCTTCTAGATTGATGTCCGAAATGAACACCTGCTTCTAATAATTCTTCTAAAGATACTGTTGACATAAATAATATTAATTATAATTATAACGAATTAACTATAAACTTAAAATAAAATGATATGACTATTTTTAAATCAATAATAACACAAAAAAATATTTGAATATAGATTAAAGAATAGACTTCTAATTAAAAACATTAAATTAAGATTCATCATCAATAATTCTTCTATCATCTATTATAATATCTTCAAAATTATTCTTTTTATTAATCGAATCAAAACTTTTTCTTTTTGAGTTACCTAAATCACTAATTTTAGAATAAATATTTTCAGATACTTTATTAGAATTATAAGCATTAAAACCAGTACCAGCAGGTATTAATCTACCAATAATTACATTTTCTTTTAATCCTCTTAATTGATCAAGTTTGCCATAAATGGCTGCTTCTGTTAAAACTTTTGTTGTTTCTTGAAAACTAGCAGCAGAAATAAAACTTTCTGTATTCAATGATGCTTTAGTAATACCTAATAAAACAGGATAATATAGAGCTTGTTTTTTATTGCTAAGTCCTAAAGAAGAATTGACGCTCTCCAACTTTTGCAACTCTACAAGTTCACCAGGTAAATACTGAGTATCTCCACCATTTTCTATCTTAACTTTTGAAGTCATTTGCCTAACAATTACTTCAATATGTTTATCAGCAATATATACTCCTTGTGATTGGTAAACAGATTGTACCTCCTTTACTAAAAAAAGCTGTATATCTAATATACTAAGCCTAGAAGCTTTATAAAGATTTAAACCTTGAGCTATGTAAGATCTAAATTTATTTTCTAAAATAAGGTGTAAATTAGATGATATATCTATTTTTTTTCTCGCTTCTAAGATTTCTTCGATACGAGGTAATCCTTGGACAATATCACCAGTTTTAAATCGTTCAAATATTAATGTAGCAATATTTTCTCCTCTCTTTATAAGACTGAAATTCATAATATGTAGTAATGAACCACTAGATATTAAATACGGTTGTCCTATTCTAATAGTTATCTTATTATCCTGTATTGAAATAACTTTACCAGAGATATTTATAGTAACATTTGTAGCAATTTCATCACCTGCATAAACATAATCACTAACCTTAATTTTTATAGATTGATTATTATTTATACTAACACTCATAGTATTAAGCTCACTAACAATTAAAATTCTGCAACTAGCATTTTTTGTTTTTTCTATACAAGCTACTTTACCTGAAATAGATGAAAAAATACTAGTTTGAGAAATAATTGAATTTGACTTAACATATTGACCATTATTTACTAGTACTGAAGTTTTTGTATATAAATGATGATTTTTATTAAAAAATGATTCTTTTATTGTTAGGAAATCAGCAGTTATAAATTTAATTAAAAAAGATGAAATTTGATTTTTTACGATAGTAGAATGAAATTGTATATAACATTTAATAGTAGATATATTTTCTTTGAGTTCAACAATTAAATGAGTTAACACTAAATTAATACCAGTAACTGATTTTACTCTTTCACCATCTCTGAAATATGTCCTGCGAACTAATTTAAGATTAACAAAATCAGTTGCAAAAGAATTATCCGAAAACTTTAATAATAAATTTTTAGTTGGAAGGGAATATATAATGACAGGTCTTAATAAAATAAAATGCTTAGTTAAAATACTAACATATTCCCAATAAACTAATTTATCTGTAGTTAACTGGTTCAATAAATTTTCACCAGGACGTAAAAAACCCCTATGTTTATCTAACTTAACATTATTTAAATTAACTTCAATTAATCTTCCAGGCTTAATTAAAATCTCCCTTATAATACCATCCTTTTCTACAATTTCTAAAAAACCAGCATTATTAGCAAAAACATTTTGTATTATTTCTGTACCTGCATCTATAAACTGTAAATTATGAACTAACAATAAAGATATATCTTTATTTACTACATGAGTTTCTTCTGGTATCCATAATATATAACCAGAACCATGAATGTTATAAAACTCCTGCTCACCATTTTTTAAAAGTGATAAGTCGAGATACTTAATAATACCGCCTGTTTTAGTTTTATAAGCATTAGATATGAGATCTCCTATTATTTGTTGATTCACAATTCTTTTATTAGGTTGACATTTTAAAAGAAATTTATCTTTATCCTCTGTTTTCAAAAAATATCTTTTGTAATCATTTATAAATTCAACAACAACCCTAATATTAATATAAAGTTTAGATGAAGTCACTAATAAAATTTTAGAAGAAATATTAGTATCTTTGATAACATAAATTTTTCCTTCTCTAGAATTTAATAAATCTGAACGAGCTATTAATGAATTTTTACGTATTAGTTGATTTTGGGATACCATAAGTTTAGTAAGTTTAGGTAAATTATATACTTCACCTGATAAAACCCAAACAACCACATTTTTACTAATTGTATTACTTATATTATCTTTATAAAGATCATTCATATCAAAATGAACACTGCCTGAGAAATCTGCAACAACTGCTTTTTGAGCTTTTTCTGTTGACAATTTATTATTAATTGGATACTCAGCTAAAACTTGACCTTTACTTACATTTTGTAATTTTTTTACAAAAAGCAATGAATGCTTAGGTATAAACAAACTTGTTTTTTCATTATTTTTACTAATAATATTTAGATTAAAATCAGATTGAACTAAATGAACATTATCTCCATATCTATTACGAGTTTCTGTCAGCATAACATTATCTAAATACTCAACTACACCATTTAAATTACTAACAATATTTTGAGATAATTCACCAGTAAAAACACCTCCCGTATGAAAAGTGCGCATAGTTAATTGCGTTCCAGGTTCACCAATTGACTGAGCAGCAATAATTCCAACAGCTTCTCCTAAATCAACAAGACTACTATGAGCTAAATTCCAACCATAACAAAGTTGACATACTGAACGCAGAGATTCACATGTTAATGGAGAACGAACTAAAACATTAGTTAATTCTAAGTTAGTAATTCTTGTTACTAGATTAGTATCAACACAATGATTGGCTTTAGCTACAGTCAAATTATTTCTAAAGTCAATAATATCTTCAGCTAAAACTCTACCTAATAAAGATTGTTCTAATGAAATTAAAGTTCTTCTATTATCAAACATTTCTTCTAACAAAATCGCTTTAGATGTTCTACAATCATACTCGCGAGTAATAACATCTTGTGCAACATCAACTAACCGACGAGTTAAGTAGCCGGAATCCGCTGTTCTTAAAGCTGTATCTACTAAACCTTTTCTAGCTCCATAAGAAGAAATGAAATAATCTGTAATTGTTAAACCTTCTCTAAAATTATGAAATATTGGTAAGTCAATGATCTGTCCTTGAGGATCCGACATCAAACCTCTCATTCCAACAAGTTGCTTAACCTGAGAAATATTTGCTCTAGCTCCAGAAAAAGCCATCATATATATTGAATTAAGTGGATCAGTTTTCTTAAAGTAATTAATAACCTCTTGTTTTAAATTATCACTAGCATAATTCCAAGTATCAATAACTTTTTGAAATCTCTCAACAGCAGTAATTTCGCCTCTTCTATAACGTTTATCAGTTTCTTGTATCGAGAAAAATGTTGAATTTAACAAATCATTTTTACTAGGTGGAATACGTAAATCTTCTAAACTTAGGGAAATACCAGCTTTAGTAGCATAATAAAAACCTAAATCTTTTAATTTATCTGCCATATTAGAAGCTCGAGCAATACCATAAGTTCTAAAAGCCCAAGTTATTAATTTTTTTAACTCAGACTTATCAATAACTTTATTAAAAAAATAAATATTTGATAACCTATTTTTCATTTGCAATTTAATCCTATTTTCTTAAGAATAAGTAACTAAATTATTAAAGAATTCTCAATAGCATTATTAAACAAAATTCGACCAACAGTAGTTCTTATATATTGAACCAATTTATTTCCCTGATTATCTAATTTAATTACTAAATTGGGATAATAAAGCAATGTATTACCATTAAGCTCATTCAATATTTTAGTTGGAGAAGTATTATTATAATCATCAAAATCTAATTGACCATCAAAACGTACCCAAATAAAAGCTTGTAACTCTATTTGCTTATCATTATAAGCAACGATCGCATCTTGTAAATTAGAAAATAAATGATCCTTACCTTTTTTTGCAGAGGGATTACCAGTAGTTAAATAATAACATCCAAGCACCATGTCTTGACTCGGCATTAATATTGGAGATCCTGTAGCTGGTGATAAAAAATTATGAGGTGCTAACATTAATAATCTCGCTTCTGCTTGTGCCTCCAATGATAATGGAATATGAACTGCCATTTGATCTCCATCAAAGTCAGCATTAAATGCTGGACAGACTAAAGGATGTAACTTAATCGCTCTACCATCAACCAAGATTGGTTCAAATGCTTGAATTCCCAAACGATGCAAAGTTGGAGCACGATTAAGTAATACTGGATGACCATGAATTACTTCTTCTAAAACATCCCAAACTAACATATCATTTTTTTGAATAAGTTTTTTAGCAGCTTTAATATTATTAACTAATCCCTGTACAATGAGACGATGTATTACAAATGGTTGAAATAATTCTAAAGCCATTTCTTTAGGCAAACCACATTGATGTAATTTTAATTTAGGACCAACAACTATTACTGATCTACCGGAATAATCAACTCTTTTACCTAATAAATTTTGCCTAAACCGCCCCTGTTTTCCTTCAATAATATCTGACAATGACTTCAATGGTCTATTATTAGATCCAACAACAGTTCTACCTCTTCTACCATTATCCATTAATGAATCTACAGCTTCTTGCAACATTCGTTTTTCATTTCTAATAATAATTTCTGGAGCTAAGATTGCCTTTAAACGAGCTAAACGATTATTTCTGTTAATAATTCTGCGATAAAATTCATTTAAATCTGCTGTTGCAAATCTTCCACCATCTAGTTGCACCATCGGTCTTAAATCTGGAGGAATTACTGGTATTACAAAAAAGATCATCCAAGAAAGTTTAGCTCCAGTTGCAATAAAATTTTCTAATAAACGCAATCTTTTCATTTTTTTATTAAATTTACTTGAAACTTTTTTATTAAAATTAGGTTTTAAAGCTTCTTCCCTCAACAAATCTACTGTATTATGCAAATCAATATCCTTTAATAAACGATAAATTGCTTCAGCACCTATTCCTACCTCAAGATCTATAACATCACCAGATTTTTTATATAAATTATCTTCTAAAATCCTCCATTCATATCCTTCTAGCAATTGCTTATACTCAAGTTTATTATTATTACCAGGATTTAAAACAACATAAGAGTGGAAATACACTATCTTTTCAACATCTTTGACTGTGAGATCCAAAGCCAAAGCGATATAACTTGTACTACCTTTAAGATACCACACATGAGTCACAGGCGCTGCCAACTCAATATAGGCCATTCTATTGCGTCTAACTTTAGATTCAGTTATTTCAACACCGCATCTTTCACAAACAATACCTTTATAACGAAATCTTTTATACTTACCACAATGACATTCCCAATCTTTAACTGGACCAAAAATTCGTTCACAAAATAGACCATCCATCTCTGGTTTTAGAGTTCTATAATTAATTGTTTCTGGTTTTGTAACTTCACCAACAATCTGACCATTAGGCAAAGTTCTTTCACCCCAAGAACGTATTTTATCTGGAGAAGCTAAGCTAATCTTAATATAATCAAAATGATTTTCAAGTTGAGTCATATTTAATAAATCCTCAATATAAAAAAACATCTTTTACTATAGGCGAATCATTGTAAGAACTATAATTAGCAAGTATATTGCTATCAACATCATAATTAAATTGAATTTTATGTACTGAAATGTCTAAACCCAAAGATTGTAACTCACGCATTAAAACCTTAAATGATTCAGGAGTACCTGGCTTGGGAATAGGTTTACCTTTAACTATCGCATTAAGAGCTTCATTTCTTCCTTGCATATCATCTGATTTAACAGTAAGCAATTCTTGTAAAGTATAAGCTGCACCAAAAGCTTCTAAAGCCCAAACTTCCATTTCACCAAGTCTTTGTCCACCATGCTGAGCACGACCACCTAAAGGTTGCTGAGTAACCAGCGAATAAGGACCAGTAGATCTTGCATGAATTTTGTCATCCACTAAATGAACTAATTTTAACATATAAGCTTTACCAACCGTAACAGGATTATCAAAAGGCTCTCCAGTTCTTCCATCAAATAAAATAGTTTTTCCAGGATAGTTATCACTAAATAACCAAGGATAACCACTTACAATACTTGCTTGTTTCAACTTATTATTAACTAAAGCTCTAGAAGCTTCTTGACCATACATCTCATCAAATGGGACAATTTTAAACCTTTTACAAAGATAATGGCCAGCTAAACCTAATAAACACTCAAAAAGCTGTCCTACATTCATCCTAGAAGGCACACCAAGTGGATTTAAAATAATATCGACATCTGTTCCGTCAGGTAAAAATGGCATGTCTTGTCTTGGTAAAATTCTTGAAATAATACCCTTATTACCGTGTCTACCAGCCATTTTATCTCCAACTTGAATTTTACGCTTCTGTGCAACATATATTCTAACAATAATATTTGTACCAGGTGGTAAATCATCCCCATTTTGTCTATTAAAAACTTTAACGTTAACGACACGACCTTTAGCTGCGTTTGGAAGTCTTAATGAAGTATCTCTAACATCTCTTGCCTTTTCACCAAATATAGCTCTTAATAATTTACCTTCAGGAAGTTGATCCGATTCACCTTTAGGAGTAATCTTACCTACTAATATATCTCCAGAGTCAACCCAGGACCCAACAGCAATTATCCCATTTTTATCTAATAAAGAAATAAAGTTATCACTAATGTTTGGAATGTTACGTGTAATCTCTTCAGAACCTAATTTTGTTTGCCGACATTCAATTTCATATCTCTCAATATGTACTGATGTATACAAATCATCATAAACCAATTTTTCACTAATTAAAAAAGCATCTTCATAGTTATAACCTTCCCAAGGCATATATGCAACTAAAATATTTTGACCTAATGCAATCTCTCCAGACTCTGTAGATGCACCATCAGCAATAGCTTGACCTTTATAAACTTTTTCTCCAGGCCATACAATAGGTCTTTGATTAATACAAGTATCTTGATTAGATCTGTAATATTTCTTTAATCTATAATGAATAATGTTACCATCATAATCTTGAACACCTATTTTAGTACCAGAAACATAATTTACTAAACCCTCAGTCCTACTAACAATTATCATCCCTGAATCTCTAGCTACTTTTGCCTCTAAACCTGTTCCAACAATTGGTTTCTCTGGATATAATAAAGGCACTGCTTGTCTTTGCATATTTGAACCCATTAAAGCCCTATTTGCATCATCATGTTCTAAGAAAGGAATTAAAGAAGTAGCTGCAGATATAACTTGTATTGGAGAAACAGCCATATAATCTACTTGACTACTAATAGAAGTTGTAAACTCCTGCCTATATCTAACCGGAATATTTTTATCTTGAATATAAGTATTTTGTTGAAGCATAATATCTGCAGGAGCAATTTTTAATTCATCTTCTTGATCAGCAGTTATATAAATTAATGGTTCTTTTTTTAATACTTTAGAGTTACTAACAACATAACAAGGAGTTTCAATAAAACCATAAAAGTTAACACGAGCATAAATACTTAATGACCCTATTAAACCTGCATTAGGCCCTTCAGGAGTTTCAATAGGACATATACGTCCATAATGGCTAGGATGTAAATCACGCACTGCAAAACCAGCTCTATCCTTATTTAAGCCACCCGGACCCAAAGAACTAATTCGTCTTTTATGAGTAAGCTCTGACAAAGGATTCGTTTGATCCATGAATTGTGATAATTGACTAGAACCAAAAAATTCACGAATTGAAGCAACCAAAGGCTTTGGATTTACTAAATTTGATAAACTTAAAGAGTCAAGATCACATATTACCATACGCTCTCTAATAATTCTCTCCAAACGATTAACTCCAATACGAATTTGATTTTGTAAGAGTTCACCTACGGATCTAACCCTACGATTACCTAAATGATCAATGTCATCAAATGTACCTATATTTTGCTCTTTAATATTAATTAAATAATCAACAGCAACAATAATATCTTGTGGAGATAATACTTTAAAATTTTTGGGCACTTTTAAATTAAGCTTTTGATTTATTTTATGCCTACCAACTTCACTAAGATCATATCTTCTAGGATCAAAAAAACGTGAATACAGCATTTGTCTAGCAATTAATAAAGTTGAAGGTTCATTGGGACGAAGCTTACTATATACTATTAAAATTGATTCTTCATCAGTTAATTCTTCAACTGAATACTTACCTATTTCTTTAAACAATTCTCTTTGTTGATAGACAACAGAACCATCAACTAAAAAAGTGTATTTATTTAAACGAATTTTAATCTCTTCATTATTTAAGCCAATAGCTCTTAAAAAAACATATGCATTAACTTTATGAGTTTTATCAATTTTTACCCAAATTTGATCCTTAGAATCAATTTCAAATTTTAACCATGATCCTCTATTTGAAATAAGACTAGCACTATATATATATCTATTATTTTTATCTAATTCTTTTTTATAATATATTCCAGGGCTTCTAACAATTTGATTAATTATAACTCTTTCTGTACCAGATATAATAAAAGTTCCTCTATTGGTCATTAAAGGTATATCACCAATGAACACTTGCCTTTTTTTATATTTTTTATGCCTATCTATATTAACCGAATAATTATTGTAACCAAAGTTTTTTTGTTTTTTTATAAATTCGGTGTCTTTTCTTGTTAATTTTGAAGGTATATAAATTTGTACACTGTAAGTTTTATCACGACTCTTAGCTTTACGAATACTGTAGCGCGGAAATTTTAATTTATAATCTCTACCAAAAAACTTTAACTCTAGTTTACCTGTAGGATCAGTAATAATATGAAAAGAATCTAAGACTTCAACTAAACCTTTTTCTAAAAAAAGCCTAAAACTTTTGATTTGTATTTCAACTAAATCTGGCACTATAGATACAGAAATATTTTTTTGTAACATTAAAAACTCCAGATATATAACATAGCAAACAATTGATTATTTAAATACAAAAATATAAAATTTTTGAAATTTAAATAAAATGGTTTATTATAAAAAATATCAATTATTTAATAAATATAAGAAATATTTTATGATTATCAATTTAATTAATCATATTAGCTAACCTTGATTTTTTACGTGATGCAGTATTTTTATGCAAAATTTTTTTTTTCACGGCCTTATCTATTGTTTTATAAACTAGAGACAAATTATTGATACATATAGTCAAATGTTCTTGGGTATTATCATTAATAGCATCTTTAACACTAAGCAAATATGTTTTAATTGCTTTTTTTATCAATAGTTTATACTTACGATTAAGATGACGATTTCTTAATATAATTTTACTGTTTTTTATATGAGATTGAGTTTGAGGCATATTATAAATTTACAATTCGAATAATACTAATATAGAATTGACTTAAAGTTTTAATAATTATACATTATCACTAAAAGATATACAATATTATCTAACACTTGATAAAAAATAATAGGTTTGAGATAATAAAACATTAACATACAAAATAACCGAAATAGATAATGGGAAAAAATAAAGGGTCAAGAATAACAATTACACTAGAATGCGAATGTAAAAATAATAAATCAATTAAAAGAAGAAACGGCATTCCTCGTTACACTACATCTAAGAATAAAAGAAATACGCCAAATAGATTAGAAATAAAAAAATTTTGCACTTATTGTAACACCCATAACACTTTTAAAGAAATTAAATAATCAATAAAATCAAATGAATACATACAAAAAAAGTAATTTTATAGAATTACCGAAAGAGATAGTAGATTACAAAGATATAGACTTATTAAGAAAGTTTATTAACGATCAAGGTAAGATTTTATCTCGCCGCTCTACAGGGTTAAACTCAAAGCAACAAAAAAAAATTACCAAATCTATTAAAAGAGCACGCTTACTTGCATTATTACCATTTTTAAAAAAAGACTAATAAGAATGATAACAATGAAAGGATTGAAAGTTAATATACTTTCATCTTTGAAAATCGAGCTATAAAGTTTTTTCTTTAGGAACCAACTCATAAGCATATATGAGATCTAACTCTTGCCAAGACTCAAAATCTGACATTAATCCACATTCATTGATTGCAATCACTTCTTCAACATCATTTTTCATTCTTTTTAAAGAGATAATAAAACCTTGGTATACAATACAATCATTACGATAAACATTAATATAAGATTTTTTATTTAATTTACCTTTATTTACTATACATCCTGCAACATAACCTTTATTCATATTAAAAACAGTTTGTACAATAGCATTACCTATTAAAACTTTATCATAAGCTGGTTCAATTAAATCAAGCATAATATTTTCTACATATTCCAGTAATTCATAAATAATATTAAAAACCTGAAAATTTATTTTATATTTTTTTAATAAATCATTAATATGAGATAAAATATTTACATTAAAAGCAAGAATAAAAGAACCAGTTGCTACTGCAAGCTCAACATCAGTATTTGAAATATTGCCAAAACTAGCAGAAACAATATTAATTTGAACTTTAGATTGAGAAACATTAGATAAAAGATCTAAAATTGCTTCTAATGCACCTTGGGTATCTGCCTTAATAATTAACTTAAGTTGTTTTATATCTGAAACATTATCTAAAGTAATTCTTGTATTAAGCGACTTTAAAGAAATATCTAATTGTTTAATATTGGAATGTTGTAAACAATAGCTTTTTGCTTTTTTTTCATCATTAAATACACAAAAAATAGATCCTGCCTGAGGTACATTCGTAAAACCTAAAACTTGTACTATAGAAGATGGTCCAGAAGATTTAACTTTGATATTAGACGTATTTGTAATACTTTTAACTTTTCCGTATAAATTTTCAGACGTAATTATATCACCAAGCTTTAAAGTACCATTTTGTATTAGTACATTAGCTATAGATCCCTGTTTTTTATCAACATATGATTCAAGAATAGTTCCAACAGCTAATTCTTGTGGATTAGCAACAAAATTTTTAGCATTAGATAAAGTACAAATTTTAGATAATAACAAATCAATATTTTTACCATTTATTGCGCTGACTTCCACAAAAGGAATATCGCCTCCCCATTCATCAGACAATATATTATAATTAGCCAAATCATTTTTAATCTTTGATAGATTATCAATTAATTTATCTGACTTCGTAATAACTACAATACAAGATAAGCTCATATCCTTAATGTAATTAACAGCTTCAACAGTTTGTGGCTTTAATCCATCATCAATAGCAACAACTAATAAAACAATATCAGTAACTTTAGCTCCCCTAAATCGCATCTTACTGAAAGACTGATGTCCAGGCGTATCTAAAAATATTAATTTAATTTGCTGAAAATTATATTTCCAGACTATTTCATAACCTGAAATTGCTTGTGTTATTCCACCAGATTCTTTACTTACTAAATCCGTTTTTAGAATTGCATCTAATAATGTTGTTTTTCCATGATCAACATGGCCTAATATTGTTATTACTGGAGACCTTCGAATACTTTTTACAGAGCTATTAACACATAATAATTTATGATTGCTAATTTCTTGAACTGATTGTGACTCAACTAAATTAAAACCATAGTTTTCTGCAATACAACGTATTATACTTAAATCAAGAACCTCATTGATAGTAGCAGAAATACTTTTCTTTAAAAACAAATAAGTAATTATCTCTGCTTCAGGTATACCAATTTGTAATGATAAATCTTGTATACTAATTGGTTTATTTAATACAATATTTTTATCTGATTGAACATAATTAATCTCTTGCTGAGATTGAAAAGAATCTTGTAAAATATTATCATTATCTGACAGATCTACTTTTGACTTATGTCTTTTTTTATTTTTAACGTTAACTTTAGGTAACTTTGTACTAGATCTATTTAATAAATCCTGAGAAAATATATCATCTGATGTATTTACGAAAAGTTTAACATCTTCTATATCATCAGAAGTTTTGTGTTTACTTTTAATTAATTTAACCTTTGATTTTTTAGATTTAATTGAATCCTGCTCATAAGGATTCACTTTTTGCTTCTTTTCAAATTTAGTTGAACTATTTGTTAAAGAACTAAAATTCTCTTTTAAAGAATTATTTATTTTAGATGTAACAGAAAAAGAACGTGAACCTATAACATTAAGTAACTTAGGATTTTTTAATAACAAAATATCATCATAGTAGCTCAAATCGACAAAAGAATTAACAATATTAAAAATTTGAAATTTAAGTTTAAACAAATAATAGCTTTTATAAAACATATTTATAATCTATATTAATAAAATAATTGGTAAAATTTATAATTTTATAAAATATTACAATTATATTAACAATAAAAATAGATTAAAATACTAAACACATTAAGTAATGCCAAGAATTCAAAAAAATGATAACTTCATAGACAAAACATTTACAATATTAGCAGACATCGTCTTAAAAGTTTTACCAACAAGTAAAGAGGAAAAAGAAGCATTTTATTATTATAGAGATGGCATGTCTGCACAATCAGAAGGAGAGTATGCAGAAGCATTAGAAAACTATTATGAAGCACTACAATTAGAAGAAGACCCTTATGACAGATCATATATTCTATATAATATTGGATTAATATATGCTAGCAATGGAGAACATATTAAAGCACTTGAATATTATCACCAAGCTTTAGAACTAAACTCTAACTTGCCACAAGCGCTTAATAATATTGCTGTTATATATCATTATCAAGGTTTAAAAGCAATAGAAAATAAAAAAATTAACTCATCAAAAGAAATGTTTACAAAAGCTGCTAAATACTGGGAGCAAGCTATTACATTAGCTCCTAATAATTATATCGAAGCACAAAACTGGTTAAAAACAACCGGCAGAGAATATAGCATCGATTAAAAACTTCAAAATAAGATAAAGTTTACTAGATATATTATATAATAAGATTCATGAGGTAATTTATCGATTTTCACATAAAAGAAGAAACACTGTTAATTAACTAAATTATTAATACATATAAAGTAATTATGAAATCATTAAAAGAAGGATCAGTTACACAAATAATTGGACCTGTTTTAGATATAGAATTTCCAAACGGAAAACTGCCTAGAGTTTTTAATGCTTTAAAAATCAAAGGACCAAACAACACTATTACATGTGAAGTACAACAATTATTAGGTGACAATAAAGTCAGAGCAGTTGCAATGAGTTCCACTGAAGGATTAAAGAGAGGAGCCGAAGTTATTGATACAGAAGAACCAATAACAGTTCCAGTTGGTATACCAACATTAGGAAGAATATTTAATGTATTAGGAGAACCAGTAGATAATCTAGGAAATGTTTCTTCAGAAGATTCATTACCAATACATAGAGTGGCACCATTATTTACTCAACTTGAAACAAAACCATCAATATTTGAAACAGGCATCAAAGTAGTTGATTTACTTGCTCCATACAGAAGAGGTGGAAAAATAGGTTTATTTGGCGGTGCAGGAGTAGGTAAAACTGTTTTAATTATGGAATTAATTAATAATATAGCAAAAGCACATGGTGGAGTATCTGTGTTTGGTGGAGTAGGTGAAAGAACACGAGAAGGAAATGACTTATATGAAGAAATGAAAGAATCAAAAGTAATAAATGCAGAAAAATTAACAGAATCAAAAGTAGCACTCGTTTATGGACAAATGAATGAACCACCAGGAGCAAGAATGCGAGTCGGTTTAACTGCACTTACAATGGCAGAATATTTTCGTGATATTAATAAACAGGATGTATTATTATTCATCGACAATATATTTAGATTTGTACAAGCAGGATCTGAAGTATCAGCTTTATTAGGTAGAATGCCATCAGCAGTTGGTTATCAACCAACATTAGCAACTGAGATGGGTGCTTTACAAGAGAGAATAACATCAACAACAGATGGATCAATTACATCTATACAAGCTGTTTATGTACCAGCTGACGACTTGACAGATCCTGCTCCTGCAACAACATTTGCACATCTTGATGCAACTACTGTTCTATCTAGAGGATTAGCTGCTAAAGGAATATATCCAGCTGTAGATCCATTAGGATCTACATCAACTATGTTACAACCAGATATCGTCGGTATTGAACATTATTCAACAGCCCAACAAATAAAATCAACGTTACAAAGATATAAAGAACTACAAGATATTATTGCAATTTTGGGACTAGATGAATTATCTGAAGATGATCGCTTAACTGTAGCTAGAGCTAGAAAAATCGAAAGATTCTTATCTCAACCATTCTTTGTTGCAGAAGTATTTACTGGATCCCCAGGCAAATACGTTTCATTAGAAGAAGCAATTAAAGGTTTTCAAATGATTCTTAAAGGAGAATTAGATGATTTACCTGAACAAGCATTTTACTTAGTAGGCAATATAGAAGAAGCGATAGCTAAAGCAGAAACTTTAAAATAAAACAATATTATGACACTAAAAATTCGCGTAATTGCACCAGATAAAATAGTTTGGGATGCAGAAGCAGAAGAAATTATTTTACCTAGTAGTACGGGACAATTGGGTATATTAACAGGACACATACCACTATTAACTGCATTAGACATAGGTGTTATGCGTGTTAGAATTAACAAAGAGTGGAAACCAATTATATTATTAGGAGGTTTTGCAGAAGTTAAAAATAATAAGATCACAATATTAGTGAACGGAGCTGAAGAAGTAACAGACATTAACTTAGAACAAGCAAAAATTGAATTAGAAGAAGCAACTAACGCTGTTGAAGAAGCGAACTCAAATAAAGAAAAAATTGAAGCAACTCAAATACTTAGAAAAGCAAAAGCAAGACTACAAGCTGCAATAGTAAGTAATAATTAATTTATTTAACTAAAACCTGAAGATTAAATCTCAGGTTTTGATTACTCTAGCAAAGCATAAAAAAATTAACTTAAACCAGAACAAATATAATCAAAATATAGCCCCATTTCTTTTCCAGCATCAGCTCCTACTAATGAAGTAGTAACTTCTTTCATCGCTTGTATTGCTTGTATAGTTGCTCCAATTGGAACGCCTAAAGAATTATATGTCTCTTTTAAACCATTTAAAACTCGTTCGTCTAAAATTGATGGATCACCTGCTAACATTCCATAAGTTGAATATCTTAAATAATAATCTAAGTCTCTGATACAAGCTGCATATCTTCTAGTTGTATACATGTTACCTCCTGGCCTAGTAATATCAGAGTACAGAAGAGCCTTAGCAACTGACTCTTTTATGATGGTAGCTGCATTCGCCGCAATCGTAGCTGCGGCTCTTACCCTTAACTCACCAGTTTGAAAGTAACCCCTTAATTTTTCTAATGAGTTATCATCTAAATACTTTCCTTGAACATCTGCTGTATTAATTACAGAAGTAATAGCATCTTGCATAAAATAAATTTCCTTATTTTTAAATATAAAATTTTAGTCTTACAAATTCATGTAACTATTGCATAGCACCTAAAGTATAATCAAAATAAAAACCTGCTTCAGCAGAATCTTCACCTGATAACAGAGAGCAAGCTATATTTTTCATGCAACGAACGCCTTCAGCTACACCAGAAATTGGTGTACCTAATGAATTATACATTTCCTTTACTCCAACTAAACCAATTTCTTCAATTGGTGTTACATCTCCAGCTACAATACCATAAGTTACAAGTCTTAAATAGTAATCTAAATCTCTTAAACATGTTGCTGTCATTTCTTCCCCATATGCATTACCTCCTGGAGATACTACATCAGTTCGTTTTTGAAATAGTTGTTGTCCTCCTTGTTTTACTATAAGTTCACGATTATCAGTTAATATTTGTGCTATTCGTAACCGTCTTTGTCCAGATAAAACAAAACTTTTAATTCTGTCTAGTTCTCCGGGACTAAGGTATCTTGCTTCTGCGTCCGCATTTACAATAGATTTAGTAACAATACTCACAATTAAAACTCCTTGTATTTTTATATTAATCAAATAGATTACAAAACTATAGCTAACTTTATTACAAAATATCTAAAAGTTAATTTAACATATCTTTTTACATATCTAAAGATTAGAATAATAAAAAAAATATATAATGAAATAATTTTAGAAATAACTAAATATTTTTTAAGAAAAAGTACTAAAACAAGAAAGTTAGTAAATCATTAAACTCAAAATCATACATAATTAATAACTAGATGTTGAAGGAAAACTTGAAACAATAATACTATTATTTTGTTTAGTAAAATAATTATGTAACTTTTCTGTATTTGGAAAATTAGCTGCCGGTAATGTTGGGAAACGGCGATAAGGAACTATGCTAGATCCAAAAACTTGTTGATATTCAATACTATTAACGATTGTAGAAACTAAAGAATATAAACCTTGAGAAGCTAAAATTTGATTATAATACCTAATTTCAGATTGATTATTTGGAGCACGACCTAAAAAATGCTTTGTAGAAAGTTCTATTACTTTAGTATTAGGATAAGGTTCATAAAATTCTTTTCTGTATAGATTAGAAGATCCTAATTGTTGAACTAACATCTGAACTGTGATTTCAGAATTCATAAAACTTTTTTCTAAACTATAAAAATTATCGCCAATACTAAAAGTACCAAGATCTCTTTCAAAAATTTGTCTATAAATAGCTCGTAAAATTTGAACTTTATCAGCAAATTTTGATGACTTATTTAAAACAAAACGTTTTACTTGATATCTTTGATTAGCTACACCCTGTCGAATTTTTTGATTCATACTATTCAAACTACGTTCTTCTTTCAGTTTACTTAAACTAATAAAGTCAATCTTATTAGATTTACTTATAGAACTAGGAACAAAATTATTAGTAGATAAACCTCTAGAAGAAACAGAGTCAGAAGTAACATAACGTTCGTAAGGTACAATACAATCACCAAAAGATTCAGTATATTCTAAACTATTTAACATAGAATCAACCATAGAATAATAACCTTGCTTATAAACAATATTGAAATATTGATCTATTTCTTGTCTACTATATGTAGGTCTACCAATTAATTTAATATGTATATACTCTATAGCTTTACAAATATAAAATTTATCCCAATATAAAGATCTAAATATAGAAGACTTAACAAGTAAACCAATAAACTCTTTAACAGAAATTAAAAAATTTTTAAACTGAGTTTCATACTTTAATATAGAAGATAACTCTTCTCTATAAACAAATCTACCAAAAACTTGTAAATATATAGCTGAAACTATTTGTTGAATAGTAAGTGACTCATCTTTTATACTAAATATAACCGGACCTATAACTTTTACATACTTATTTCTTAAATTTGGGCTACTAATTTGATTATATATACCGGGACCATATCTCACTAAAAGTCTTCTAGTATCTCTTGTAAAGAAAGATGATTTAGTTTTTAAAGCCACAGTACTTTTAGGAAAAATAGCTCCAAATTGCAATGCAAGCGGATCATTACTCAATCCATAAGGATGTTGATTAGATAATTTAGATTTATAATCAGCAAATAAAGTAATAAAATCAGGAATTTTTCTAAATACTGCACTATAATTAAATAACCTTATTTGAGGTCCCCAATTTCTAGATTCTTGAGCTTCTTCTCCTAAATTACGTAAATAAGGCACTGTCTCTTCACCAAAGTAATCTGCATATTCTTGAGAATTAATAAAATTATCAACCAAACTATTTAATCCACTAATAGAAACAATAGCAAAATACTTTTGAAACTCTTCAATTGAACTTAAACCTCTACCTAAAAAGTGCCTGCAAGATAATTCAATAACACGACTATTAACAAAAGGTTGATTAAACTGTTGTTTATAAACAAAAGATTGTCCTAAGAATCTAACAAACTCTTTAATAGATAACTTACCAATTTTTACTTGAGACTCTAAATCAGTAAACTGTAAACTATATGCTTTAGATATATCTCGTTCAAAAACTTGTCTATAACAAGCACTTATCACTAAACTTTTTTCATCGTTAGACAAACTACTTTTCATTACAAATCTTTGATTAGGAACACCAGCTTGATTATATATTTGAGGCAAACGTAGACCTTGCATATCAACAGATGATCTTTTACGTACTTTATCGCTTAAACGAGAAGATTCAAATTCTAAAATTAATACATCAAAATATTGTTTTACTAATTGTTTAGAATCCAAATCATACTCAAATAAATTTAGAGATAATTTACGCATCTCACGTAGCGCCACTATTGCAGCAGCACTAGAACAAGCATTATCAATTAATTCTCTTAGTCCTCTTATATTAACGGAAAGAATATTAGAGTCTCCAGCAATAATTGCATAAGTTAAATATCTTAAAAACCAATCTAAATCACGTAAAGATTTTTTCATACGCTCAGATCCATATTTAACAACATTAATGGGTTTAAAACCTGTTGGTAATGGATCACTTGCATCAAACAATGCAGAAGAAATATTATCAAATAAATTAGTTGAAGAGTTTCCAGATAACTCTTGAGACATAGATGATTGATCATTAAAATCTATATCCAAAAATGAAGCTTGTGGTCTTTCTAGATAAGAAATAGAAGAACCTCCAACAAAAATTTTATCAGCAGCTCTAGAAACTAAAAAATTAGCGTTTTTAGTTAATAACTGCGCTACTTCCAAACGTTGATTACCAGAACTAAAAAAAGACACTAACTGACTTAACTCACCTAATTCTAAAAACCTATCTTGTTGCTCAGCTTGTAAAATACTAGATAACGAAACTGTTTTATACATTTTAGGTTGTACTAAAGGACTACCACCACTAGCTTTAACAATCATAAAAATATAAATCCTCGATTTTATAAATTAAAAATAATATCTAACCTTTTTATAATTATGCAATAACAAAGAAGTAAAACTATTAATATAATATAATTAAATATAAAAACTACCTTGAATATAGATAACTTTTTTAATACTTAAAATAATAATCAAAATATGAAGCAAATAGATAAACAAAATAATAAAAAATCTAAGTACATGCCTATTTTTGAACACTTCAATGAATTAAGATCAAGAATAATACTATCATTTACTATTTTTGTTATAATATCAATATTTTGTATAATTTATACAAAAGAAATAACATTAATTTTACAAAAACCTGCTATAGGAATTAAATTTTTACAATTAGCACCAGGAGAATATCTTTTCGTTTCTATTAAAATTTCAATCTATTCCGCAATTATTTTAAGCAGTCCTTTTAGTTTATATCAAATATTACAATTTATTTTACCTGGCTTAACAACTAAGGAAACCTCATATATTGTTCCTATACTCATAAGTTCTATTATATTATTTTTCTTAGGGACATTTTTTTCTTATAAATTTTTAATACCGATTACATTGCAATTTTTAATTAGATATGGATCTGAATTAATAGAACCAATGTGGTCATTTGATGAATATTTTAACTTTGTAACATTAATAATAATAAGCACAGGAATATGTTTTCAAATACCAATCATACAAATTTTATTAGGAATTACAAACATAATAAAATGGGAAAAAATGCTAGATAAATGGAAATATATTGCATTTATAGCAACTATAACAGGAGCTATTATAACACCTTCAACTGATCCAATTACTCAAATTTGCATGACAACAACTATATTAATATTATATTTTGGAGGAATAATTATACTAAAAACAATAAAAACATAAATAATATCACTGAATATATCAATTTATTATTTTGTGTTAAAGAATGAACATAGAATGTTATTATAGATAAAAAATAAAAAGTAAATTATAAACTAACTATGAAAATAAATAGTATACAACTCAAGATCACAGACATTTTAATCATACTATTCAGTATTACTAGTATAATAGCTATTTCAGTACAACCAACACACAGCTTTCCAGTATACGCTCAACAAGGATATGAAAATCCTAGGGAAGCTACTGGGAGAATTGTTTGTGCAAACTGTCATTTAGCACAAAAAACTGTATCAATAGAAGTACCAAAATCTATTTTACCCAACAGTATCTTTGAAGCTAAAGTTTCAATTCCATATGAAACTGATAGTAAACAAGTACTAGGAAATGGAGTAAAAGGAAATTTAAACACAGGTGCTGTTTTAATACTACCAGAAGGCTTTAAACTAGCTCCCAAGAATTTACTCAGTGACGAAATGAAAGATAAAACAAAAAATTTTTATGCACAACCTTATAGTAAATATAAGGAAAACATATTGGTGATTGGGCCTGTAGCTAGTAAAAACAATCAAGAAATTATATTTCCAATACTATCCCCAGACCCTCAAAAAGATAAAAATGTATTTTTCTTAAAATATCCAATATATGTAGGAGGTAACAGAGGACGTGGCCAAATTTATCCAACTGGAGAAAAAACAAATAATAATATAGTCACTTCCAATATAAATGGAACAATTAAAAGTATAGAGGAAAAAAGTTCAGGAGGTTTTTTAATAAATATACAAAAAACTGACGGAGAAATTGTCAATGAGGATATTCCAAAAGGTTTACAAATCATAGTTGCAGAAGGAAATACTGTTTCAATAAACCAAAATTTAACTAACGATCCTAATGTAGGAGGTTTTGGTCAAAATGAGACAGAAATTGTACTTCAAAGTCCCACTAGAATCAAAAATATGATTATATTTTTTATAAGTGTTACATTAGCACAAATATTTTTTGTCTTAAAGAAAAAACAATGGGAAAAAGTACAAGCAACAGATATGAACTTCTAACATTAAATTATAATTCAATGTACTAATTTGAATAAAATCAAGATAATAAAGTTTGTACAGCCTTAACAATTTGTTGAGGCTGTACAACAGTTGCTCTCTCTAAAGTACCGTTATAAGGAGTAGGAATATCTTGAGATGATAACCTAATAATAGGGGAATCTAAAAGATCAAAATAATTATCATTTACCTGAGCAATAACTTCAGCGGCTATTCCACCAGTTCTCATACATTCTTCAACAATTAATAAAAGGTGAGTTTTTTTCAAAGATTTAATAATTGAATCAATATCAATAGGTTTTAGCGATATTAAGTCAATAATTTCAGGATCATATCCTTGTTCAACTAATATATCTGTAGCTTGTAAAACATGGTAACGCATACGAGAGTAAGTTACAATAGTAACATCATTTCCGTACCTCACTAACTCAGCTTTATCTAAAGGAATAAAATATTCATGTTGAGGTATATTATCTTGTAAATTATACAACAAAACATGTTCAAAAAAAATTACTGGATTATTATCACGAATAGCAGATTTCAAAAGTCCTTTAGCATTATATGGAGTAGAACAAGCAACAATCTTTAAGCCTGGTATAGCCTGAAAATATGCTTCTAATCTTTGAGAATGTTCAGCACCAAGTTGTTTACCTACACCACCAGGCCCACGTATTACTAAAGGTATATTAAAATTACCACCAGAAGTATAACGCAACATACCTGCGTTATTAGAAATCTGATTAAATGCTAATAATAAAAAACTCATATTCATTCCTTCCACTATTGGTCGTAAACCAGTCATAGCTGCCCCAATAGCCATACCCATAAAACTATTTTCAGCAATTGGCGTATCTAAAACTCTAATATCTCCATACTTAATATGTAAATCCTTAGTAACTTTATAAGAACCACCATAATGTCCAACATCTTCTCCTAAGACGAACACAGATTCATCTTTTTGCATTTCTTCATCAGTAGCTTCACGTAAAGCATCAAACAAAAACATTTTACACATAATTTATCAATGTTATTTTATAAATTTATTAAATTAGAAATAGGTAAATTAATTATCTACAAATAAATATTTTGTTAGTTCATCTACACTAGGTTCTGGACTAGACAATGCAAAATCAACAGAATGTTGTACATTTTTTTTAACTTCTAATTCAATTTCGCTCAAAATACTAGAATCAACCAATTTATTTTTAATAATATAACTTTTAAAATTTTTAATTGGATCACGAGCTAACCATGCACTTTTTTCCTGCCTTGATCTCAATTCATCTGGATCAGCTAAAGAGTGTCCTCTAAAACGATATGTTAGTGCTTCTATTAACGTTGGACCTTTTCCTGATCTAGCTCGAGCTATGGCTTGTTTTGCAACACTTCTAATAGCTAAAACATCCATACCATCAACTTCGATGCCTGGTAAACCAAATGCTCGAGCTTTTTGATGGATCTCAGGTGAAGAAGTTGAACGATGATGAGCCATTCCAATAGCCCATTGATTGTTTTCTACAACAAATATAATAGGTAGTTTCCATAAAACAGACATATTTAAGCATTCAAAAAATTGACCATTATTAGTGGTACCATCTCCAAAAAAACAAACTGTAACATTTAATAAATTACTTTTATTTAAAATTTGTTGACTATAAATACTTTGAAACGATGCTCCAAGGGCTACAGGTATACCTTCACCAATAAAAGCAAAACCACCTAAAAAATTGTGTTGTGCAGAAAATATATGCATTGATCCACCACGCCCCTTACTACATCCAGTTTCTTTCCCAAATAATTCTGCCATAACATGTTTAGGATTAACACCTTTACTTAAAGCATGAACATGATCACGGTATGTACTACATACGTAATCTTCTGAATTTAGTAAGTTAATAACGCCAGTAGAAACAGCTTCTTGTCCATTATATAGATGAACAAAACCAAACATCTTGCCACGATAATACATTTGCGCACACATATCTTCAAAATAGCGTCCTAACAACATATCTTTATATAAAGATAAAGCAATATCTTTACTAATATCATTATTATCAGTAATACTACTTGACAAAACAGTTAATGGTACAACTGTTTTTCTTTTTTCTTTACACATCTTGATATAAACATCCTCTAGAATATTAATATATAAACTATAATAAAATAAATATGCCAACTAACTTATTATATCATAATTAAAAGAATAATACATAAAATATAACCAGACTATTTTAAAATATAAAATTATGTATAAAAAATATTATGATAATATTTTGGTAATTAATACAATGTTTACAACCAATTATTTTTTCAACTCACATACATATCATATGAAGTCAATAGAGACTGAACTAAAACAATTAAATCAAAATTTACATACAATGATTGCTGCAGAAAATCCAATTTTATACTCAGCTGCAGAACAATTATTTAATGCAGGAGGAAAGAGAATTAGACCCACAGTTATATTCTTAATATCTAAACTTCTTAATAAGAATCAAATAGTATCCATAGAACAAAAAAGATTAGCAGAAATAACTGAAATTATACACACAGCTAGTTTAGTACATGATGATATAATAGATAATTGTGACACGAGAAGAGGAATGGAAACTGTACATACTGCATTTAATAATAAAATAGCTGTACTAGCAGGAGACTTCCTATTTGCACAATCATCATGGTATCTAGCCAATTTAAACAACTTAGATGTAGTAAAAACTATCTCAAAAATTATCACTGATTTTGCAGAAGGAGAAGTACAACAAGGAATAAAATCTTTTGATTATCACATTTCAATAGAAGAATATATAGAGAAATCTTTTTATAAAACGGCTTCACTACTAGCTTGTAGCTGCAAAGCAACAACCATATTAAATAAAAGTAATAAAAACATACAAAACGATTTTTATTTATATGGTAAGCATTTAGGTTTAGCCTTTCAAATAATTGATGATATATTAGATATCACAGGATTATCCAAAGATCTAGGGAAACCTGCTGGATCTGATTTAATAAATGGAAATTTAACAGCACCATTAATACTTACACTAAATGAGAAATCCAAACTAAAAAAAATGATATATCAGGAATTTCAATTTAAAGAAAATGTTAATGAAGCTATTAAAATTATTAAAAATACTAATTCCATACAAAAAGCAAAAGATATTGCAGAGGAACACATACAACTAGCTATACATATAATAAAACGTAAATATTATTACACCAATAGTCAAGAATTGTTGCTATTAACTTATTACTTACTAAATAGAATTAACTGACACTATGAACTACCAGATTTAATAAATTGAATAAAATAATTAAAAGCAAATTGATCGATTAATACTAACTGAGATAATATTTTACGATTTAATGCAATATTTTTCTTTTTCAATAAATAAATAAATTGACTATAATTAATATTATAAAGTCTAGTTGCAGCATTAATACGAATAATCCACAAACGACGATAATTACGTTTTCGCTGTTTTCTTCCAATATATGAATACTTTAGAGCTTTAAGAACCTGTTGTTTAGCAGTACGAAAGAGCTTAGAATGAGAGCCTCTAAATCCTTTAGCTAATTTCAAAACTTTTTTTCTTCTCTTACGAGCAACATTACCTCTTTTAATTCTTGTCATATATATTTTTATACTACTAATTTAATTAAAATAAGGTAAATTACTAATAAAATTACCTTTATCATTAAAATGAACAATACTAATTCTACGTAATTTACGTTTTCTTTTACTACTTTTTTTCTGCAAAAGATGACTTTTACAAGATCTGCGCTTCAATAATTTACAATTGCTAGTAACTTTAAAGCGTTTACAGATTGAGCGATTGGTTTTTAATTTATACATATATATGATTATAATATATAAAGATTATGAAAATCTTTTACGAAAGTTATTAATAGAAGATATAAAAAACATTACCATAATCTTTATTAAATTAGAATTAAGTTCTTGAAAGATCTTCATATTTAAATTAAAAGCAATATTAGCTTCTGAAATAATTTGTTCAATCTGCTTTTTCGTTAAAGGTATATTATTTAAAGACTGTCTATATGAATCTTTAAATACTTTTTCGTTATCTATTAAATCAAAATCATAGAAACAGGTACCTCTATTATCAGGCAACTGCATAGCATTTTGAGCTATCTTTTTTAAAATTTGACCACCAGAAAGATCACCAATATATCTAGTATAAGAGTGAGCTATTAACAATTCTGGTGTTGAATAACCAATTTGATGAATTCTATCAATATAAACCTGAGTAGCTGATGAAGGTTTAATTTCACTAATCCAACTACCACCATAATAATAATCTAAATCTTTGATTAAACTTTCCTTACGACAAAGTTGTGGAAAATAAATAGCATTTACAGCTAAATTGCTTCGATTTTTTTCTATCTCCTCTTCAATAGCATCATAAATAAAATATAAATTTGCAACTAATTGTCTATAAGAATTTTTATCCACTACACCACCAAGAAAAGATTTAACAAAACTTACATTCTCAGCCATACTATGAGACTTAGTTGTCCCTTCACGTAATTGTTGAGCTAAATTAGTAGACATTTTCATCTCCTTATTAAAAATATACATTATAATCAATGTAATCAAGTAACTAATTATTATATTAATTTAAACAATAATTTCAATTCTATTAAAACATTATGCTGGAATATATTATATTTAAAAAAGTAAATAATTCAACAAATTATAATAAAATTTAAATTGACTGAAAGTATTCTTTAGAATGATTTAAACTACTATTAATCGCAGATTGACCTGGTTGCCAATTTGCGGGACAAACTTCATCAGGATGACTCTGAACATATTGTATTGCTCTTAAAGTTCTAATAGTTTCATCAACACTTCTGCCAACATCTAAACTATTTACAAGATAATGCTGTATAATTCCTTCTCTATCAATAATAAAAAGACCTCTCAAAGACTTACCTTCATCATTTAAAACATTAAATGATAAACTTATCTCTTTACGTAAATCTGAAACTAAAGGATATCTTAAATCACCAACACCGCCGGATTCTCTATCTAACTGCATCCATGCTAAATGACAATATTCACTATCTACAGATATACCCAAAATTTCTGCATCTAAAGATTTAATTTGATCATACATATCACTAAATGCCATAATTTCAGTAGGACAAACAAAAGTAAAGTCAAGTGGATAAAACAATAAAATCAAATATTTACCTAAATAGTCTGACAACCTAATTTGTTTAAATTCTTGTTCATAAACAGCAGTAGCAGAAAAATTTGGAGCTTTATCTCCGACTTGTAAAAAATTTTTGGTTAACATAATAATGTAAAATTAATTTATTAAGATAAAAATTTATAAAAGTTAAAATGCATAACAACAGTATATTATATAATAACTTAAAATTAATATCATCTTAAGTAAAAACCTATTTTAAGCTCAATAGCGGGGAATGGATTTGAACCATTGACCTTCGGGTTATGAGCCCGACGAGCTACCATACTGCTCTACCCCGCGAGTAAATTTATTGTACAACAAAAACAAATATTATTCAAAATATAATACCAAATAAATAAATAACAAAAAAGTAAAAAAAATACTAAGACATGAATATTTAATACGTAACATAAAAGGTATCACTTGATAACAACCAACTAATCTATCTTGAATTAAATAATCTGATGTTTTAATCCAAACTTGGCCATCATACCAACCTGATTCTTCATAAAAAACTGTTGCACTCATTAATCTTTTAACAATATAAGACCAACCCAAATATAACCTAACAAATAAACATAGTACAATAGTATTAGAAAATAATAAATTTAATAAAAAAAATTGACTAAAATTACTAACATTATTAAATACAGCAAGGAAAATACTAAAAAAAACAAATAAAACAATAAAAAGAAGTAAAAAACCAAATATAAAAGAATTTTTAGAAGATACTGACCAAGAAAAGAGAAAAGACTCTTTTAACAACAGATATTCATTTAAAGGTTGCTGATCAAATGGTACAGGACAATTACTTTTTTTGCTCAACATAAAGAATTTTAATAAAAATGTATAACTACATATTAATATGAATCTTTAAATCATATTAATGACAAAATAGTAAAAATAAAAAACATAGATACATTAAAAGCTATTATTTTTTGCATAAATAACTTTTTAGATCTAAAGTTAAATAATTGACTTTGATTAATAGAAGTTCCAATACTGCTATTATTAGGTGTATTAAGTAAAACAAAAAAAATAGTTAATAAACTAAAAACATACCAAAAACTTTTGACTAACATATCTCCACTAAAATAATAAAAATAAAATAAAAAATTTAATAATACAAAATGAAGTTACATAAACTTTATTAAATTTTTCTATCTCTAATCAAATACATAAAAAATATATAACAAAATTATTCACCTTGTATTTTTAAAAGAATAAAACCTAAAACTAAACCAATTAGTATCATAAATGGACTTATAAGAGCAGCTGTAGTTATTTCTGAAAACATTTAAAATCATCTCCTTAATATAAAATTCAACTAAAAGCCATTTCTACCCCAAACAACCAAAGCAATAGAAAATGTAAATACAGCTAATAAAGATCCCCAACCTAAACTAATAATATCTATCATTTATACCTTAAATAATAATAAACTATTTATTTAATATCAAAAGTTATTAAATCATCATTTAAATAAAAATTTAATTACTTAAATATCAATAAATATTCTAATTAATAGCATGCATTTTTTATATATACCTTAATTACTTTAACAAATAAATGTAAATTTTTAAAAATTATACATCCATAAATCATTTGTTAAAGTTAGTATAAAAATAACTACATATAATAAATTTTAACATAAAACAATAAATGCAAAGCACTATACACAATACAGATATAAAAATTACAGAAACTTTACTAACACCGAGATTTTATACTACCGATTTTGAGGAAATGGCAAAATTAGACATATCTCTTAATACTGAAGAATTTGAAGCACTCCTACAAGAATTTAGAGCAGATTATAACAAAAAACATTTTATAAGAGATGAAGAATTCAATAAATCATGGAATACGCTGGATAACAACACAAAACAACTATTTATAGAATTTTTAGAAAGGTCATGCACCGCAGAATTTTCTGGATTTTTACTATACAAAGAATTATCAAGAAGATTAACTACCACTAACCCAATACTTGCTGAATGTTTTCTATTAATGTCAAGAGACGAAGCCAGACATGCTGGATTTTTGAACAAGGCAATAGGAGATTTCAATATATCACTTGATTTAGGTTTTTTAACTAAAAGTAGAAAGTACACATTTTTTTCTCCTAAATTCATTTTTTATGCAACATACTTATCTGAAAAAATAGGATATTGGAGATATATTACAATTTATAGACATCTAGAAAAACACCCTGAATATCGTGTTTATCCAATTTTTAAATTTTTTGAAAATTGGTGTCAAGACGAAAACAGACATGGAGATTTCTTTGCAGCTTTATTAAAATCACAACCACAATTTTTAAATAACTTAGAATCAAAACTATGGTGTAGATTCTTTTTAATCAGCGTATTTGCCACAATGTATCTAAACGACTTCCAAAGATCTGATTTTTATAAATCAATAGGACTCGATGCAAGACAATATGATATGCAAGTCATACGTAAAACAAACGAAAGTGCTTCTAGGATATTTCCAATAGCAATAAATATTGATACGCCAGAATTCTTTCAATATTTAGATGAGTGTGCCTCAGAAAATAAAAAATTAATCGAAATAAATAAAAAAACGAACAAAAAATTTATGGATTTAGTCAAAATAACTAACATATACTCAAAAATAATAATTAATATTATAAAACTTTATTTAATAAAACCAATAGAATCTTGTTATATGAATAATACAATAAAATAAACAAGTGTAAAGCTTTATTTCTTTTTTTTAAAAAAAAAATTTTATATTTAATATATATACATTGATATATAAAAATAAGAGGAAATAAATGAATAATACAATCAATTTCAAAATGCCATCACCCACTTTTGGTGGCAGTACAGGAGGATGGCTAAGATCTGCAGAAGTAGAAGAGAAATACGCAATTACATGGAATAATAATACAAAAGATATATTTGAGATGCCTACTGGCGGATCAGCTATTATGGCTGAAGGAGATAATCTACTATATTTAGCTAAAAAAGAGCAATGCCTTGCATTATCTAATCAATTAAAAACTAAATTTAAAATCAACAATTTTAAAATTTATAGAATTTTTCCAAATGGAGAAGTTCAATATTTACATCCTAAGGATGGTGTTTTTCCAGAAAAAGTAAATGAAGGACGTATTGGAATAGGTAACATACAACATAATATAGGAAAAAATGAGAATCCTGTAAATAAAAAATTTACAGGTCAAGCAACATACGAATAGATTTAATATACAAATAACAACTAAAAGATTGTAGTCTCAGTCTTTTTTTGTTAGAATTAATTTGTATAATTAAGGGAGAGGTGGTAGAGTTGGTTTATTGCGTCTGATTTGAAATCAGATGAACTGCAAGGTTCCGTGGGTTCGAATCCCACCCTCTCCGTAAAAAATAATAAACAAAACTTAAAAAATTAATCAGAATTAACTGCTTGTTCAATGAAAGTAACAGCCTGATTTAAAGTTGCAATCTTCTCCGCATCTTCATCAGGTATTTCTATATCAAATTCTTCTTCAATGGCCATTACTAATTCAACAGTGTCAAGAGAATCAGCACCTAAATCGTTAGCAAAATTAGCTTCTAAAGTTACTAATTGCTTATCAACGCCCAGTTGTTGAGCAACAATATTCCTTACTGTTTCAAAAATTTTTGAATCTTTCTCTTTTGTTGACATAAATACTCCTAAAATATAAAAATAATGCCATTAAATACCTGTATCTATAGTAATAAATATAAAAACTACGATAGAAATAATATGATAAACTAACTAGGATAAACAATCAGTCTTTGATAACCTACTTTACCAAATGTAGAATACTTTAAATTATATAATCCAATTAAATAAGATTGTAACTTTCTTACATTATAACTACGAGGCAATAACTCAACTGAATCTCTATAAAAAAGCACAATTCTTTCTATAGCACATCTTGTTTCGCTCAAAGCATCTAACTCATTAAAGTTTTTTTGTAAACATATTTGTTGCCAACTTATATAAGAAACAGTTTTTGTATCTAGCATTTGCTTTAAAGCTCTACTGATATTATTTGAACTATTACTATGTATCGTATAAATCATAATATGTCTAGATTTAGCAACTTGACGTATTTTACTATTATGTTTAATACAAGATCTTAAACCTAAAATATAGTCAGCTTTCAACAAATCACGCGTCAACAATATAGATAATCGTAGATTACTAATTACCAACTCTATTTGCTGAATATTTATACCATATGCATATAATTTAGTTAATGTAGAATCTTCTATTTTACTACTATCATTTATTAATTTATTATTACTTAAAATATTAAATGGATAAAGAGAAGTTTCTATAGATAAATTAGAATTATTTATTGAAGTTTGACCTTTGGTAGTTAATGAATTGCATGATAATAAAACGGGTTTATTATAAATGGTATTATGATTATGTGAAACAAACTCTGTAAAACTTGAATTTTCACACTCAATAGAAATAGATCCATCAAAATTAAATTTACGACGCTGTAAAGATACGATAGATCCTTGAAGTATATTATCAACAACATGATCAACTTTCTCATGAATTATCCAGCTATTACGCTCATGAATTTCTATTGCAACTTGAAAAGCAGGTATAGCTTTTCTCTCTAAAACACTCTTTTGTGAACCCCGTCTTTTAGCTTCATCATCACCTAATGTCACATACTGTATGCCACCAATTAAATCAGAAAGAGTTGGATTTTTAATAATACTATGTAAATAATTTCCATGAGCCGTACCAACAAGTTGAACTCCTCTTTCAGCAATTGTACGTGCTGCTATAGCTTCTAATTCAGTACCAATTTCATCTATGATAATTACCTCAGGCATATGATTTTCAACTGCTTCTATCATAACTTGATGCTGTAATTCAGGTTTTGCAACCTGCATTCTCCTAGCACGTCCAATAGCGGGATGAGGTATATCGCCATCTCCTGCAATTTCATTAGAGGTGTCTATAATAACAACCCTTTTTTCCATTTCATCAGCTAAAACCCTTGTTATTTCACGTATCGCAGTTGTCTTACCTACTCCAGGTTTACCTAATAAAAGTATTGATTTCCCTGTATATAAAATATCTCTAATAGTACTAATTGTACCGAATATAGCACGACCAACGCGAAAAGTTAAACCAATAATATTACCTTTTCTATTTTTTATAGAACTAATTCTATGTAATGTACATTCAATACCAGACCTATTATCTCCACTAAATTGAGGTATTTTTTTAATACATAAATCTAAATCGTTCCAAGAAATATTAACTATTGACAAATACTCTGGCCCATCTGGAAAACGAGCTTCTGGTCTTCTTCCTAAATCCATTACTATTTCTATCAAAAATTTTTTGTTCGGATGCTTATTCAAGGGATCTTTTATAAATTCAGGTAGAATATTTAAAAGCTTATCTAAATCATCAGCTATTAACATTAACTTATATTAAAAATATAATTGTATATTAAAAAATAGACATAACTTAAATAAATTATATCCTAAAAAAGATAGCAAAAAAACATTAATTAAAATATAATAGAATACTATAAAATCAAAATGCATGAAAAAACATTTAATAAACATAAAATTTATTCCTAACAATATAAAAAAAGTCAGTGAAAAATCACACAAAAATTTAAAATTTGTTGGATATAAAAAAATTTCAAGGTATCATATTATACCAATTGTACAATTTCCAAATAAAAAAAGAATATGGTTACTTAGAGAAGAAATTAAATACAAAATATCAACTCTTATTACTACAATTTAATTAAATAAAATAAATTTACCATGATCAAAATAAAAGATGTTACACAACTTATTAATTCCATTTATCAAAATGACATAGAGAATTTAAAAATAGAAAAAAAAAGTACTAAAATTACAATCAGCAAGTTAAAAATATCAAAATATCATAATCCAATTTCACTAACTATCAATAGCAATCAAAAGTACAAAAAAAGTACAAAAAAAGTACAAAAAACGACCGAGAAAAGAGAAGTCATCAACAAAATTCAACAAGAAAACAAAATAGAACATTCTAATCTTTATTCAACAATTATCTCACCAATGGTTGGCACTTTCTATAAGTCACCAGCTCCTAATGAAACTTCTTTTATAGAAATTGGTGAAATTGTAAAACCCAAGCAAGTAGTATGCATAATTGAAGCAATGAAATTAATGAATGAAATAGAATCTGAAGTCACAGGAGAAGTTGTAGAAATTTTAGTTAAAGATGGAGATATAGTAGATTGTGGACAAGCACTTCTAAAAATTAAAGTTAAATAAAATAAAAATTTTAAAGATTGTTAACAGAGGATAACAATAATAACAACTATAAACTATAATAATAGATGTAGAATGATAAAAACTCGTAACTCATTACATATGAGAAACTAGATGATAATAAACAAAAAACTGCACAAATCTTTTGCCTGAGTGTTTTATCAATTGTCTCATTTTATGAATACAATTTATAGAGAGGAGAATCTCGATGACAACTAGCTCAACAGAGCAAGAGACAAGCAAAGTAAAAGTAACAGTAGAAAAAAACCCAGTTGCGACATCTTTTGAAAAATGGGCAAAACCTGGACACTTTTCAAGAACACTAGCTAAGGGACCAAGCACAACTACGTGGATATGGAACCTACACGCAAATGCACACGACTTTGATAGTCATACAAGCTCTTTAGAAGATATATCTAGAAAAATTTTTAGCGCACACTTCGGTCAATTAGCTATCATATTTCTATGGTTAAGCGGAATGTACTTCCATGGAGCAAAATTTTCTAATTATGTAGCATGGTTAAGCAATCCAACAACAGTAAAACCCAGCGCACAAGTAGTATGGCCAATTGTTGGACAAGAAATCTTGAATGGAGATGTCGGTGGAGGATTCCAAGGTCTTCAAATAACTTCAGGTTTTTTCCAGTTATGGAGATCATCAGGTATAACAACAGAATTTGAATTATACGCAACTGCTATTGGTGGACTTGTTATGTCTTTACTGATGATATTAGCTGGATGGTTCCACTATCACAAATCAGCTCCAAAATTAGAGTGGTTTCAAAATGTTGAATCAATGATGAACCATCATTTAGCTGGGTTGCTTGGACTAGGATGTCTTGGATGGTCAGGACATCAAATTCACATAGCTTTACCAATAAATAAATTATTAGATTCAGGAGTATCTCCTCAAGAAATACCTCTGCCTCATGAATTTATGGTAAATAGAGACTTAATGACTGAACTATATCCTAGCTTTGCAAAAGGTATACTTCCATTTTTTACATTGAACTGGAATGAATACTCTGACTTTCTTACATTCAAAGGTGGACTAAACCCTATAAATGGAGGTCTTTGGCTAAGCGATATAGCACATCATCATTTAGCTTTATCTGTTATGTTTTTAATAGCTGGTCATATGTACAGAACTAATTGGGGTATTGGACATAGCATGAAAGAAATTCTTGAAGCGCACAAAGGACCATTTACTGGAGAAGGACATAAAGGTCTATATGAAATTTTAACAACATCTTGGCACGCACAATTAGCAATTAATTTAGCAATGATGGGATCTTTAAGCATTATTGTTGCGCATCATATGTATGCAATGCCTCCTTATCCTTTTATAGCTACAGATTATGCGACACAACTTTCACTTTTTACACATCACATATGGATTGGAGGATTTTGCATAGTAGGAGCAGGAGCACACGCTTCAATTTTCATGGTTCGTGACTATAATCCAGCACAAAATTATGATAATGTACTAGATAGAATAATTAGACATAGAGATGCAATTATATCTCATTTAAATTGGCTATGTATTTTTCTTGGTTTTCACTCATTTGGACTATATATACATAATGACACTATGCGAGCATTAGGAAGATCACAAGATATGTTTTCAGACACAGCAATACAGTTACAACCAATATTTGCTCAATGGATTCAAAATATACATAATTTAGCACCTAGTAATACTAGTCCAAATTCATTAGCAACTACAAGCTACGTATTTGGCGGTGATATTGTCTCAATAGCTAATAAGATAGCAATTGCTCCAATAAAACTTGGAACAGCAGATTTTATGGTTCATCATATACATGCTTTTACTATACATGTAACTGTATTAATTCTAGTTAAAGGATTCCTATTTTCAAGAAATTCCAGACTAATACCTGACAAATCAAATTTAGGTTTTCGCTTTCCATGTGATGGACCTGGTAGAGGTGGTACATGCCAAGTTTCTGGTTGGGACCACGTATTCTTAGGACTATTCTGGATGTACAACTCATTATCTATAGTCTTATTTCATTTTAGTTGGAAAATGCAATCAGATGTATGGGGAAGTATAACAAATACAGGTAATATTTCACATATTACTGGAGGAAATTTTGCTCAAGGATCAATCACAATTAATGGATGGCTAAGAGATTTTCTTTGGGCACAAGCATCACAGGTAATACAATCTTATGGTTCAGCATTATCAGCATATGGACTAATATTTTTAGGCGCACATTTCATATGGGCATTTAGCTTAATGTTTTTATTTAGTGGACGTGGTTATTGGCAAGAATTAATTGAATCAATTGTTTGGGCCCACAATAAAGTAAAAGTAGCACCATCAATTCAACCAAGAGCCCTAAGTATTACACAAGGAAGAGCAGTCGGATTAGCTCATTATTTACTAGGAGGAATAGGTACAACATGGGCATTTTTCCTAGCAAGAATAATATCAGTAGGATAAGGATAAATAAAAATGGCAACAAAATTTCCAAAATTTAGCCAAGCGCTATCACAAGATCCTACAACAAGAAGGATTTGGTACGGAATAGCTACGGCACACGACTTTGAAAGTCATGATGGCATGACAGAAGAAAACCTATACCAAAAAATTTTTGCTTCTCACTTTGGACATATAGCAATAATATTTTTATGGACATCTGGTAATTTATTTCATGTTGCATGGCAAGGCAACTTTGAAAAATGGGTCTTACAACCACTAAAAACAAAACCAATAGCTCACGCAATTTGGGATCCACATTTTGGGCAACCAGCTATTAAAGCATTTAGTAAAGAGGGATCATCATATCCAGTTGATATAGCATTTTCGGGATTATATCATTGGTGGTATACAATAGGTATGAGAACTAATAATGACTTATATAATGGAGCACTGTTTCTGTTAGTTTTATCTACTATTATGCTATTTGCAGGATGGCTACATCTACAACCAAAATTTAAGCCAGGACTATCATGGTTTAAAAATAATGAATCAAGATTAAATCATCACTTATCAGGATTATTTGGTGTAAGCTCACTTGCATGGACAGGACACTTAGTTCACGTAGCAATTCCAGAATCAAGAGGACAACATATAAGATGGGAAAATTTCACTAAAATTTTACCTCACCCAGATGGTCTAACACCATTTTTTACAGGAAAATGGTTCGAATATGCCAATGAACCAGATAGCTTAAAACATGTATTTGGAACTTCAGAAGGATCTGGAACAGCAATACTAACATTTCTTGGAGGTTTTCATCCACAAAGCCAATCTTTATGGCTTACCGATATGGCTCATCATCATTTAGCAATCGGTGTTATATTCATTATTGCAGGTCATATGTATAGAACTAACTGGGGTATTGGACACAATATAAAAGAAATCCTTGAAGCTCATAAGCCACCAAGTGGAAAGTTAGGTAATGGACATAGTGGTTTATATGAAACAATCACAGAATCACTACATATACAACTAGGTTTAGCATTAGCTGCTGTAGGTACAATTACATCGCTCGTTGCACAACATATGTACGCACTACCACCATATGCATTTATGGCTAAAAGTTTTACAACTCAAGCAGCATTATATACTCATCACCAATATATAGCAGGATTTTTAATGGTTGGGGCATTTGCACATGGAGCAATATTCTTTGTAAGAGACTATGATCCTGAGCAAAATAAAAATAATGTATTGAGTAGAATGTTAGAACATAAAGAGGCGATTATATCACATTTAAGTTGGGTATGTTTATTTCTTGGTTTTCATACATTAGGTTTATACATCCATAACGATACAATGTTAGCATTTGGTACACCAGAAAAGCAAATACTAATTGAACCATTATTTGCACAATGGATTCAGGCAAGTTCAGGAAAAGCGCTATATGGATTCAATGTATTATTATCTTCATCTTCTAGCGTAGCTAGTAAAGCAGGAACGAGTATCTGGTTACCTGGATGGTTAGAAGCTATTAATAATAATAAGAATTCATTATTTTTAACAATTGGTCCTGGAGACTTTTTAGTACATCATGCAATTGCTCTAGGTTTACACACAACAACATTAATCCTAGTAAAAGGTGCATTAGATGCCAGAGGATCAAAACTAATGCCAGACAAAAAAGACTTCGGTTATAGTTTCCCTTGTGATGGTCCTGGAAGAGGTGGAACATGTGACATATCAGCATGGGATGCATTTTATTTATCAGTTTTTTGGATGCTAAATACTATTGGCTGGGTGACTTTTTACTGGCACTGGAAACATATCACAATTTGGCAAGGTAACACTAACCAATTTAATGAATCTTCAACATATTTAATGGGTTGGTTAAGAGATTACTTGTGGCTTAATTCATCTCCGCTAATTAATGGATATAATCCTTATGGAATGAATAACTTATCTGTATGGGCATGGATGTTCTTATTTGGTCACTTAATATGGGCAACAGGTTTTATGTTTTTAATCTCTTGGAGAGGATATTGGCAAGAATTAATAGAAACATTAGCATGGGCTCATGAAAGGACACCACTAGCAAACTTAGTAAGATGGAAAGATAAACCAGTAGCGCTATCAATAGTACAAGCAAGACTAGTCGGTCTAGCGCACTTTTCAGTAGGATACATATTAACTTATGCTGCATTTGTGATTGCATCAACAAGTTCAAAACTCGGTTAAAGTATAAACAATACAAAAGTTCATTGTTTATAATAAAAGCAAAAGATAATTCATATGTTTACAAATTATTTTTTGCTTGTTCAGAAAGATTGAAATAATTATACAAATAAGATAAAATTTGGCTATGTTCTAATATATATATAAGTAAATAATATATGGCTAAAGAAAGTATGATACAAAGAGAACTTAAAAGACAAAAATTAGCTCTCAAGTATTATGATCAGAGAAAAAAGATTAAGAATTCAATCAAATTAAGTACAAATTTTGAAACAAATATTGAACTACAGAAAAGATTACAAAAAATACCAAGAAACAGTCTAAGGTGTAGAAAAAGAAATAGATGCTGGATGACTGGAAGAAGTAGAGGCTTTTATAGGGATTTTGGATTATCTAGACACGTGCTAAGAGAAATGGCACACTCATGTTTATTGCCAGGAATTAAAAAATCTAGCTGGTAAAATATAAAATAATTCTCCATGTAGTTAAACTACCTAGAGAATTAATAACAACAACAAATTAATAGTATAAATAATAAACTATAAACCTAATTGATTTCCCCTACGATACTGTAAATAAGCAGCTACTAATAAACCGGATAATGTGACAGGAATTAAGCCAAGAACTATTCCTGATAGAAGTGGTTCTACCATATATAAAATAAAAAAAATAATACAAATACAATAAAAATTTTATAATAAAAAACTTCAACAACTATCTAAAACCAATTGCTGCCTGCCAAACAAAAGCTAATAATAAAAAAAAGACAGGAATTATTGGTAATATATCCACTAATGGACGAAATAATAAATATGCATCTGGTAGCTTAGCAAAAAACATAATTGTAGTCATAACACCTCTTAAAATATAATAATAAATTAATATGCATGTAATACTAATATATAAGATTACAATAAATATACTAATTTCTACTATCTATTATAAAAATATGCAATATATATACATAATTATATAAGTAAAATATTTTATCATTAATAAATAGTATTATATACTAATAGAGTATAATATATATTCACAGAACACATTATCAAGGAAAAAAATTTATGACACTTGTTGTTCAATTATTAGTATTCATACTAGTAATGTTATCAATTATATTAGTAGTAGGAATACCGGTTACGCTTGCATCTCCAGGTCAATGGGAAAAATCAAAAAACTTAGTTTATACTAGCATAGGCATATGGGTTGGACTTATAATAGTTACAGGTATTCTTAACTCATTTATTGCATAATAATAACAGTAAAATTGGTAGGAAAGAAAACAATTCTCTTCTACCTTTATTTTAATTAAATAATTGACAAAAATTATATATTTTGTTATTCATGTAATTATGATTAAAATATCACGCGGGTATAGCTCAGTGGTAGAGCGCAACCTTGCCAAGGTTGATGTCGCGCGTTCGAATCGCGTTACCCGCTTATTAATTTATTTATCAATCAATAATTATGCCTCTTTAGAATTTGCATCTATTACAGTATCTTCTGTCGTTTCTGATTTATTTGTATCATAAACTTCTTTACCCAAATTCATCATTAATTGCTGTAATTCACTATGTAGAACTTTAATCTGTTCATAGTTATCATCTTTTACTGATTGCTTTAGTAGGCTAATTTTTTCTTCTAACTTTTGTTTTATGGAAGAATCTAATTTATCACCTAATTCTTTTATTTGATTTTCAGATTGATAACAAAGTGCATCAGCATTATTCTTTAAATCTATTTGCTCACGCTTTTGTTTATCTAATTCAGCATTTTGTTGAGCATCCTTAATAAGCTGTTCAACCTCTTCTTTGGGTAATGTAGATGCACCTGTAATTGTTATTGACTGCTCTTTTCCAGTACCTTTATCCTTTGCAGTAACTGAAAGAATACCATTAGCATCTATGTCAAAAGTAACTTCTATCTGAGGAACACCTCTAGGAGCTGACATAATTCCATCTAACCTAAATGTACCTAAACTCTTATTATCTTTAGTAAATTCTCTCTCTCCTTGAAGAACATGTATTTCAACATTTGGTTGATTATCAACAGCTGTAGAAAATACTTCAGACTTTTTGGTAGGTACAGTCGTATTTCTAGAAATGATTTTAGTCATTACACCACCTAAAGTTTCAACACCTAAAGATAGAGGAGTAACATCTAATAGCAGAATATCTTTAACTTCACCAGCTAAAACTCCAGCTTGAACTGCTGCACCTATTGCCACCACTTCATCTGGATTCACACTTTGATTAGGATCTTTACCAATATAATCCTTTACTAACTTTTGAATCGCAGGTATTCTTGTTGAGCCACCTACTAACACAATTTCATCAATATCTTTTGAAGTCAATTGCGCATCCTTTAATGCATTATCTACCGGCACCTGACAGCGTGATATTAAAGACGAACATAAATCTTCAAATTTTAAACGTGTTATACTTTTTTCTAAATGTTTTGGTCCAGTATCAGTAGAAGTAATAAAAGGCAAATTAATATCAGTTTGTAACAAACTTGATAATTCCATCTTTGCTTTTTCAGCCGCTTCTGTTAATCTCTGTAAAGCTTGCCTGTCTTTACTTAAATCAATTCCTTCATCATTTTTGAACTCAGAAACTAACCAATCTACTATTTTACGATCAAAATCATCACCACCTAAGTTAGTATCTCCTGATGTAGATAAAACTTCAAAAACTCCATCTCCTACTTCTAAAATAGAAACATCAAATGTACCTCCGCCTAAGTCAAAAACTAATACAGTTTCATTATTTTTTTTATCTAAGCCGTATGATAATGAAGCAGCTGTAGGTTCATTAATAATTCTTAAAACATCTAATCCTGCAATTTGTCCAGCATCTTTCGTAGCTTGCCTTTGCGAATCATTAAAATAAGCTGGTACAGTAATAACAGCCTGAGTAACAGTCTGCCCTAAATAACTACTAGCATCTTCTACTAACTTCCTTAATACTTGAGCAGATATTTCTTCTGGAGCAAAACTTTTATTCAAAGCTGGGCAGTCAAGCTTCACATTAACTTTATTATCCGTATTAACAACATAAGACAATTGATCAATATCTTGCAATATTTCTTCATATTTACGACCAATAAATCTTTTTACAGAATAAAAAGTATTCTCTGGATTCATAACTGCCTGTCTTTTAGCAATATTTCCTACTAATTTATCTTGTTTCTTTGTATAAGCAACAACAGAAGGAGTTGTACGTAATCCTTCTTTATTAGAAATAACTGTAGGTTTACCACCTTCCATAACAGCAACAACAGAATTTGTTGTACCTAAATCAATTCCTATTATTTTAGTCATTGAAAAACTCCAAATTTATAATTAATAGACTCATATACATGATAATATTCTACTATATTAATAAAAAAATAAATAAGTAATTACCGAATTAAAAATCAAATGTAATATATAAACTTGAAAATTCATTAAAATTACAAGATAATATATAAAACGTTAAGATATTTAATTAACTAAAATAGGAATATTAATGTCAATTGGAATAATCGGAAGAAAGATAGGAATGACGCAAATATTTGATGAAAAAGGATATGCAATACCAGCAACTTTATTAAAAGTTGGACCATGTACAGTAACACAAATAAAACAAACTAAAGAACATGCAAAAATTCAAATAGGTTATGAATATATACAACCAAATAAACTGAATAAACCAATTATAGGACACTTTAAAGTAAATAAATTACCCTGTTTTAAACATTTAATAGAATACAAGAGTAATAACTGGAAAGAATTAAGTATTGGACAAATTATTAACGTTTCACAACTTAATAAGAATAACTACGTTAATATATCTGGAATAAGTATCGGAAAAGGATTTAGTGGATACCAAAAAAGACATCACTTTCACAGAGGACCTATGTCACACGGTTCTAAAAATCATAGACAACCAGGTTCAATCGGAGCAGGAACAACACCTGGTAGAGTTTTTCCTGGAAAAAAAATGGCAGGTAGAATGGGAAATACAAAAGTAAGTATAAAAAATATATCAATACTAGATATAGATACTAAACACAACATAGTTGTTATTAAAGGATCCGTACCCGGTAAAAAAGGCAATATCATTTATATACATCAAAGATAAAATATGAGTATTACAAAAGAACTAAAATATACATTTTCATCTAACGACCAAGAAGAAAATTCAAAGATTATTCAACTCAAGATAATCAATGAGCATCAAGAACAGATGTACCTAATACATCGAGCATTAAAACAGCAACTTAAAAATAATAGAATTAGAAATGCTCATAGTAAAACAAGAAGTGAAGTCAGAGGTGGTGGAAAAAAACCTTGGAAACAAAAAGGAACAGGGAGAGCAAGAGCTGGATCAAGCAGATCTCCATTATGGAAAGGTGGAGGAATAATATTTGGACCAAGAAAAAAATTATATACATCTAAAATTAATAAAAAAGAAAAACGACTAGCTATCAATACGCTACTAGCTAATAAATTTACCAGCACAATTATAACACATCAGATATTAGATGATATAATTACTCCTAACACAAAGACTGCAATTTCAGAAATTAAAAAACTTGGAGTTACAATACAAAAACAACAAAGAATACTCGTGATTGTATATAAGAAAACACAACTTCTATATTTATCATTTCGCAACATATATAATTTAGAAATTATTGAAGTACATAGCATTAACATAATATCTTTACTAAAAGCCGATAAAATCATCATAACTTCCTGTGCATTAGAACAAATTAACAAAAGAAATTTTTAAAGCAATATGACAAAACAAAACATAAAGGTAGATCCAGATATAATAAAATATCCAGTAATAACAGATAAAACAACAAAAGATGTAGAAAACAATATATATTGCTTTAAAGTAACAAAAAAAAGCAATAAAAATCAAATAAAAGCTACAGTCGAAGAAGTTTTTAATGTAAAAATAAAAAAAATAAATACACTAAATATGCCTCAAAAAATAAAAACAGTTGGTAGATTTAAAGGAAAAACAACACAATATAAAAAAGCTATAATTCAACTGTACAAAGAATACAAAATTGAATTATTTGAAAATTAAATATAAAGAAAAAATAGCAATTAATTAATTATATATATGGCAATACGTTTATATAAATCATACACTCCAGGGACACGTAATAGAACAGTATCTACATTCAGCGAAATTACTAAAAATAGACCAGAAAAAAAACTTGTGAAACACAAACATTCATTTCAAGGAAGAAATAATAGAGGTGTTATTACATCAAGACACAAGGGTGGTGGACACAAAAAAAAATACAGAGTTATAGACTTCAAAAGAAATAAAAGAGATATACTAGGAATAGTAGCAAGTATTGAGTACGATCCTTACAGAAATGCAAGACTTGCATTAATTAACTATAAAGACGGAGAAAAAAGATATATTTTACAACCAAGATCACTAACTATTGGAAGTGAGATTATTGCAGGCAATAATTCTCCAATAGAAGTAGGTAATGCTTTACCATTAGAAAAAATTCCACTGGGAACAGCTGTTCACAATATAGAGCTTAAACCCCAAAAAGGTGGACAAATTGTTAGAGCTGCAGGTACATACGCACAGATCGTAGCTAAAGAAAATAATTTAATTACATTAAAACTACCTTCTAGCGAGGTAAGAACAATAAACAAAAAATGTTACGCAACAATAGGACAAATAGGTAATATAGACTATAATAATATTAAAATAGGAAAAGCTGGAAGAAAAAGATGGCTAGGAAAAAGACCCAAAGTTCGAGGTGTAGTCATGAATCCAATTGATCATCCACACGGAGGCGGTGAAGGAAGATCTCCGATAGGTAAACCAAGACCAGTAACTCCATGGGGCAGACCAGCATTAGGACAAAAAACAAGAAAGAAGAAAAAATATAGTAATATGTACATACTTCGTCGTCGCAAATAAATAAAAAAATAAACAATAACTACTATATATGTCAAGATCAATATTCAAAGGGCCTTACATTGAATTTAAATTACTCAAAAAGATTGAGAAACTCAACAATCTAAAAACAAAAGAAACTATTAAAACTTGGTCAAGATCATCCACAATAATTCCTGACATGATTGGCCATACAATTGCCGTATATAACGGAAAACAACATTTTCCAGTATTTATATCAGAACAAATGATTGGCCATAAATTAGGAGAGTTTGTTCCAACAAGAACTTTCAGAAGTCACATAAAAAATGATAGAAAAACAAGAAAGTAATTAATGAATAAAACACAAATTAAGTCACAAGCTACAAGCAAATACATAAGAACATCTCAATATAAATCTCGTAGAGTACTTGAACAAATCAAAGGCAAAAGCTATAGTGAAGCAAGATTAATGCTAGAATTTATGCCATATAGAATTTGCAAAATAATCATCAAAACATTAGACTCAGCATTTCACAATATGAAACAAAATTTAAGCATTAACAAAAAACAAGTAAGAATAATAGAAGCATACGCCAATAAAGGACCTATTCTAAAAAGGTTCCAGCCTAGAGCACAAGGAAGAGCATTTCCAATAAAAAAACCTACATGCCATATAACAATAAAACTAGAAACATAATAACATGGGACAAAAAATACATCCGTCAGGATTTCGTATAGGAATAACTGAATCACATAAATCATCTTGGTTTTCAGATATGAAAAGATATCCTACGCTCATAGAAGAAGATTACAAAATAAGATATTATATAGAAAATAATTTAAAAAAAGCAAGTATTTCTACAATTAAAATAGATAGAAAACTAGACCAAACAGAAGTTCATATATATACGGCTAGACCAGGTATTATTTTAGGCAAATCAGGATCAGGTATCGATACAATTAGAAATGAAATGATGAGGAAGTTAAAAATATCTAACAAAATTAGAATTAACATAATAGAAATCACAGAACCTGATAAAGAAGCAATATTGCTTGGTCAATGGATTGCACAACAACTAGAGAAAAGAATAGCTTTCAGAAGAGCTGTAAGACAAGGAATACAAAAAGCACACAAAGCAAATATAAATGGCATCAAAATACAAATCTCAGGGAGACTTAATGGAGCAGAAATTGCTAGAAAAGAATGGGTTCGTGAAGGCAGGGTACCACTGCAAACTCTTAGAGCAAATATTGACTATGCATATACTCGAGCACATACAATTTATGGTATATTAGGTATCAAAATATGGCTATTTAAAGATGAAAAAATTAAATTATAAATATCAACACTCTAATTATGCTCAGCCCTAAAAGAACAAAATTTAGAAAGCAACATCGTGGACGCATGAAAGGAAATGCAAGTAAAGGAAATAAAATTATATTTGGAGAATATGCTTTACAAGCAACTGAACCAACATGGTTAACTTCTCGACAAATAGAAGCAACAAGAAGAACTATAACAAGATACGTAAAAAGAGGAGGAAAATTATGGATTAGAGTTTTTCCTGATAAACCAATAACTGCAAGACCAGCTGAAACCAGAATGGGCTCTGGAAAAGGTGCTCCAGAATACTGGGTAGCAGTAATTAAGCCAGGTCATATTATATTTGAAATTGCAGGAGTACCACAAAATGTAGCTCAGCAAGCGATGCGTTTAGCATCTTACAAATTACCAATTAAAACAAAATTTATTATAAAAGATACAGTTGCTTAGTAAATATATATTATGAATTATTTCAAAAAACAAATTTCATGAATATAAAAAAAGAAATAACAGAATTAAAGAAAGAACTGGTCATACTAAGAATGAACAAAATTACAAAACAAAAAAACGAAAAACATAAAATCAAGCAAATTCAAAATAAAATATCTCAAATACTTAATATAAACCACAACAAAAAAAAGTAAATGCCTAAAAAAGAAACATTTGGAACAGTAGTTAGCAATAAAATGAATAAAACTATAACAGTAGTCGTCAAAAATCCATCTGCACATAAAAAATACGGTAAAATAATAAATAGAACCAATAAATATTACGTTGATGATCCTTCTAACGAGTGCAATATAGGTGATACAGTAAAAATACAAGAGACAAGACCATTAAGTAAAAATAAGCGTTGGAAAATAATTGAATTAATAAAAAAATAATGATACAAACACAAACTTACTTAAACATAGCGGATAATAGCGGTGCGCGTAAAATTATGTGTATTAAAGTTTTAGGGACTAATAATCCAACATATGGTAAAATAGGAGACATCATTATAGGAGTTGTCAAAGATGCTTCACCAAACATGCCTATAAAGAGATCAGAAGTTGTTAGAGCAGTAATTGTCAGAACTAAAAAAACACTACGTAGATCTGATGGAATGAGCGTACGTTTTGACGAAAATGCAGCTGTTATAATTAACAAAGATAAAAATCCTAAAGGTACAAGAGTATTTGGACCAATAGCAAAAGAATTACGAGACAAAAACTTTACTAAAATTATATCACTAGCACCAGAAGTAGTTTAAAAAAACTAATATCATGAAAATTAAAATAAAAAAAGGCGATGATATTAAAATAATATCAGGAAAACATAAAGGAGAGTACGGAAAAGTTTCTTCAATACTAAAAAAAAATAACAAGGTCATTATAGAGAATATAAACATAAAAATAAAACACATAAAACCTAAACAAGCAGATGATAAAGGATATATAAAAAAAATAGAACAACCAATACACTACTCAAATATAAAATTAATCCAAAAAACTGAATAAACATTAATTATGAGTCAATCATTAAGAGAAACTTACGAGAATAAAATATTTTCAGAATTGTTAAAAGAATTTAATTATCAAAATGTACATGAAGTACCTAAGCTAGTTAAAATCACAATTAACCGAGGAATAGGAGAAGCTGCTCAAAATAATAAAGCAATAGATAAAAGCATAAAAGAATTTGCACACATAACAGGACAAAAACCAATAATTACCAAAACTAAAAAATCTATCGCAGGTTTTAAAATTAGAGACAATATACCGATAGGTTTAAAAGTAACACTGAGAAGAGATAAAATGTACAATTTTTTAAATAAACTAATAAATTTATCTCTCCCTCGCATTAGAGATTTTAGAGGAATTAGCCCAAAACAATTTGATGGTCGTGGAAACTACAATCTAGGGCTAAAGGAACAAATCATTTTTCCAGAAATTAATTACGAACAAATAGATAAAATTAGAGGCATGAATATCACCATTGTAACAACAGCAACAAATGATAAAGAAGGCTTAATTTTATTAAAAAAGTTTGGTATGCCCTTTAGATTATAAATCTAAGTCTAATAGAATATAAGAAACAACAAAATAAATAATATAAAATATGATCAATGATATGATTTCGGATATGCTAACAAAAATAAGAAACGCTAACTTAGCTAAACACCAAATAGTTCAGGTACCAGCAACAAAAATAACTAGAAATATTATTAAAGTTTTACAACAAGAAGGTTTCGTATATGAATTCGAAGAAATAGAATCAGATTTCAAGAATCAAATACTAGTTTCTTTAAAATACAAAGGCAAAAACAAGATGCCCATTATAACAGAATTAAAAAGAATAAGTAAACCAGGATTAAAGGTATATGCAAGTCATAAGGAATTACCAAAAGTGTTGGGTGGTATTGGCATTGCCATCATATCAACTTCAAAAGGAATAATGACAGACAAAACAGCTAGGCAGTTTGGATTAGGCGGAGAGGTATTGTGCTACATATGGTAAACAAATATATTACATAAAAACTAAAAAAAGATATGTCAAGAATAGGTAAACAAGAAATTATAATACCAAACAATATTGAAGTGATTATAAATAAAAATGAAATATTGGTAAAAGGTAAAAAAGGTAACTTATCTTATAAAATTTCTGAACTTATAGAAATAGAAACAAAAAATAACATAATAAAATTAACAAAAAAGAAGATAACACAAAAAGCACAAGCTATACATGGACTATCAAGAAGTATAATAAATAATATGATACAAGGTGTATCAAAAGGATTTGAAAAAAAATTAATTATAGAAGGAGTTGGATACAGATCACAGATTGACGGGAGAAACTTAATTTTAAACATGGGATATAGCCATCCAGTAAAAATAGAACCACCGGAAGACATAAATATTAAAGTTGAAAACAACATAAATATCTTAGTATCAGGAATTAATAAAGAAACAGTAGGTCAAATTGCAGCAACAATTAGATCAATTAGACCACCTGAACCATATAAAGGAAAAGGAATTAGGTATCATAACGAAATAATTAAAAAAAAGATAGGTAAAGCAGGTAAATAAAATTGACTTTTATAAATTAATACAAATAATGAAATCAAATAATAAAAAAAAACTCAGGTTATACATTTTTAAATCCAATAAACATATCTATGCAAGCTTAATAGATGACAGCACTCAAAAAGTAATAACGAGCAGCTCAACAATATCAAGGGAGATAAAAGATAAAATTAAATGCACAAAAAATTGTGCTACATCACACATGGTAGGAAAACATATAGGTATTAAGCTTAAGAAACTAGGTATCACAGAAATTATTTTCGACAGAGGTAAAAACTTATACCATGGACAAGTCAAAGCAATCGCAGAAGCAACCAGAAAAGAAGGCATTATATTCTAAAATAAAAATTTTTAATTAGTTATGAAAAAAAAGAACATTAAAGGTAAAGAAGAAAACAACTGGGAAGAAAAAGTCGTTCAAGTTAAAAGAGTAACTAAAGTTGTAAAAGGAGGTAAAAAACTAAGCTTCAGAGCTGTGTTAATAATTGGCAACGAAAATGGACAAATAGGTGTAGGAGTTGGAAAAGCAAGCGACGTGATAGGTGCAGTAAAAAAAGGAGTTGCCGACGCAAAAAAACACATGATTAATATACCATTAACTAAATCTTTTTCTATACCACATCCTATTAATGGAACATCAGGAGCCGCAAAAATTATATTACGACCTTCAGCAACAGGTTCAGGCGTAATTGCAGGAGGATCTACCAGGACTGTGTTAGAACTTGCAGGAATCAAAAATATATTAGCTAAACAACTCGGATCAAATAATACGTTAAATAATGCCAGAGCTGTTTTAAATGCTTTAGAGAATTTAAGAACATTTCAAGAGACAGCCGAAATTAGAAATATTGAATTAGAACAATTATATCAATAATATTATATGGAGAAACCCAAAAAACTTGTCAACAAAATTACGATAACATTAATAATACTGTTCATATCAAGAATTGGAATCTTTATACCAATCCCTGGAATAAACCAAGGAGAATTTAACGAAAGTATTAGTCAAAATACAATTATAAATTTTCTAAATGTTTTTTCCGGAGGAGGTTTTTCAACAATAGGAATATTTAGCCTTGGGATAATTCCTTATATTAATTCATCTATTATTACACAATTATTAATAAAAATAATTCCTAGTCTAGAAGAGATACAAAAAAATGAAGGAGAAATAGGCAAACAAAAAATCAATAAAATTACCAGATATTTAACAACATTATGGGCAATTATACAAAGCATTTCTATAGGATTATGGATAAAACCTTACACATTTAGCTGGAATATAATGTTTTTTACTGATTTAATAATCACTTTAACAACAGGATCAATAATTATAATGTGGTTTTCAGAAATTATTACTGAATACGGAATAGGAAATGGAGCATCACTTTTAATATTTCAAAATATAGTTTCAAATATACCAAAAAACTTACAAACTTATAATAGTAATAATGATAATAACTTAATAGTAATCGCATTATTATTTATATCATGTATATCAATATTAATTATAAATATAATAATTCAAGATAGCAAAAGAAAAATTAGCATTATTGCATCAAAACATTTAGGAGAAAAAAATAAACTCAATACCCAAAACTACATTCCACTTAAACTGAACCAAGGAGGTGTTATGCCAATAGTCTTTGCATCCGCTTCAATTACTTTGCCTCAATATATTGTAATTAATATTAACAATTCAATACTTCAAGCATTATTCAAAAACATTATTAACAACAATATCTGTTACTTAACATTGTATTCAATGTTAATATTAGCATTTAGCTATTTTTATTCCTCAATTATACTAAATACAAAAGATATATCAGAAAATTTACAAAAAATGGGTGCAAGTATACCAAATATTAGACCTGGGGAAGAAACTATCCAATATTTAAATAAAATCATTAGCAAACTGACTTTCATTGGCGCGTTATTTTTATTTGTTATAGCGCAATTTCCATTACTAACCTCAAAGATAACTCAAATCAACGTATTACAAGGTTTTGGAACAACTTCTTTACTAATACTAGTAGGAGTTGCAATAGAAACCGCTAAACAAATACAAACATATATAATTTCAGAACAATATGATAATATTATGGGATAAGTATAATAAAAAAATAACAAATAATAATTAATATGAAAGTTAGACCATCAGTAAAAAAAATGTGCGAAAAGTGCCGTATAATCAGAAGACATAGAAAAATTATGGTAATATGCGATAATCCAAAACACAAACAAAAACAGGGATAATTAGTAAAATATAACAACATACCAAATAAATAATTATGGCTAGAATAGAGGGCGTTGATTTACCTAAAAATAAAAGGATAATAATCGGTTTAACATATATATATGGAATAGGCATATCTAGATCTATAGATATCTTACGTATGACCAATATTAACGAAAATATAAAAGTAAAAGATTTAAACGACACACAAATAATATCAATCAGAAATATACTAAGCAACAATTATGATTTAGAAGGTAATTTACGTCGATCAGAAACAATGAGCATTAAAAGGCTAATGGAAATCGGATGTTATAGAGGAAGAAGACACCGAGTAAACTTACCTCTTAGAGGACAAAGAACTAGAACAAATGCCAGAACAGGTAGAGGAACAAAAAAAACAATTGCAGGTAAGAAGAAAGCTCCAAGAAAATAAATACACTATAAATATAAATTTGGATTAACTTACATAATGGCTAAACAGATAAAAAAAAATCAGAACAGAAAGAAAAAAAATATAATTAATGGGATCACACATATCCAGTCAACATTTAATAACACAATTATTACAATCACTGACCTTCAAGGCGAAACAATTACCTGGTCTTCTTCAGGAGCCAGTGGATTTAAAGGAGCAAAAAAAAGTACACCTTTTGCAGCACAAACAACAGCAGAAAAAGCAGCAAAAATTGCAATTGACTATGGAATGAAACAAACAGAAGTCATGGTTAACGGACCTGGCGCAGGAAGAGAGACTGCAATTAGAGCAATACAAGCTGCAGGTATAGAAATTACTTTAATTAAAGATATTACACCTGTACCACATAATGGCTGTAGGCCTCCAAAGAAACGTAGAGTTTAAATATACAATATATCAAACTTAATAAAGCACACTACAAAAAATAAAGAAATGACTCATTTTCAAATAGAATGCATAGAGTCAAAAACAAAAGGAGCCAGAGAACAATATGGACATTTTGTTTTAGAACCATTACAAAAAGGACAAGGAATTACAGTCGGCAATTCTTTGCGACGAACTATACTGTCAGATCTTCAAGGAACAGCAATTGTAGCTGTTAGAATAGCTGGTATTAATCATGAGTTTTCAACAATAACAGGTGTTAGAGAAGATGTTCTAGAAATAATTTTAAATTTAAAAGAGGTCATATTAAAAAGCCATAGTTCAAAACCACAAATAGGTCGTCTAAGAATACAAGGACCAGCTGTTATAACTACAGGATTATTTGACATACCACCAGAAATAGAACTTATTGATCCAAAACAATATATTGCAACAATATGTAGCAACACCATATTTGAAATGGAATTTAAAATAGAACAAGGAAATGGCTATAAACTAGTAGATAAAGGTATTGACGATCAATCTATTGACTTTTTGCAAATTGATGCAATATTCATGCCAGCAAAAAAATTTAATTATAGAGTAGAAGAAAAAAAAATTAATAACACTATTAGTACCGAAAAACTATACTTAGAAGTTTGGACAAATGGAAGTATTTCTCCACAAGAAGCAATAAGCCAAGGAGCGCATATACTAACAAGCTTATTCCATCCATTAACAAACATTAGCTTTAAATCTAAGATTGAAATAAACGAAACTAAAGAAAAACAAATTAATCAAATTTTAATAGAAGAACTACAGCTCTCAGTACGTGCATATAATTGTTTAAAGAGAGCTCAAATTCATTCAATTGCTGACCTACTGGATTATACACAAGAAGAACTTTTAGAAATCAAAAATTTTGGCCAAAAATCAGCAGAAGAAGTCATAGAAGCGTTAAATAACAAATTAAATATAAATCTACAACAAGAGAAAATTTAAAATAACTTATAAGAAATCAATCTATTGTATAATATATTTATAAATACCTCTAAAATTAACAATAATGAATCTAAATATTAATAAAAATAAAACAATAATCAAAGCACCAGAAGAAAAAATTAGTTGGTACATAATTGATGCAAAAACATATAAGCTAGGTAGATTAAGCAGCAGAATAGCTTATATATTAAAAAACAAAAATAATATTAATTATCTACCACACAAAAAAGGAAAAATAAAGATAATAATTATTAACTCAAAACAGATACAAGTTACTGGAAACAAAAGCAAACAAAAAACATATAAACAACACTCAGGCAGGCCAGGAGGACTAAAAATAGAAGTATTCGAAAAACTCCAAAAAAGGATTCCAAACAGAATTTTAGAACATGCAATAAAAGGAATGTTGCCAAAAAATTCATTAGGAAGACAATTAATCAAAAACGTTAAAATTTATCCAGATAACTTACATCCTCATACAAATCATAAACCAATTAAGCTAAATATTAACTAAATAAATATGTTAACTTCATATCATCAAAAAATTATATATTCAGGAACAGGCAGGAGAAAGACATCAGTCGCAAGAGTAAATTTAATACCAGGCTCAGGTAAATTAATTATCAATGGATTACCAGGAGAATCTTACTTACAATTCAGTCCCAATTACTTAAGAATTTCATGCTTACCACTAAGCATATTAGGTCTAAACAAAGAATACGACATATATGTAAAAGCAGAAGGTGGTGGACTTACTGGACAAGCAGATGCAATTAGGCTAGGTTTAGCAAGAGCACTATGTAGTATTAATCCAGAAAATCGTATTATGTTGAAATCAGAGGGCTTGCTCAGAAGAGATGCTAGAAATAAAGAAAGAAAAAAATATGGCTTACGCAAAGCAAGAAAAGCACCACAATATTCAAAAAGATAATGAATACCTATATAATTAGTACTAATCAATATTTATGGCCAAAAAAAACATTCATCCACAATGGTACAATGAATCTAAAGTATACTGTGATGGAAAACATATCATGACAGTTGGATCAACTCAAAAAACATTAAACATAGATATCTGGTCAGGTAATCATCCTTTTTTTACCGGATCACAAAGAATAATAGACACCGAAGGTAGAGTAGAAAAATTTATGAAAAAATATAAACTGAAATAAATAAAGCAAATCTTAAGCCACAAAACATTATTAGATTCTTATGTTTGACACTAAGTGATACAATAATTATAATCTTATAGAAAATTCATCACTGAATGAATATTATAGAAATAAACAATGCCAACTATTCAACAATTAGTAAGATCAGAAAGAAAAAAATATGAGAAAAAGACAAAATCTCCAGCACTAAAAGCTTGCCCACAAAGAAGAGGAGTATGTACAAGAGTATATACTACAACGCCCAAAAAACCTAATTCTGCATTACGTAAAGTAGCAAGAGTCAGGCTTACTTCAGGCTTTGAAGTAACTGCATATATACCAGGCATTGGACATAACATTCAGGAACATTCTGTCGTACTAATCAGAGGAGGCCGTATTAAGGACTTACCTGGTGTTAGATATCATGTGGTCAGGGGAACATTAGACTCAGCAGGAGTTAAAAATAGAAATAAAAGCAGATCAAAATACGGAACTAAAAAACATAAACAACAAAAATAACTAATTATGTCAAGACGTAATACAGCAAAAAGAAGAAATATATACCCAGACCCTATATATAACAGCAAGCTCATCAGCATGCTTACCGTTAGAATACTCCAAGATGGCAAAAAAGTATTAGCACAGAAAATGATATACGAGTCCTTAGAAATAATTAAAAACAAAACACAAAATGAACCATTAGAAATTTTAGAAAAGGCTATAAGAAATACAACACCATTAGTGGAAGTTAAAGCAAGAAGAATAGGAGGATCAACTTACCAAGTACCAATGGAAGTTAGAGCATATAGAGGAACAAACTTAGCTATTAGATGGATAACAAAATTTGCATTGCAAAGAAATGGAAAAAGCATGTGTATCAAATTAGCTAATGAAATAATTGATGCCGCCAACGACAATGGGAATGCTATTAGAAAAAGAGAAGAAACTCATAGGATGGCTGAAGCCAATAAAGCATTCGCACACTATCGATATTAAAACAAATTCATTAAATATAAGGAGAAAGTAATATGGCACGCGAAAAATTTGAACGAAAAAAACCACACGTTAACATTGGTACAATTGGTCACGTTGATCATGGAAAAACAACATTAACAGCAGCAATCTCTGCAACTTTAGCAGCTGCAAATCAAGGACAAGCTAAAAAATTCGATGAAATTGATGCAGCACCAGAAGAAAAAGCTAGAGGAATAACAATCAACACAGCACATATTGAATATGAAACAGAAAATAGACATTATGCACATGTAGATTGTCCAGGTCACGCAGATTACGTAAAGAATATGATCACTGGAGCTGCGCAAATGGATGGAGCTATATTAGTAGTATCAGCAGTAGATGGAGCTATGCCGCAAACCAGAGAACATATCTTACTAGCAAAACAAGTGGGAGTACCAAATATCGTAGTTTTTTTAAATAAGCAGGACCAAGTAGAAGATGATGAACTCAGAGAATTAGTAGAGCTAGAAGTTAGAGAACTACTCGAAAAGTATGATTTTCCTGGAGATAGTATACCTTTTATTGCCGGATCAGCTTTACTAGCACTAGAAAAAGTGACAGCAGATGGCGATACTCAAAGAGGAGATGATGAATGGGTAGATAAAATACACTCATTAATGGATGCTGTAGATTCATACATACCCACTCCACAAAGGGACACAGAAAAAACATTTTTAATGGCTGTAGAAGATGTCTTTTCTATTACTGGAAGAGGAACAGTAGCAACAGGAAGAATTGAAAGAGGAATAATAAAAGTAGGAGATACGATTGAAATAGTTGGATTACAAGAAACAAAAACAACAACAATCACAGGACTAGAAATGTTTCAAAAAACTTTAGATGAAGGAATGGCTGGAGACAACATTGGAATACTGTTAAGAGGTATACAAAAACTACAAATTCAAAGAGGAATGGTTTTAGCACAACCCGGAGCAATTACTCCGCATACAGAATTTGAAGCAGAAGTTTATATTCTAACAAAGGAGGAAGGAGGTCGACACACTCCTTTTTTTTCAGGATACAGACCACAATTCTATGTAAGAACAACTGATGTAACAGGAACAATTAATAAATTTACAGCAGATGATGGATCTATTGCAGAAATGGTAATGCCAGGAGATAGAATAAAAATGAGTGCAGAGTTAATACACCCTATAGCAATTGAACAAGGCATGAGATTTGCTATTAGAGAGGGAGGAAGAACTGTAGGAGCAGGTGTCGTTTCTAAAATATTAAAATAATTATGATTCATACTATACCAAATGAATACGATAACACCAAATAAAGTGAGAATAAGATTGAAAACATATGAAAATGAACTACTTAGAATATCATGCGATAATATCATTAACACAATAAATAGAACAGAAGCAAAAATTTTAGGACCTATATCAATGCCTACAAAACGCAAAATTTATTGTGTCTTACGTTCACCTCACGTTGATAAAGACTCAAGAGAACATTTTGAAATTAGAATTTATACAAAAGTTATTGACGTATACAAACCATCAAGTAAAACTATAGATGCACTAATGAAATTAAATATACCAGCAGGTGTAGACGTTGAGGTAAAAATATAATTACAATATAAAAAAATTAAGTTTGACAAACAAAAGAATATTACGTTTGTCAAACTTGTGAACTATTATATAAATATATACTCTTTAATCATCGTATAAATGCGTTTCTTTATGAGTATCAATTACACAATCACTTTTAGGATAAGTAACACAAGTTAAAACATAGCCTTGCTCTATTAAATCATCATCTAAAAATGTTTGATCACTCTGATCAACTTCTCCTTCTACCACAATACCCGCACAACTAGAGCAGGCGCCAGCACGACAAGAATAAGGCAACTCAAAACCAAGCTCTTCAGCAACATCTAAAATATAAGTATCATCAGGACATTCAAATTCTTGCGATGAGCCATCTTCTAAATTTAGTTTAACCTTATAATTAGCCATAAAATAATTCTCCCTAATTGAATAATTAAGTAATAATATAAAAATGTAACATAAATAAATAGGCTCGGAATAAATATTAATCTTATTTCCAGCTACTTATATTTAAACATATTATTATCAATAATAAAAAAATAATATGCATATTTATTATTATAAATAATGTATGGCGCATAACGTAATTAATATAATGAATTAATAAACTAATAGATAATTTTATACAATTAATATACTAAAAGAATGAACTTATTAAAAAAATCTAAAATAAATGACTTCAGTAATTTTATTCCCAAAAAAAGAATGAACTTACACTTAAGTAAAGAAAAAACATACGAAGAGACAAAAGAAATAATTAAAAGATTACAACTTCAAAGCTTAAGAAGACCTGCCAGTTTAATAATAAATATGATACAACCACTATTATGGCTGTTACTATTTGGTGCACTATTTCAAAACGCACCTATATATTTATTTGAACAATATAAAATTCAATACAGAGAGTTTTTAAACCCCGGAATAATTATATTTACAGGCTTTAACAGCGCTATTAACGCAGGATTACCACTCATTTTTGATAGAGAATTTGGATTCCTTAATCGAATTTTAATATCACCCATAAGAAATAAAAATGCTTTAGTATACTCATGTATAATACATACATGGTTAATAGCTACTACTCAAATTATAATCATCATAATTGTTACAATATATCAAAATAATAACAATATACATTTAAATATAGATCAACTAATTATTAATATAATAATCAGTACCATCATAATTTCAAATATAGCAACAATAAGCATCTGTAATGCACTAATTCTTCCAGGACATATTGAATTTATAGCACTAACAACATTATTAATAAACTTACCAACACTATTTGCAAGCACAGCACTAGCGCCTTTATCATTTATGCCAACATGGTTGCAAATGATTTGTTGTATTAATCCACTAACTTATGCTATAGAAATAATAAGAAACTATAATTTAAAACAATCAATTGGAATAAATACTGAGATCATTACTACAACATGGTTGACAGTAAATATATCCCAAGGTCTATCAATACTAATTTTAATTAATATAATAAGCGTTATAATTGTAAAAAACATAATTAAATACAAATATGACTAAAGTTAATCAGTTAAATAAAAGAAATGTTATAATATATTTGAATGATTACAAATAAAGTAAGAAAAGCAAAATACAAACCAACAAGTTAAAAAGGAGTAATATCCTTATATGGCATTACCATGGTATCGCGTACATACAGTTGTTTTAAATGACCCAGGGAGATTAATTTCTGTACACTTAATGCATACAGCATTAGTATCAGGATGGGCAGGATCAATGGCGTTATATGAATTAGCGATTTTTGACCCATCAGACCCTGTTTTGAATCCGATGTGGAGACAAGGCATGTTTGTCATGCCATTCATGACAAGAATTGGAATTACTGATTCATGGGGAGGCTGGAGTATAACAGGAGAAAGCGTATCAAATCCTGGACTATGGAGTTTTGAAGGAGTTGCCATAACACATATAGTGCTTTCTGGAATGTTATTTTTAGCATCAATATGGCACTGGGTTTACTGGGATTTAGAATTATTTAGAGACCCTCGAACTGGAGAGCCAGCATTAGATTTACCAAAAATATTTGGCATTCACTTATTACTATCTAGTCTTCTATGCTTTGGATTTGGCGCATTTCATACAACAGGTTTATTCGGACCAGGGATATGGATCTCTGATGGATACGGAATTACTGGAAAAGTTCAACCAATAGCACCAGCATGGGGACCAGACGGATTCAATCCATTCAATCCAAGTGGTGTAGCATCACATCATATAGCTGCAGGTACTGTAGGTATACTAGCAGGATTATTTCACCTGACTGTAAGACCACCGCAGAGACTTTACAGAGCACTAAGAATGGGAAATATAGAAACAGTTTTATCTAGTAGTATCTCCGCTGTATTTTTTAGCGCATTTGTAACATGTGGTACAATGTGGTATGGTTCAGCAACAACACCAATTGAACTTTTTGGACCAACTAGATATCAATGGGACAGCGGATATTTTCAACAGGAGATAGAAAGAAGAGTTGAAAACTCACTTAACGAAGGAGCTACACCAGAAGAGGCATGGTCTAAAATTCCAGATAAACTAGCATTCTACGACTATATCGGCAACAACCCAGCTAAAGGTGGATTATTTAGAGCTGGACCAATGGACAAAGGTGATGGAATTGCAGAAGCATGGTTAGGGCATCCAATATTTCAAGATAAAGAAGGCAGAGAATTAACTGTAAGAAGAATGCCTGCATTCTTTGAAACATTTCCTGTTATTTTAGTAGATAGAGATGGAATTATAAGAGCAGATATTCCATTTAGAAGAGCTGAATCAAAATATAGCATTGAACAAGTTGGTGTAACAGTTAACTTTTACGGTGGTAAACTAAATGGAAAAGTATTTAATGATGCACCAAGTGTAAAAAAATATGCACGTAAGGCACAACTTGGAGAAGTTTTTGAATTTGATAGAACAACACTAGAATCAGACGGAGTATTTCGTAGTAGCCCAAGAGGATGGTTTACTTTCGGACATGCTAATTTTGCATTGATATTCTTTTTTGGACATCTATGGCATGGATCAAGAACTATTTTTAGAGATGTATTTGCCGGAATAGGAGCAGAAGTAACAGAACAAGTAGAATTCGGAGCATTTCAGAAATTAGGTGATCGTAGTAGTAAAAAACAAGGCGCAGTATAACATTCGATTTTGTATTACATAATCAAAGATTTAAACTATTTACTAAGGAATTAAAAAAGCATGGAAGCACTAGTATATGTATTTTTATTAGTTGGAACACTCATGGTAATATTTTTTGCCGTCTTTTTTAGAGACCCACCTAGAATAGCTAAATAGAACAAATATCTAAATTAAAATGTAAATGTAAATATTTACATTTTATATAAAAAAATTACTCTTCATGTTCTTCAAAAGGATCTCTTAAATCTTTTGAAACTGGACCAAAAGAAGTATATATAGAATAACCAGTAACACCAAATAACAAACTAAGAATAAAAATGCTAAGAACTGTTGCAGTTTCCATAATTTAATAACCAATAAAACTAAGTTATTTTTATAATACTATTATAAGAACTATAAATTAAACAAATTAACAAAATTCATTATGGCTTTAAGAACTAGACTAGGAGAAATACTAAGACCATTAAATTCTGAATATGGCAAAGTTGCACCAGGATGGGGAACAACTCCTATAATGGCAATATTTATGCTATTATTTTTTTTATTTTTATTAATTATCTTACAAATTTATAATTCATCGTTAATTCTAGAAAACGTAGATGTTGACTGGGCAAGTTTAGGAAATTAACTAACAAAGACAAGTATTATTTTATAATACTTGTCCAAAGAATTAAAATTAACTCAGTAGTAGAAGTTCATGCTCAGCAAAATTATTAGTATTAACGCCACTATAAGTAGATTTACTAAACCTAACTAGCACAGAATATTTTATACCTTTATCTACTTTAACGATTGTACCACTATCTTGATACCAATAAGACTCTTTTCTTAACACCTTAACTTTTTTACCTTTTACAAGCATATAATCAATCACCTAACATACAATAAAAAAACAAATATAAATTAATTGTATAACAATAACTACATGCTTAAAATAGATATCAACTTTTATAAACTAAAAAGATAGTTTACTCTAAAGTTGCCTATAAAATTACAAAGATGTTACATTCATATAAATAATAAATAGAACTAAAAAGCAAAGGTAAATAATTATGAAACTTTCATGGAAAAATATATTACTATGGTCTCTACCAATCATTGTTATATCATTTTTTCTTTGGCAAGGAATATTTGCACCAATGACCAATGAAAATAAAAACAATTTAACTAATTCAAGAATGACATATGGAAGATTTTTAGAATATATTGATATGGGATGGGTCAAAAAAGTCGATATATACGATAACGGACACACTGCAGTAATAGAAGCAATTGGACCAGAAATAGGAAATAGGATACAGAAAATAAGAGTAGAATTACCAGCAAGTGCACCAGAACTCATCACAAAATTGAAAAAAAATCACATAGACTTAAGTGCTCATCCCACTAAAAACAATATTGCACTATGGAGCCTATTAGGAAATTTATTTTTCCCACTACTTTTAGTTACAAGCTTAGCACTATTGTTCAGAAGATCAAATAATGCAACAGGAGGACCAGGACAAGCTATGTCATTCGGTAAATCAAAAGCGTTATTTCAAGTAGAAGCTAAAACAGGTATTATTTTTAATGATGTAGCAGGCATAGATGAAGCTAAAGAAGAATTCGAAGAAATAGTAACATTCTTAAAAAAGCCAGAATACTTCACAGCTGTTGGAGCCAAAATACCAAAAGGAGTATTATTAGTAGGGCCTCCAGGAACAGGTAAAACATTATTAGCAAAAGCTATAGCAGGAGAAGCGAATGTACCTTTTTTTAGTATTTCTGGATCTGAATTTGTAGAAATGTTTGTAGGAGTAGGTGCATCACGAGTAAGAGATTTATTTAAAAAAGCAAAAGAAAATGCACCATGTATAATTTTTATTGATGAAATCGATGCAGTAGGAAGACAAAGAGGTACTGGGATAGGTGGAGGCAATGATGAAAGAGAACAAACTTTAAATCAACTGTTAACAGAAATGGATGGCTTTGAAGGAAATACAGGAATAATTGTTGTAGCAGCAACTAATAGAGCTGACATATTAGACTCTGCCCTATTAAGACCAGGAAGATTTGATAGACAAGTCAACGTAGACATCCCGGACTTTAAAGGAAGATTAGATATTTTAAACGTGCATGCAAAAAATAAAAAAATTGATACAAACGTATCGTTATCAATCATTGCAAGACGTACACCTGGTTTTTCAGGAGCAGACTTAGCTAATTTACTAAATGAGGCTGCTATATTAACAGCAAGAGAAAGAAAAAATCAAATCACACTACAAGAAATTGATAAAGCAATTGATAGAATTATAGCTGGAATGGAAGGAACTGCATTAATTGATAGCAAAAGTAAAAGACTAATAGCCTACCATGAAATTGGACATGCAATTGTAGGGACATTACTCAAAGATCATGAAAATATACAAAAAGTAACACTAATACCACGAGGTCAAGCAAGAGGATTGACTTGGTTTACTCCATCTGAAGATCAAAGCTTAATATCTAGATCACAAATTAAAGCTCGAATTATGGGAGCTTTAGGAGGAAGAGCAGCTGAAGAAATTGTTTTCGGAGAATCAGAAATCACAACAGGTGCAAGCAATGATCTACAACAAGTCACATCAATGGCAAGACAAATGGTAACAAGATTTGGAATGTCAAATATTGGCCCAATGTCATTAGAAAATGAAGATTCCAATCCATTTTTAGGCAGAGGAATGGGAAATACAAATGAATATTCAGATGAGATTGCAATAAAAATAGATTCTCAAATCAAAATAATAGTTGATGAATGTCACAAAAAAACTAGAGATATTATAAAGAGCAATAGAGTTATAATAGATAAATTAGTAGATATACTAATAGAAAAGGAAACAATTGATGGTAATGAATTCATAAGTATTATTAAACAATATACAAAAGTACCACAAAAAGTCTAATATCTTATAATACGAGACTGACGGGATTCGAACCCGCAACTTCCGCCGTGACAGGGCGGTGCTCTAACCAATTGAACTACAGTCCCATTAGTCAAGATAGTAAATTAACATAATATATATTGTCAAGAATATAATATATAGGAGAAGAAGGGATTCGAACCCTCGGTATAATAATAATTATACAACAGATTAGCAATCTGCCGCTTTCAACCTCTCAGCCACCTCTCCAGTGTTATAAGAAATATAATAACGCAATAACAAGTGGCTCAGGCGGGACTTGAACCTGCGACCTTGGGCTTATGAGTCCCCTGCTCTAACCAACTGAGCTACTGAGCCAATTATACTTTATGAAAATATAACATTTAAATATAAAATAAACAAACTAATCCTCATAGAACTAACGTTGAGCCAAATTTATCATTTGTTAATAATTCATGCAATAAAGCATAACGCATTCTACCATCGATAATATGAGCAGCTGACACTTGATTGTTCAACGCATCAATACAGCAATCTACCTTAGGAATCATACCATCAGTAATAACTCCTTTTGATTTTAAGTCACAAATTTGATCCAAGTTCATATGTTTAATCAAACTAGAATTATCATTAATATTATAAAGAATTCCAGGAGTATCAGTAAGCAAAATTAATTTATCAGCTTTTATATAAGAAGCTATAGAGCCAGCTAAAGTATCTGCATTAATATTATAAGTCTGTCCTTTTAAGTCAGAAGCAATACTAGCTACTACTGGCAGAAAATTATTATCAAGAAAAGTACGCAATACTTTAACGTTTACATTATGTATATTACCTGTGAAATTATTAAAATCATTAGACAAAGGTACAGCAGTAACCAAATTTGCATCCTTACCCGATAAGCCTATAGCAGGAATATCATTTTGATTTAACAAAGATATTAAATTTTTATTAACATAACCGCTTAGAACCATTTCAGCTACTTCCATAGTATTTGCATCTGTCACACGTAAACCTTTTTCAAATCTAGGCTTAATATTTAACTTAATTAACCAATTATCAATTAAATACCCTCCACCATGAACTAAAATAATCTTAATGCCTAATAAATATAAAAACGCTATATCATGCATTACATTTAACTGCAAAGACTTACTTTTCATTGCAGATCCACCATATTTAATAACGAAAGTAGAACCAACATGATTACGAATTAATGATAAAGTATCAACAGAAAAACAAAAACGCTCAGAAGTTAAAGAATTTGACATTTAAATACTTATTTATTATTAATAATTAATTAAAAAATAAAAATGTTTAATAAACAATATAATAAAATATTATGTCAAACTTTTGGGTAAATTTATATAAATTTCCAAGATTTTTAACAAATGTATTCATAGGATTTTTCTTGACAACTTTTCAACCAATTTTTAAGTTATTAAAGAATAGGAAAGACAGATTTCTATTCACAATAATAATAACAATTATAATAGCCCTATTATATAGAATAATACAAATAATGACAGACAATACATAAGAAAAATTGAACATATATAATATATATAATACTATTTATTCTTTGGAGGTTTTTGTGTGTCTGTTCCTAATTTTGTATCTGGTGCTTTTTCATTAATGGATAGTCTTGTTAGAAATGGTGTTTTTCACATCTTTGGTTATCCAGGTGGTGCTATTTTACCTATATATGATGAATTATTTCGTTGGGAAGAAAAACGTTTGATTGAACATATTTTATGTAGACATGAACAGGGTGCTGTTCATGCTGCTGATGGTTATGCAAGATCATCTGGAAAAGTTGGTGTTTGTTTTGCAACATCTGGTCCTGGTGCTACTAATTTAGTAACTGGAATAGCTACAGCACAAATGGATTCTGTTCCTCTTGTTTTAATTACTGGTCAAGTAGCTCGTTCTTTTATAGGGACTGACGCATTTCAGGAAGTGGATATTTTTGGTATAACTTTACCTATAGTTAAACATTCTTATGTTGTTAGAGATCCTAGAGATATGAGTAGAATTGTTGGAGAAGCTTTTTATATAGCCCAGGAGGGTAGGCCAGGTCCTGTTTTAATTGACATTCCTAAAGATGTGGGTCTTGAAAAATTTGATTATCACTTTGTTTCAAAATCTAATTTAAATTTATTAGGATGTAAACCGGTAAAGCCCACTAAAGAAAAACATTTTCATAAAATGATTGAATTGATTACACAATCTAGTCAACCACTTTTGTATGTAGGAGGCGGTGCAATTTCATCAGATGCATCTCATATTGTATTTGAATTTGCTTCCTTATTTCAAATACCAATAACAACTACATTGATGGGTAAAGGAATTATTGATGAAAGTCATTTTTTGTCTTTAGGTATGTTAGGTATGCATGGAACTGCTTATGCAAATTTTGCTGTTAGTGAATGTGATTTATTGATTGCTTTAGGGGCACGTTTTGATGATAGAGTTACTGGTAAATTAGATGAATTTGCTTGTAATGCTCAAGTTATTCATATTGATGTTGATCCTGCAGAAGTAGGTAAGAATAGAATTCCTCAAGTAGCAATTGTTGGTGATATAAATGATGTAATTACAAATTTTTTAAATTATTTAAATATCTCTTCACAATTTGTTACAAATAGTGAACAAACTAGTTCTTGGAAACAAAGAATTTATGCTTGGAAAAAACAATATCCTTTATTAATTCCTAGAAACGTAAATTTTTTGTCTGCGCAAGAAATTTTGCATACAATTTCTATGTTAGAACCCCGTGCTTATTTTACAACAGATGTTGGTCAACATCAAATGTGGGCGGCTCAGTTTTTAAATGTTTTACCTAGACATTGGATGTCTAGTTCTGGTTTAGGAACAATGGGTTACGGTTTACCAGCTGCTGTGGGTGTTCAGGTAGCTTATCCAAATCAAAAAGTTATATGTGTTAGTGGTGATGCTAGTTTTCAAATGAATTTACAGGAGTTGGGAACTATTGCTCAATACAATTTGCCTGTTAAAATTCTTATTATTAATAATAAGTGGCAAGGTATGGTTAGGCAATGGCAACAAGCTTTCTATGGTGAAAGGTATTCTCATTCCAATATGGAAAAAGGTTCTCCTGATCTGATTAAGCTTGCTCAATCCTTTGGATTATTAGGTTTGGAAATTGAATCAAGGAAAGATCTGAAAAGTATTTTAAAATTATTCTGTGATTATAATGGCCCTGTTATTTTAAATTGTAAGGTTAAAGAAGAAGAGAATTGTTATCCAATGGTAGCTCCTGGTAAAAGTAATTCACAAATGATTGGTTTAGTTAAGCAGTCATCAACATATGGTTTTGAAAAGAATGTTAATATTTCGATTAATTCTAGATAAATTTATAATTTATTTTTGTATTGGGTCGGGTTGGATTTGAACCAACGTAGGCTAAGCCAGCGGATTTACAGTCCGCCCCCATTAACCACTCGGGCACCGACCCTTATTTTATATTTTAATTTAACTAAGTATATCAAATTTTTTTATAGAAAGCAATTGTAGATTATAAGAAATGATGTGTGGATACAACCGGATTTGAACCGGTGACTTTCACGATGTCAACGTGATACTCTAAACCATCTGAGTTATGTATCCATTTATGTTACATTAATTTTTGTTTTAATCTAGTTGCTTTACCTGATCTCTTTCTAAGATAGTATAATTTAGATTTTCTGACCTTTGATTTTTTTGTTATTTCTATATTTATTATTTGTGGAGAGTGTAGTAGATATATTCTTTCAATTCCTATATTTTGAACAGTTTTTCTCACTGTAATTGTTTGATTAATCTGTGAGTTTTTTTTTGAGATCACTACACCCTCTGATATTTGAACTCTTTCTTTATTTCCTTCCTGTATTACTTTTTTTATTTTGATAGTATCACCTATATCTACTTGTGGTATGTTTTGTTTTATGTGCTTTTGTTCTATTTGGTGTATTAAATTTATTTTGTGTCTTAGTTTTTTTATCATATTTAGATTTTAACTCAATATTTTTAATAATATTTTATTTAATCTTTTTAATATTAGTCAACTATTTTAATTTTTTATTTACTTAATAGTTATAGTTTTTTATTTGCTTATGTTATAATACATTACTATCGAAGGTAATCATTTTTTTCCTTGAAAACTTATATGTTTGAACGCTTTACTGAAAAAGCAATTAAAGTAATTATGTTAGCTCAAGAAGAAGCAAGAAGGTTAGGACATAACTTTGTTGGTACTGAACAAATATTATTAGGTTTAATTGGTGAAGGTACTGGTATTGCTGCTCAAGTACTAAAGTCTATGAATGTTAATCTTAAAGATGCTAGAATTGAGGTAGAAAAAATCATAGGCAGAGGTTCTGGTTTTGTAGCTGTAGAAATTCCTTTTACGCCAAGAGCTAAACGGGTTTTAGAGTTGTCTCTAGAAGAAGCAAGACAATTAGGTCATAATTATATAGGCACTGAACATTTGTTAATGGGTTTGGTGAGAGAAGGTGAAGGAGTTGCTGCCAGAGTTTTAGAAAATTTAGCAGTTAATGTTGCTTCAATTAGAACTGAAGTTATTCAAATGTTAGGAGATAATGCTGAGGTTAGTACAAATGGCAGTAATAATATGCAAGCTAGAAGTAAAACTCCTACTTTGGAAGAATTTGGTTCTAATTTAACAGAATTAGCTATAGAAGGAGTTTTAGATCCTGTTGTAGGTAGACAAAAAGAAATTGAAAGGGTTATTCAAATTTTAGGTCGTCGTACAAAAAATAATCCAGTATTAATTGGAGAGCCTGGTGTTGGTAAAACTGCAATTGCTGAAGGTCTGGCTCAAAGAATTGCGAATAGAGATATCCCTTCGATTCTTGAAGATAAATTAGTTATTACATTAGATGTGGGATTATTAGTTGCCGGAACAAAATATCGAGGTGAATTTGAAGAAAGACTTAAAAGAATTATGGATGAGATTAAGTCTGCCACAAATGTCATTTTAGTGATAGATGAAGTTCATACTCTTATTGGTGCTGGTGCAGCAGAAGGAGCTATAGATGCTGCTAATTTATTGAAGCCTGCTTTGGCTAGAGGTGAATTACAATGTATAGGTGCAACTACTTTAGAAGAATATCGTAAGCATATTGAGAAAGATGCGGCTTTAGAACGTCGTTTTCAACCGGTATTAGTTGGGGAACCAACAGTTGAAGAAACCATTGAAATTTTGTTTGGATTAAGGGATCGTTATGAAAAGCATCATCAATTAAAGATGTCAGATGAAGCTTTAGCTGCTGCTGCTAAATATGCTAATCAATATATTTCTGATAGATTTCTTCCAGATAAAGCTATTGATTTAATTGATGAAGCTGGTTCTAGAGTGCGTCTATTGAACTCACAGTTACCGCCTGCTGCGCGCGAACTAGATCGAGAGTTAAGAGCTGTATTAAAAACTAAAGATGAGGCTATTAGAGCACAAAAATATGAAAAGGCTGAGCAGTATAGGACTAGAGAAACAGAGATTAAAGCCCAAATAGCTGCTATTGCTCAAAGTAAAAATTCTGAGCCAGATCTTCAATTGGAGGATCCAGTTGTTACTGAAGATGATATTGCTGAGATTGTTGCCTTTTGGACTGGAATTCCTGTCACTAAACTTACTAAGAGTGAGTCAGAGAAGCTAATGCATATGGAAGAAACATTACATAGTAGAATTATTGGTCAAGAAGAAGCAGTTATTGCAGTTTCAAGAGCAATTAGACGCGCGAGAGTTGGACTTAAAAATCCTAATCGTCCAATTGCAAGTTTTATTTTTTCTGGACCTACGGGAGTAGGTAAAACTGAGTTAACTAAAGCATTAGCGTCTTATTTTTTTGGTGCTCAAGAGGCAATGGTTAGATTAGATATGTCAGAGTATATGGAAAGACATACGGTTTCTAAGTTAATTGGTTCACCTCCTGGTTATGTTGGTTACAGTGAAGGAGGATACTTGACTGAGGCTGTTAGAAAGAGACCTTATACGGTAATTTTATTTGATGAAATTGAAAAAGCTCATCCTGATATTTTTAATCTACTATTACAAATTTTAGAAGATGGTCGTTTAACAGATGCTAAAGGAAGGACTATTGATTTTAAAAATACTTTGTTGATTATGACTTCGAATATCGGGTCAAAAGTAATTGAAAAAGGTGGAGGAAGTTTGGGTTTTGAATTAGGTGAATCACAAGTAGAGTCGCAGTATAATCGTATTAAATCTCTTGTTAACGAAGAGCTGAAGCAGTATTTTCGTCCAGAATTTTTAAATAGATTAGATGAAATAATTGTGTTTAGACAATTGACTAAAGAAGAAGTTAGAGAGATTGCTGATTTAATGCTGAAAGAAGTTTTTGATCGAATAAAACAGCAAGATATAATTTTAAGTGTGACTGATAGGTTTAAGAGTAAGTTAGTCGATGAAGGATATAATCCTAGTTATGGTGCGCGTCCATTAAGACGTGCTGTTATGCGTTTACTTGAGGATAGTTTAGCTGAAGAGGTATTGGCAGGTAAGATCAAATCAGGAGATAGTGCAGTTGTTGATGTTGCTGATGATGGATTAGTGAAAGTATTAATTGGTGATAAAGTGCAAGTGTAATTATTAAATATTTTGATTTAATTTATTTTATATAGATAGTTATAGTTATTATATTTACTCTTTCTATCTATATTTATATAATATGCCAGGAACCAGATTTGAACTGGTGACACGAGGATTTTCAGTCCACTGCTCTACCAACTGAGCTATCCCGGCTAATTAATGTTATTATATTATATTTTACTTTAAATGAAAAATTTCTTGGTTGTTTTAATTTATGTTTTTGAATATGCTTGTATTTGGTAAAAATTGTAATTGGCAGTGACCTGTATTTCCATTACGATTTTTACAGATTTTTAAATCTATGATTTTGCTACTTTTTAATTTAATATTATTTGTTATGTCTTCTTTTTCATATAGAATAAGTATTATGTCAGCATCTTGTTCTATTGAGTTATGAGTTACTATCTCTTCAGAAATACAACTAAAATGTTGGTTTTGATTTAAGTCGCATGATTTTGAGTATATATGTGAATCTATTCTGTTGATGTATTTTTTGTGAATTAAATATTTTATATTGTTTCTTATGATATTTATTGGCGTTAATAGTGATATATTATTAGCTGCTATCCATATATTTTGGGAAAGGTATTGATGATTGTGAGTAAGTAATAGTTTTCTAGAATTATTAATACATTTAAAAACATACTGGCTTGATATATTAATAAAGCTAATTATTTTTGTTTTTGATTCTATATTATTTATTTTTATTTTCTTAATGTTATGTAGTTTTGTAGTTCTTGTTTTTGTGCTGATTTGATTTGTAATATTAATATTATTAGTATATATTGATATAATATTTATATTACTTGCTGAGTTAATGCATCCACTTTCTTTAAGATCAGATAGTAATGGTTCTTTGTTACTTCTAATTTCTATATTTCTATTCAGTTGTGATATGACTATTACTGGTAATTGTAAAAATTGAGCTAATAGTTTTAATTTTCTTGTAATATATCCAAGTTCTTGACTTCTACTATACTTTTTTTGTTTTTCTGTGGAAAACTCGATTAATTGTAAGTAATCTATAATGATTAAATTAAAATATTCAGTTTTTTTTTTTAGATTTTTAGTTGTTCGATTGATATAGTTAATGTCAATGTTGCTTTTATCGTTAATATATATATTATTATTTAATAAAGCGTTACATATTCTGCTGATCTTTTTCCATTGATTTTGAGTTAAGTTGCTTATATTTTTTGTATTAATATTCATTTCAGATGCTATAGATAGCAATTTATTGAATACTTCATTAGTGGACATTTCAAGGCTAAATATCAGCAAGCTAGTGTTCTGATAAAAAAAAATATTATATGCAATGTTTATGGCAAATGAAGTTTTACCAATAGATGGTCTGCCTGCTATAATAATTAAATTACCTTTTGGTAAACTTGTGATAATATTGTCAATATCAAAAAAACCTGATTTAGTTGTTTTTCTTTTGTTTATAGTATTTAAATATATATTTTGATATTTCATTTCTAATAATTTTTTTGCGACTAAATCTTTTATAGTTATTAGTGCGCTTTGTCTATTTTCATTTATTTTTGCTTCAATTAAGTATAGATAAGACAAAATTTTGCGATATGAACTATAGTTATCAATATAATTCATATATCCTATTTTAATAATATTATGCCCGAATTGAATTAGAAGTCTTTTTAGGTAATTATCATGTAATATTTTAATCAAGTTATCAATATATTTGTTCATTTTTGATGACGATATAAAAATTTGACTTTTTTTCATCATTTCCATAATTTTGTCTAAACCACCTATTTTTGATAGTATTTGATTATCTTGTAGTTGATATAGTATTTTACATATGTTGTTTTTATTTCTTTGATCGATATTGAATAAATTTAAATATATTATTTGATTAGTTTCTAAAAAAAAGTGTTCTTTGTCTATGATATTTTTAATTTTATGAAAAATTTCTGGATAAATAAATATTATACCTAAAAATATTTCTTCTGCTATATGGTTCTGTGGAATAAATTTATATTTATATAATCTATTCATGAAGTTGTAAATTAGTTTATTAGTTATATATTTGTAGGTATAATGTTGATTGGAATACTTATATTAACCTTCGTATTCATTTTAATTTCTATATTTCTTACTCCAATTGATTTTGCTTCTACAATTTTAAGTTGTATTTTATTTATTGATAAGTTTGTATATTTTTTTATCCATTTTGCTATATCTTTTTCTGTAATACTTCCAAAAATTAGATTATTTTCTCCTTTCTTTTTATATACTGAAATTTTTTTTATTTTTTCAAGGTTATTTTGTAGTAATTGGGTTGCAATCTGATTAGTTTCTTTTTGCTTAATTTTTATATTTTCAAACATTTGAAGATGCTTAATTTTTTCAGATGTTGCGATTTCTGCTATTTGACTTGGTATTAGATAGTTGAAAGCGTATCCACGAGCAACATTTATTGATGATCCTTTTTTACCTTGTTTTAAATTATCTTTTATTAATATAACGTTTATCTTTTTTTTCATATTTGGAGTTTATAATGTATCAAATGGTTTCTTATTAATATTACCAGATTTTTAATGTTTCTATAAATATTTATTGAGTTGGATGTAAAATATAATGTGATATATTATTATTTTTTAAAAAGTATGATGCTATTATAGATCTTTCTAATGTATTACAATATAAAACTAAGTTGCAATTTTTGATTTGTCCTTGAATGAGTTTTATCGTTTTTTTTAATTTTAGTTTATTCATTGGAATATTAATTGATTTATTTATGTGCTTTGTATTAAAGTTTAATTTTTCTCTGAGGTCTATAATAAAAAAATTACCTTGAATTATTTTGAGTTCATTTTTTCGTAGTATATTATTTAATTGAAGAATATCTATTTTATTGTTATTGTTTCTTTTTAAGAAAATTTTTCTTTTTTTATTGATTATTTTAATCGTATTATATACTAATAGAGAATTTTTACATGCTTTTTCTAGTCCTAGTATAACTTTGATTGTTTCAATAGATTGTAGTATTCCGATATAACCAGTTGTAATGCCCATCACTCCATTTCTATTGCAATTATTTCTTTCCAATAATAAATTTTGGTTATATAAGTCTTTATATCTAATTCCATCTTTGTAGTTGAATATAACAACTTGTCCGTCAAATTGATCAATAGCTCCGTATATATGAATTTTGTGTAATTGATAGCAGATTTTATCTATTATGTATCTGGTTTTAAAGTTGTCTGTTGTATCTACAATTATATCGTAGTAAGATATAATTTCTATACTATTGTCTATATTTAAGTTGTATTGATGCTTAATGATGATACAATTGCTATTAATATTTTGTATTTTTTTTTGTGCAGAATTGACTTTAAAGTTTGCTATATCATCTTTACTATATAATATTTGTCTATTTAAGTTTGAATTTTCAATTTTATCTCCATCAATTAATCCTATATGCCCTATTCCCGATGCTGCCAAATATATCATAGCTGGACAACCTAATCCTCCTGCTCCTATTATTAATACTTTTGCATTTTTTAGTCTTTTTTGTCCTTGTACACCAATATTTTCTAAAATTAGTTGTTTAGAGTAATTCTTATATTCTTCTTGTGATATTTTTATTTTTGTATTATATTTGATATTTAACATTGTTGGTTGTTATTTTCAGTTTAGAGTATACTATTTTTAGTAATTAACTAAATAATTACGCCTTTAGTTCAGTTGGTAGAACGTAGGTTTCCAAAATCTAATGTCGAGGGTTCAAGTCCTTCAGGGCGTGTTTAATAGCCTCTTTAATTTTATCTTGGATAAATGAATCATTAATAATATAATAGTGTATAATTGTTTGATAATGTAGTTCTTGGTTCTTTTATATTTAGATAAATATAATATATTTTTTTAAGTTTTCAATTTTTATGCCTAAAAAAGTTGTGGGTTTTGTTAAATTAGCATTATTAGCTGGTAAAGCAACACCAGCTCCTCCTGTTGGACCTGCTTTAGGTCAACATGGAGCAAATATTGTTATGTTTTGTAAAGAATACAATGCTAAAACAGCAGACAAAGTTGGTTTAGTTATTCCTGTTGAAATATCGATTTATGAAGATCGTAGTTTTTCTTTTATCTTGAAGACTCCTCCAGCTTCAGTATTATTAGCTAAAGCAGCTGGTATAGATAAAGGTTCTGGTACTCCTAATTTAACGAAAGTGGGATCTATTTCTCAATCTAAGTTAAATGAAATAGCTATTATTAAGTTGCCTGATTTAAATACTGAAGATATTCATCAAGCTATGTTAATTATTAGTGGTACAGCACATAGTATGGGAATTTTAATTGAATAGATCAAGTTAACATATTTTCTTAAGGAGAGGTTTATATACTTTATGGTTAAACGTTCACGTCGTTTTGTAAGTATTTTAAAAAAATTAGATAAAAAGTTGTTATATGCTCCTGATGAAGCACTAATGTTGTTAAAAAATTTTTCTTCTGTTAACTTTATTGAAACATTAGAAGCACATATTGTATTAGGTTTAGATCCTAAATATGCAGATCAACAGTTAAGATCAACAGTTATTTTGCCTAAAGGTTCTGGTAAAGTTGTTAAAGTTGCAGTTATTACACAAGGAGATAAAGTAAACATAGCTTTATCTGCTGGAGCAGATATAGTTGGTTCTGAAGATTTAATTGAAGAAATATTTCAAGGTCGTTTGGATTTTGATAAATTAATTGCAACTCCTGATATGATGCTTCTTATTGCAAAGTTAGGACGTTTGTTAGGCCCTAGAGGATTAATGCCTTCTCCAAAATCAGGTACTGTTACTAATGATCTTAAAAGCGCTGTTAGTGAATTTAAAACTGGCAAATTAGAATATAAAATTGATCGTACTGGTATAGTTCATGTACCTATTGGTAAATTAAATTTTTCTATTGATCATCTACATTTAAATTTAAAAGCTTTACAGGAATCAATTGATAAAAATAGACCAAGTGGTTCTAAAGGTAAATATTGGAAATCTTTATATTTATCTAGTACAATGGGACCAGGTATTCCTGTAGATTTAAATCTTTTAAAGATATAGGGTAATTTATAATTATTTATATTTATTTTTAAATTGAGTATGAGTAACAAAATTGATAATATTATTGAAGAGTTGAAGTCTTTGACTTTATTGGAAGCAGCTGAATTAGTAAAGCAAATAGAAGAAACTTTTGGTGTAGATGCTTCAGTCATGTCTAATCCAGGAATGGTAATGATGCCAAGTGATATAAATAGCACACCAGCTGAAGAAGTAGAAGAGAAAACAGAATTTGATGTAATATTAGAGGAGGTTCCTGCACCCAAAAAAATTACAATTTTAAAAGTTGTTCGCTCTTTAACTGCTTTAGGTTTAAAAGAAGCTAAAGAGTTAGTTGAGTCTACTCCTAAAATGATTAAAGAAAGTATTTCTAAAGAAGATGCTGAAGAAATTAGATCTCAATTAGAAGAAGTAGGAGCTAAAGTTTCGATTAAATAAAAAAAATGCAATAGTGATATTGCATTTTGTATTATCTCTATTGCATTTTTATATTATTTAAAATATTCCTAAAGTAATAGCTTTTGATAAAGGCATTGTTGCGCCTATTCCTAGCCAAATTGTTATAAAAGTTGCTACTATAAATATTGTTGTGGCTATTGGTCGTCTAAAAGGGTTTTGAAATTTATTAATATTTTCTATAAAAGGAATAATAATTAAACCTGCAGGTACAGATGCCATTGATAAAACGCCAATAAGTTTATTTGGTATAACTCTTAGTAGGTTAAATGTTGGGAAAAAATACCATTCTGGTAATATTTCTAGTGGTGTTGCAAATGGATCTGCTGGTTCTCCAATTCCCATTGGTTCTAGTACTGCAAGACCTACGCTGCATGCTATTGTTCCTAAAATTACCACTGGAAAAATATAAAGTAGGTCGTTGGGCCAAGCTGGTTCTCCATAATAATTGTGCCCCATGCCTTTTGCTAATTTTGCTCTTAATTTTGGATCTGTTAGATCTGGTTTTTTTATAATTGACATCTTTTACATTGCCTTATTTATTTTTTTATTTATAATGGACCTGAAATACCTTGTTTGCGTATCATTAAGAAGTGCATCAACATAAAAACAGCTGTAAGTAGAGGTAAAACAAAAGTGTGTAAACTGTAAAATCTTGTTAACGTGCTTTGTCCAACACTTATGCTTCCTCTCAATAGTTCAACTATTGTGCCACCTACAAGAGGTATTGCTTCTGGTACTCCAGTTACTATTTTTACAGCCCAATAACCTATTTGATCCCATGGTAATGAGTATCCTGTAACTCCAAAAGACACTGTTAAGACAGCTAGTATAACTCCAGTTACCCAAGTTAGTTCTCTCGGTTTTTTGAATCCTCCAGTTAAATAAACTCGAAAAATGTGCAAAATTAACATAAGTACCATCATGCTTGCAGACCATCTATGTATTGATCTTATTAACCATCCAAAGTTTACTTCTGTCATGATGTATTCTACGGAAGAAAAAGCTTCTGCGACAGTAGGTCTATAGTAAAATGTCATTGCAAATCCGCTTGCTACTTGAATTAGGAAGGATGTAAATACAATACCTCCTATACAATAAAATATATTTACATGTGGAGGTACATATTTGCTAGAAATATCATCTGCAATAGATTGGATTTCTAGTCTTTCTTCAAACCAGTCGTATACTTTACCCATATAGATGTTATTGTTTTATATTTTGAATTAGTGCGTTTAAACTATACTATTAGAATTCTATCTATTACTCTCTACTCTATATTATAACATTTTGGTTTTTATTTTAGATTGAAAATATTGTTGATGGAGATAACCTTATTATTTAACTCTTTAATGATACTTTGTTTATATATTTTTCTTATGACTTTATTTACGGTATTTTCACTAGTTCCTGTTAAGATTGCTATATTTTTATTAGATAATGTAAATGGTATGAAAATTTTTTGACTTTTTACTTTCCCAAACTTTAAACATATAATAAAAATTAGTTGAAGTATTCTATTTTTGGTGTCTTTCTGACTTATTATGTTGTTCATTGTTTCATATTGTTCTATCGTTTTTTTATAGCTATTCAATAGATTTATTCCTATTAAAACACTAATATTATTCTTATTTAAATTGTATTCATTTAAAGTTAGTATATATGCTGTGTCTAGAGCAATTATTTTATAGTATATTGTTGTTTTTTTTTTACTTTTAATTAATATATTATTTTTATCAAGTATAGCTATTGGTAGTAATTCCCGATTAGGGAAGACTTTTGTAATAAAGACAATTCCAGATAAAATAATTATGATCTTATTATGATCTGTTTTATTTAATATTATGTAGTCTTCTTTTCTTAGTTTGTATATGTAATAAGGTATTTTATGTTGTGTTAAGAACTTAATCCATTGCATTATAAGTTATCAACTGCTTTTTGTCTTTTTTGCTATTATATAATTTTTTATTAGATTAAAAAAGTGAAAAAAATTTTACTAGTAGATGATGATCAAAATTTATGTATTCTTTTATCTTCTTATTTAGTTTCCTTTAATTTTTCTGTAGATTCAGTAAATAATATTCATAATGCTTTAGCTTATATTAGAAATGATTGTCCCGATTTAGTAATTTCTGATATAATGATGCAGGATCTTAATGGTTATGATTTGATTAAATTTTTAAAACTTAATAATTTATATATTCATATTCCTATTATTTTTTTAACTGCTAAAGGTATGACATCTGATAGAATTAAAGGGTATAATTTAGGCTGTAATGCTTATTTAACAAAACCTTTTGATCCTAAAGAACTTATTGCTATTATCTATAATATTTTTAATCAAATTCAATTGTTACAGAAAACTGTTTTAGTAAGTAATTATAATTTTGTTTCTGATCCTAACTTATTAAAGAGTTTTAAGTTAACCAGGCGTGAAAAAAGTGTGCTAACTTTAGTATTACAGGGTTATATGAATAAAGAAATAGCTATTAGTTTAGATGTTAGCAAAAGAAATGTTGAAAAGTATGTTAGTCGATTATTAAATAAAACAAATACTCGAAATAGAATTGAATTGATCAGATTGTTCCTTGGTTATTCGTGAGGGCGAATGACGGGAGTCGAACCCGCGCATGATGGAGCCACAATCCATTGCCGTAACCTCTTGGCTACATCCGCCATATATAATTTTGTTTTTTAGAGTATTATAGTATTTTTTATAACTCTGGTCTACTTGTATTTTATGTTTATTTATTATGTATGAACAATTATTTTACTATATTTATTAATGGTGATCCTTTTAATTGTGATTCTTCTATGTCTTTGTTAGATATTTTACGATATTTAGATATTGATGTGAATAATGTGATTATAGAATATAATAATGATATTATTCATAGAATTCAATTTAATTCTTTATTATTTAAACCTAAAGATGCAATTGAAATTATTACTATTGTTGGTGGTGGGTAGTACCGTTTTTCAGTTGTCTTATTGAAGCTGATACTTGGCCATGTTTTATATTGAGATGTATAATTTTTATTTTGATTAATTGTCCCTTTATGAATGCTTTAGTATTGTGATTTATATTACCAATTTCTGATATATGTAGTAATGCTTTGATGCCATATATATCTATAAATAATCCGTAAGATTTTAGTATTATTATTTTTCCATAAAGTAGTTCACCTATTTTAAATTTATGTGATGATATTTTTAACTGCGCGCTCTTATTGCTTAAAATAAGTTGATTTTTATTGTCATTTATTGTAAGTATTTTAGATGTTATATTACTTTTTATTTTACAACATACATGTGACTTAGGAATAAATCCTTGAATCCCTTCTAGATAAGTAATTATACCTCCTTTGTTGATGTGGTATATTGGAAGTTTAAATATAATATCTTCTATGTACATTTGCTTTATTCTTTTCCAAGCTCTGATGTAATCTAATCTTTTAATAGATAAAATATATTGTTTCGTGTTGATGTTTTCTGTAATGAGAAAAAAATCCCTCGTTGTATTGATAAGCATTAAATTGTTTTGAATTATATTGTTAAAATTGATTATTAATTCTTCTTTGGGTAGATAACCTACTTTGTCTGTTCCTATATCAACTAAAAATCCTATTTTTTCATTGTGAGTAATTGTACCAGCTACGATATCTCCACTATGTAATCGATAATTGTATTTCTTTAGTATTTCTGCAAATTTATGTTTTTTGTTAATCATTTCAAATGACTTCTTTTTTTTTGTTTTTTTTTATATACTATCTTTGTACTAAGGGTAAGCGTAGGTAATTGCAGGTTTTTTTACAAATCTGAGGAAAGTCCGGGCTCTATTTATAAATATATAGCTTTATAAAATAAAGTGTAGGTAACTATGAGGATAGTGCCACAGAAATATACCGCCTGAATTTTATAGGTAAGGGTGCAATGGTTCGGTAAGAGCGTACCAGAGATATTGTTAAAGTATTTGCTAGGTAAACCCCATATTGGAGCAAAGAGGTTACAAGATATATAATAAGTACTATTTTTATAATTTTTATATATACTTTATTTTAGTAATCATTAATACCGCATAAAGTATTTTATTTTACTTCAGATTAATAATTACCCTTTTCATATTTAGTTGATTTAATTAATTTTTTGAAAAGAACTAAACCCGGCTTATGTTTTGCCCTTTACATATTATTTGAGCTTTGCCTTAATTGATTTAGTTGGTTGTTTAGATTATTATCTATGTATCTTATATCTTCGCTATTAAGTGTTTTGGTTTTTGATCTATAAGTAATTCTTAAGCTAATATACCTTGTTGTATTAATTTGTTCATTGTTATATTCATTTAATATCTCAACTGATTCTATTAATTCATTATTTTCATTCACTATAGTGTGTTTTACTTTTTCAAGATTGATATATTTCCCTAATTTTATAGATACGTCTCTAGTTACACTAGGATAATTAGAATATTTTTGTGAAATATATTCTAAGTGATTGTTTGATTTGGTAGTTTCTATTAGTTGATGTAAATTAATTTCCAATATATATATTTTTTCTTTTTTATTATTAATTTGTTCGATAAAGTTATTATTTAATTCTCCTAGTACTCCAATTACTTTTCTTCTTTTAGGGTCATAAATTTCTATTTTTTTATGATTTTTAAATAAATGATTTGCAAAATTTATGTTTTTTGTTTCGTTATTTGTTAGTATAGCTTTTGAGTTGATTGTTTCTAGGAATGTTTCAATTATATTTTTAAAGTGAAATAAATTTAGATGTGTTGGTGCGTTGCTCCAATTATTTCTAATATAATTTTTGTTATATATTAGTATACCTAAATGTCTTTTTTCTTTATAAAATTGTTTACTTTTTTTATTTATGTTAAATACTTTGCCTATCTCAAATATTTCTATATTATTTTTTAAGTTTTTTATATTGTTTTCGTAGTTATGAATTAGGCTTTCTAGTATGTTTGTTCTGAGTTCTTGTTGTTCGTATGTTATTGGGTTATGTATTTGAGGATTATTAAGATCGTTTTTTATGTTTTTAGTAATACAGCAATTTATTACTTCGTGTAATCCTAATGTGTTAAGTATATTTCTAATTTGTTTTACTTTTGTAAAGTTTATAGATTGATAACCTTGCAAGTTATTGTCTTTTATTTTATTGAAGAAGTTTTGAAATTTATAAATTTTTCCAATTTCTTCTATTATATCTATTTCTCTTGTTAAATCATTTGCTCTGTAATTAGGTATAGTTAGTTTGAATAATTTGTCTGTTTTACAATATTTAGGTGATAGCTTTAGTTGTTGCAATATATTTTTAATTTTATGCGTGTTTATAAATTTTAGTTTTTTACCTTTAATATATCCTAGTGATTTGTTTATATTTTTTTTACTAATTTCTATTGTATTATTTTTAATAAAAATTTTTTGATGTATTTCCTTATATTTTCCTATTTTTCCTCCAGTACATGTGGTAATTAATTTCATGCTATCAATAAATGCATTCTCATAAAATTCATCGTATTCGTTGTTAAGACATTTATTGTTTTCTGGTTTATGTATTGTTGTGAAAATGAGTACTTTAGATTTACTGTCTATATTATTAATTATTAGTTGAATTTCTTTTGCATGAAATAATTTAATTAAATTTAAGTCTTTTATTATATTCTTTTGTTGATTAATTTCTTTATTATTAATTATGTAGAATGTTTTTCCCCATTTTATTTTTATGTATTCTTGAATATTATTTAGTGTTTTACGTTCTTTTATATTACGTATTTTTAACTGGTTTAATAGCCAATCTGGTGTTTTATTTGTACAAATTTCTTCTAATGTGATAATTCTAATGTAAGCTATATGGTTGTAGTTAGTATTTGTTAAGTTATTAGTATTTTGTTGAATGCTATTTTTATAGTTTAGTTTGATAGGCAGTATTTTTAGTGGAATATTAAAAATAGTACTAGTTTCTCTTGCTAAACTGAATGAAGAAGATATTTCTTCTCTATTGGCGGTGATATTGATATCTATTATTTTATCTTTATATTTGTTGATCTTTTCTATATTATCAATTTCTAAACCAGATAATGTTAAATTTTCTTCAAATTTATTAAATTGTATTTGATCTAAGTTAATAAAATTATTAATCAGTTGTAATGAAAATTTCATTTTAGTTTTTCTATTTAATTGATGTTTTTATTATTTATGCTTTAGTAAATGAGAGATTATTATTATTTGCATACCTTTCCATAAATCGCATAAATCTGTCCCATTCTAATGGATTTTTTATTACGTATATACATTCAATACCTTGTGGTTTTCCATTGATAAATTTGGCGTTTACATCAGTTGTCATTATTTCTCCCTCTTTATCTTTTAAAAACATTCCTTTAATTTCTCCTTTTTCTTGCATTTCTGGTTGAATAATATCTGGTTGATTGAATCTAAATGTTGCAGTTCCAGTACTACCATCACGTGATCTCGTTAGCTTAATGTTTGGTATAGCAGTTTCGTCTATGCCTTCAATAAATTGAATAACAGCCATATTTTATCCTTATTGTTTTTATTCTTGAGATTTATTTATTTTTAGCTCATTTATAATCTGGGGTAGGAGGATTCGAACCTGCGAATGGCGGAGTCAAAGTCCGCTGCCTTACCACTTGGCTACACCCCAATGTAATAGATATACTTGTACAATAATTATTGATATTATGTCAAGTAATTAAGTGTTTTTAAATATTTAATATATTTTCTTAAGTTTGATAGTTTAATGGTTTGTTGTGTTCTTGTTTGTAGCCATTTAATTGTTATTGATTTATCGCGAATTTCGTTTTCTCCGATAATAAAGCAAATTTCTGCTTTTAGTTGATTTGCTCTTTTTATTTGTTTGGATAAATTATTGTTGCTTAAATCAAGTTCAAAGTTTAATTGATATTCCTTAAGTATATCTATAATATCCCATAATATATTAGATTTATATGAACTTTGTATTGCTATATATATTTTATTTTCTTCAATTTTATTACTTAAATTTTGATTCATCAAAATAATGAGTCTTTCAAGACCAATTGCCCAACCTACGGCTGGTATTTTAGGTCCTCCTAATTGTTGTATTAGGTTGTCGTATCTACCTCCTCCACATATTGTATTTTGCTGACTTAAGCTTTTTGTTTTGATCTCAAATGCTGTATAGTTGTAATAATCTAATCCCCTTACTAAGTAATTATTAATTTCATACTGAATGTTTAAATATGTTAAATGTTCACAAATAATTTCAAAATGTTTAAGAGAAGTTCTGCCTAAATATTTTGTTAATTTTGGTGCATTTTGTAAGATTTCTTTAGTTTTCAAATTTTTACTATCTAGTATTCTTAACGGGTTCTTATGTATTCTATGTTGTGAGTCTAGATCTAATTCATATTCATATTTTTTTAAGTACTCAACTAAGTTGACTTTATAGTTTTCTCTTTCTTGTAAATTACCAATAGAATTAATTTCTAGTAAGTATTCGTCTTTATATTTGATTTGTTTTAGTATATCAGTTGCTAATTTAATCACTTCAATGTCTGCCATTGGCATATCACTTCCTATACATTCAATGCCAAGTTGATGAAATTGTCTTTGTCTTCCTTTTTGTGGTCTTTCATATCGAAACATTGGTCCTAAGTACCATAGTCTTTTGATAGATTTTTCTGTATAAAGTTTATTTGTAATAAATGCTCTTGCTATGCTAGCAGTCCCTTCTGGTCTCAAGGTAATTTTTCTTTTTCCTTGATCGTAAAAGCTGTACATTTCTTTGTTCACAATATCAGTAAAGTTTCCTATACTTCTTTCAAATAATTCCGTATTTTCAATGATTGGTGTTCGTATCTCTTGATAGTTATGTATTTTCAATACATTTGTAGCTATTTTGTATATTTTTTGCCATGTTTTTACTTCGTTTGGTAATATATCTTTCGTTCCTCTTAGCGTTTGCATTTTAATCTTTTTTTCTTGTATTTTTATTGATTATATATCGGGCAAGGAGGGAATCGAACCCCCGACACCGTGGTTCGTAGCCACGTGCTCTAATCCGCTGAGCTACAAGCCCATTTTACTAATATCTTATCATGATATAAGTGAAATAAAAAATTATATTATTTTATCTTGATATTTTTGAGATATATTTATATTTTATAAATATAATGAAAAATATTGATTACTTTTGTTTTAGTAGATACTTAAGGTAAATTAATTATGAGTAAAACTATACTTTATCAGGACAATGCTCGTAAAGCATTAGAAAAAGGTATGAACATTTTATCTGAAGCAGTATCAATTACTTTGGGTCCTAAAGGTAGGAATGTTGTTTTAGAGAAAAAATACGGATCTCCTCAAATTATTAATGATGGTGTAACTATTGCAAAGGAGATTGAGTTAGTCAATTCCATTGAAAATACAGGAGTTGCATTAATAAGACAAGCAGCTTCAAAGACCAATGATGTGGCTGGTGATGGTACTACAACAGCTACAGTATTAGCTTATGCAATTGTTAAAGAAGGTTTAAAGAATGTTGCTGCGGGTTGTAATCCAATTGTGTTAAAAAAAGGTATTGATAAGGCAGTTAAATTTATAATTAAAAAGATAGGAGAGTATTCACGTCCAATTACTAGTTCACGCGATATTATGCAAGTGGCTTCTATTTCTGCAGGTAATGATTTATACGTAGGTCAGATGATTACAGAAGCTATAGAGAAGGTTGGCAATGAAGGTATTATTTCTTTAGAGGAAGGTCAATCTACTGATACTGTTTTAGATATAAAAGAAGGTATGAAGTTTGATAAAGGATTTATTTCTCCTTACTTTGTTACTGATCCTTCTAGAATGGAGGTTGTGCAAGAAAATTCTTATGTTTTACTAACAGATAAAAAGATAACATTAATTCAGCAAGAATTGTTACCAATTTTAGAACAAGTTGCTAAAACTGGTAAGTCTTTATTAGTAATTGCAGAAGATATTGAAAAGGAAGCATTAGCTACTATGGTTGTAAATAAATTAAGAGGTATTGTCAATATTGTTGCTGTTCGTGCTCCCGGTTTTGGAGATAGACGAAAGGCACTGTTAGAAGATATTGGTGTTCTTACTTCTAGCAACTTAGTTACTGAAGATACTGGTTTAACATTTGATAAATTATCTTTATCTAATTTAGGTTTTGCAAAAAAAGTACAGGTGTCAAAAGATAGTACAACTATTATTTCTGATAGTAACCAAAAATTAGTTCATATTAGATGTAATGAGATTCGAAAGCAAATTGAGGTTAGTAATAATAGTTATGAAAAAGAAAAGCTTCAGGAAAGGTTAGCTAAGCTTTCTAGTGGAGTTGCAGTAATTAAAGTTGGTGCTGCTACTGAAACTGAAATGAAGAATAAAAAATTGCGATTAGAGGACTCTATTAATGCTACGAGATCTGCTATTGAAGAAGGAATAGTGCCTGGTGGTGGTTCTACTTATATACATTTATCTAAAGAGCTTTTTATTTGGGCAAATAAAAGTTTATCTGGTGAGCAATTAGTTGGAGCTTTAATTGTTGAAAAAGCTTTATCATTGCCTCTTAATAGAATTGCAACTAATGCTGGTATTAATGGTCCTGTAATTGTAGAAAAAGTAAAACAGAATGATTTTCCCATTGGTTACGATATAAATTCTAGTAAACTAGTTGATATGTATGATGTTGGTATTATTGATCCTGCTAAAGTGACACGATCTGCTTTACAAAATGCTTCATCGATTGCTTCTATTATATTAACTACTGAATGTATTATTGTTGATGGTGAGTAGTTTGTAATACTTAGTTTAGTAAATATTTTATTAAAATATAGATTCCCTTGTGTTTAATTAATTTAGATATAATATATAAATTTATAAGAGCTATATTATTTATATCAACTTTATATCTATTATGTAATACTTTATAGTTTTTATAATACTCTGTTCTTGTAAAATATGTATTGTAAAATTTTTTATTGTATTTATTTATAGTTTTATATTTTTTCGATGTTACATAATTTTTTAACATTTCGTGTGCTACTTCATGTAGTAAATATTTGTCTACAGTTAACTTAATTGTGTAGATATGCTTTATTATCTTAATAAATTGATGATTTGTATTAAAGTGATTTTTTTTTAAATCATATCTTAACTCTTTGAATTCAATTATCTTTTGATTTTGTGCAAAGTATATATTTATAATTTCAAGACTTATTAATAATAAGTCTATCTTTTTAAAATAGTTTTTTTTTTTATTCATTATTAGTTATTTCATTTGTTTTATAAGTAATTATAATTTATCGTATCAAAGTTTACATTACTTAAAGAGTAAAACTTTTATTAATTAGTGCCTGCAAAGATAAATTCTGGAAATTTTTCTTGTACTTCGTTTAATGACTTATTTTTTCCTTTTTCTTGCCAAAAGTTAATAATTTCAGTAGCTTTGTTCAGTAAATTTATTTTTTCTTCTTCTGATATCCATGGTTTTGAATCTAATTCAGTTTTTAGTTGCTCCCAGGCATCATTTCTTGGCCAAAAAAAATATGATGTTAATGGACTAATGCTTTTACCTATTACGTGATCAATAGCTATTGCTACGTTATTGTCAAGCCATAGAATTCTAAATGTAAATTTTTGCAATATTTATTCCTTACTAATCTATTGATAATGATTTTTAATAAGAGTTTTAACAGTTTTTGTTATTTGTGCGCCCTGTTTTATTTTTTCTTTTATTATTGCTATGTTTAATTGATTTTGTTTATTTAATGGGTTATAAAAACCTATTTCTTCAATCGCTTTTCCATCTCTTTTCTTTCTGCTATCTATTAGTATAACTCTGTAAAATGGTTGCTTTTTTCTACCCAATCTTTTTAATCTAATCTTTAGCATGTCGTAATTATGTGCTTACTTTAGGTTGTATATTTTTGTACTATTATATCATATATTTTATTTTGTTGGTTCTATCTATGTAATTGATTCAATTCTAATATTATTAAAGATTACTGTTAAGCATTGTAAAAAAATAATACCTAACATTGGTGACATATCCATTCCAAAAATCATAGGTATTGTTCCTCTAAATAGTCTTAAATATGGATCAGTAAGTCTATTAAGTGAACAAAAAGGTTCATTGTACCAGTTGACTGTTGGTAGCCATGCTAATGATAGTTTTAGTAATATTAATATTAGATATATTTCAGAAAAGTTAGCTACGGATGTAAATATTAAGTTCAGTGATTGAGTTATCATAGTTATATTTGAATGGTATATTTTTTGTGTTACTTATTGTTATATATAATTTTTGTAGTATAAACTGTCAGTTCAGGATAGTGATTTCCCATGTTATGTAAAGTTTCCTCTTTACTTATAATACATCCAATATTTATATCTTGACTACGTAAATTTTTTTTCTTTTTTAAATATTCGATTAGATTAATAATTGTGTTATTGTTTGTGATTTTTTCTATTATCAAAATTTTGCTGATTTCTGAATCTATTTTTAAATGCTTGAGTGATTCTTCTATTGTTTTTATGCTTTTATAGTTAACGTGCACTATCTTGATTTGTGGTAAAATTGCTTTAATATCATTGATGATGTCATAGGTGTTTGATATATTTGTTAATATAAGATATTGTTTGTTGTTATTAATAACATTTATGTGTTTTATATCTTTTACTTGTTTGATGTATATGTTATTTATCTCAATATATTTTCTAAAAATTTCGTATATGAATAAAAATCCAATATATCTATAGTTTTGCTCTTTTTTATTTGGATTAAGATCATCTAATAATATTTTAATTATTGGATGAGAAATTTTATAAATGCTTAATTTCATTTTTATTTTATTGTATCTTTGTTTATTTTGTCATTAAATTTTAATACTTTTTTATTCTAAAAATAAATACTATTTTATTAATCATATTTTTGTGTTTTATATTCTTGTTTGATTTTTTTATAAAATAAAAAAGGCATTCTTTAAATCATAATTTAAAGAATACCTTTTTACATTTACTTTAGTTGGTCATATACTTAGTCTAGTGGTCTCATTGATAGTACAGCTTCGTTTTCTCTATTAATCCCTTTTTCGAAACCAGCAGCAGCAGCTCTAGCTCTTCCAGCATGCCATAAATGTCCAATGAACAAGAAAAATCCTAGAAAAAAGTGAGATGTTGTTAGCCAAGTTCTTGGTGATACATAGTTGACGGAGTTAATTTCTGTTGCAACTCCTCCTACAGAATTTAGAGATCCTAGTGGAGCATGAGTCATGTATTCAGCGGCTCTTCTTTCTTGCCAAGGTTGAATATCATTTTTAATTTTGTTTAGGTCTAGTCCATTTGGTCCTCTTAGTGGTTCAACCCAAGGCGCTCTAAGGTCCCAAAACCTCATTGTTTCTCCACCAAATATTATTTCTCCACTTGGTGATCGCATTAAGTATTTTCCTAGTCCAGTAGGTCCTTGAGCTGATGCTACATTTGCACCAAGTCTTTGGTCCCTTACAAGGAATGTGAATGCTTGGGCTTGTGATGCTTCTGGCCCAGTAGGTCCATAAAATTCGCTTGGGTATGCAGTGTTGTTGTACCAAACATAGTTTGATGCTGTTAAGCCCATGATTGATAATGCTCCTAGGCTATAAGAAAGGTATGCTTCTCCAGACCAAACAAAAGCTCTTCGAGCCCATGCAAATGGTTTTGTTAAAATATGCCATATTCCTCCAGCTATACATATAACTCCCATCCATACATGTCCACCTACTAAGTCTTCCATATTATCTAAGCTTACTATCCATCCATCTCCGCCAAATGGTGATTTAAAAATATAGCCAAAGATTACTGAAGGATTTAGTGTTGGATTTGTAATCACCCTCACATCTCCTCCTCCAGGTGCCCAAGTATCGTAGACTCCTCCAAAAAATAATGCTTTTATTACAAGTAAGAATGATCCTATTCCTAGTAGTACTAAATGTATTCCTAGTATAGTTGTCATTTTATTTTTATCTCTCCAATCATACCCGAAAAAAGGAAATGATTCTTCGAGTGTATCTGGTCCTATAATAGAATGATATAATCCTCCAAATCCTAGTACAGCTGATGAAATTAAATGTACGACACCAACTACGAAGTATGGATAAGTACTTATAATGTCTCCACTAGGTCCTACTCCCCATCCTAAAGTTGCTAAATGGGGTATTAAAATAAATCCTTGTTCGTATAAAGGTTTTTCTGGAACGAAATGAGCAACTTCGAAGAGTGTCATTGCACCTGTCCAAAATACCATAATGCCTGCGTGTGCTACATGAGCACCTAATAGTTTACCAGAAACGTTGATAAGTCTTGCATTTCCCGACCACCAGGCAAATCCTGTTGATTCTAAGTCTCTGCCTCCAATTAGGTTGTTGTTATTAAAGCGCGTTTCCACGTGGTAAAACCTCCTCTGGGAATATAAAGTTTTCGTGAGGTTGATCTTGCGCTGCCATCCATGCACGAATACCTTCATTTAATAAAATATTTTTTGTATAGAATGTTTCAAATTCTGGATCTTCTGCAGCTCTTAGTTCTTGAGAAACAAAGTCGTATGCTCTTAAGTTTAAAGCTAGACCTACTATACCAAATGCGCTAGTCCACATACCTGTAACAGGTACAAATAGCATAAAAAAGTGTAACCATCTTTTGTTAGAAAAAGCTACCCCAAATATTTGAGACCAGAATCTATTGGCTGTTACCATTGAATAAGTTTCTTCTGATTGTGTAGGTGTAAATGCTCTAAAAGTATCTGCTGCATCACCATCCTCAAATAAAGTATTTTGTACAGTTGCTCCATGAATTGCGCATAATAAAGCTCCCCCTAGTATGCCTGCTACTCCCATCATATGAAACGGATTAAGTGTCCAGTTATGAAATCCTTGTAAAAAAAGTAGAAAACGGAAAATAGCTGCAACACCAAAACTTGGAGCAAAGAACCAACTTGCTTGTCCTAAAGGATACATTAAAAATACTGACACAAAAACTGCTATAGGTCCTGAAAAGGCTATAGCATTATAAGGTCTGATACCTACTAATCTAGCTATTTCAAATTGTCTTAAACAGAAACCTATTAGTCCAAAAGATCCATGTAGTGCTATAAATGCCCATAGTCCACCAATTTGGCACCATCTTGTAAAATCTCCTTGTGCTTCTGGGCCCCAAAGAAGTAATAATGAGTGTCCCATACTATTTGCTGGTGTTGATACGGCGGAAGTAAGGAAGTTACATCCTTCTAAGTAAGAACTTGCTAATCCATGAGTATACCAAGAAGTTACAAATGTTGTACCAGTTAGCCATCCACCTAAAGCTAGATATGAACATGGAAAAAGTAAAAGTCCAGACCATCCAACAAAGACAAATCTATCTCTTTTTACCCAGTCATCAATTAAATCAAATTTTCCACGGCTTTTTTCTTGCCCGATTGCGACAGTCATATTTAATTTCTCCAACGCCAATTAATCAAGTAAATATTTGATTATCAGTAATTATATATATTTTATTTTTGAATTTATAAAATATTAATTAATTAAGTATTTTACTTTTCGTTTCAGTTATATATTATTATAAGATTAATATAGTTTAAATGATATTCTATTTTTAACTATTTTATTAGTTCTCTAAGTTTATATTTAATAAAAAGACTTTGTATTCATACAATCAATAATTATAAGTTTTAATTAATTTTTTCTTTAACTATAATTTTTTGAAATAAGTAACCAGTACCTCTTGCTGTAAGAATTAAATCAGGGTTACTCGGATCATCCTCTAATTTTGCTCTTAATCTTGAAATATGTACGTCTACTACTCTTGTATCTACGTGTCTTTCTGGTGTGTATCCCCAAACTTCTTCTAATATTGATGATCTAGAGAATGCTTCACCAGTTTTACTAATAAGTAGTTCAAGTAGACTAAATTCCATACCTGTTAACCTAATTCGTTCGTGATTTTTGTATACTTGCCTTTTATTTGTATCAATTTTTAGAAATCCTATATTAATAATTCCTGAACTAGGAATTGATGAGTTAATAGTTATTTTATCAATTCTTCTTAATACAGAACGAATTCTTGCTTCTAACTCCTTTGGAGAAAATGGTTTAACTATATAATCATCGGCTCCTAATTCTAGTCCAGTTATTCTATCAGAGACATCTCCAAGAGCTGTTAACATGATAATTGGTACATCTGATTCTTTTCTTAATTCTTGACATACTCCATATCCATCTAATTTAGGCATCATTACGTCTAAAACCACTAATGTTGGATACTCTTTTCTAAAAATTTGTAGAGCTTCTTCACCATCAGAAGCACTAATTACTTCATATCCAATCATGGATAGTCTATTTTCTAGTATTCTTCTTATACTAATTTCGTCATCAACTATCAATATCTTTTCCTTGTGGTTATCCAATTGTTTACCTCTCTATATTATAGAAGTTTTTATATTTGATGTTTTTAATGCTGTGTGGTTTAATAGCTTTTTTTATTATATTATTTATTAGATCATTATGCTTTTATCCTTCGCCATAAGAATTTATTTTTGTATTTTTTCATTATTTATTAATTATAGTTTGATTGAATTTTTATTTTGCGTATTTTTTAAGCTGTTAACTTCTGTAATTTTATTAACCATATATATTTTTTTTGAAAAAATATGAATTTACTTGACAATTTTGATATCTACGTATTACAATTATTTCATCTTTTGTAAGTAAATAAAACATTAAAGGTATAGCATATAGATTGCTATAATAAATGAGCCTTTAACTCAAGTATATTATTTTATATTCTGGATAATAC